AGGACCCCAACTACCCACGCGCTTTTTACGTTCGATATGCGGGCAATTTCCTCCTAGGTATTGCCGGACCCAAGGAACTGGTGGTCACGGTCAAGAGTAGGATTGTGCAGTTCGTTAATTCGGAGTTGCACCTGGAACTCACCGGAGGTTTGATATCCCACATAAGCGCCGAAAGCGTGAAATTTATGGGAATGAGGATAAAGGTTGTGCCCTCCCCGAAACTTCGAGGGAGATTCGGCAAGGCCATAGAGAAGCGACGTAGGGTTAGGAACCGTATCTTTACCCTAAAAGTACAAGAACGTAAACGTCAGGACTCCTTGGGTCCACGATGCCTTGGGTTAGGGTGCTGGGTTATTTGTCGAGGAAGCAGAACTCTGCGGGGCTGGCAAAACTCCTGAGTCCCAAATCCATTGAAATGGCGGAGTTAGCTAAAGCCTTGTTAAGAGAGATGCGAGCCGATAACGATCTAGTAACTGACATTCGGGACTCGCAAAAAAACTTCCATTTGGCTTTAGCGAACGGGCTATACTTTGCCCCAGAGGAAGCACGGGAAGCCATGGATAACCTTGAGAGGAAACTTGACAAGTGGTGCAATGAGGGTGAAGTCCGAACCCCTCTCAAAGAGGAGGCTCGACGAGAGCACATGAGAAGATACGAGGCGCTACCTCTACAAATTTCAGCCCCCTTAAAAGAGATAAGGAAAAGGCTTCAATCGCGGGGCCTCATTACGGAGAATAACAAACCTCGTTGTGTGGGTAGATTGATTCAACGCAATGACGAAGACATTGTGCTTTGGTTTAACTCTGTAGCCCGAGACCTATTGAATTACTACCGTTGCTGTGCTAATTTCGACAAGGTACGAGACTATGTGGATTATTTCTTACGCTGGTCCTTGATACACACAATGGCCGGGAAACATAAGACATCGGCGACCAAGCTCATCAAGGCATTATCGATAGATATGGTAATCAAAGATGGCGGGGGAGGACAAATCATAAGCTTTCTAAGCTCCAACGAAATTCGACGGATGGGAAGGATGTTCTTGAGGGGCATCCCATGTGGCTCCGATACCCGGACTCTGGACCGTATTTACGCCACGTTTAGGCCCGTGCATTGCGATCCTCTGCGAAGGGGCGCTTCGAGGATTAGGGGGAAATGCACCATGTGCGCAAAAGGCACCTGGATTTTTTTCGGGGGATAACAGTAGTGACCGAAAAGATTGAGAGGGTTATGGGAATGGAAGCGTTCAAGGTTGCCATAAATAGAAAGCAAATACCTTTGTGTACGTATCATCGCGATCAAAGGCACAAGAGGGAATTGAAGTAAGTTTGGGGAACTTAATGGCGAGTGAGGCCCATCAAATTACAAGTGTATACGTCCAATCGGGAGTAGGTTCTTGGAGAGCCGTGTGATGGAAGACTATCAAGCACGGTTCCACGAGAAGGGCCAATCCCTTACTCGACAGATATAGGTACTCTATATTTAATTTTCGGTGCCATTGCTGGAGTAATGGGTACATGCTTCTCAGTACTAATTCGTATGGAATTAGCACAACCCGGCAATCAAATTCTTGGTGGAAATCATCAACTTTATAATGGTGCGCCCGGATATACATCGTCCGACAGGAGGAGCTATCCACTCTTTTTTTTGCCATCCAGGCTAGCTAACGAGCTAGGGCACAGGCTCAACTTGCAGAGGCGCCATAGTAATATGGCTTACTCGGGAGCAGCAAGTTTCAATCGGGGAACGGCTGGGCTGCCACCGCTAGGACGCCCCGAGAGAGCAGAAGGTACGGCCAGGATAACTGACTTGACACGCAATGCTCGTATTACAGTAGACCTCTTGTCTCAAGCAGCACATTATGGCAAGAGCACGATAAGTAAGCCTCTACGGAGGTCAGAACTGTGCACAATACATTGTGTGTGCACAGTCCCTGGAAATATGTGGGGCACTCTACACAGATACCAGCTGAGTAATCCGCTAATTGCGCAAGGGCCTAACCCTTCAGGATCTAAGATCTTTCTTGGCTTTACAAAGAAAAGATCAAAGTGTCTTACGGACACGAAGGATAAGGACTATGTAGGAGCCGGGGAAATAACCCGCCCTAATCGGGGTGGGGTTCGGAGGGCCCGTAATAGCTTCGGATTTCCGCAATCCAGCCTGGCGGTTAAGGAGCCTAGCTCTCGATCGTACTGTTCTATCCCGGAGGTCTCGGATAACGAAACATCGTCTCGTTCCAACGGCTCCGCCCGCTCAGCCTCCAAAGCTGACTGGTCAGACCGTGTCCGTATGTCCGTTTCGGAACAGATTAAAGCTTATGTAGGCCCGGACAATAAATACAACGGGCTGATTCATATCATATCAGACCCTACATTTTTGGCCTTGTGCTATGAATCCATCCGAGGTAAGCCAGGGACCCCCGGGTCTAATGCGAAAACTTTGGATGGTCTAGAATGGTTTGTACAAGTAGGTGAGAAAGTGAAGAAGGGCCAGTTCGAGTTCTCGCCTGTCCGAAGAATTCCGACCTTAGGCATCAACAGCCCTGTCAAACGCAGAAAGTGCTGCGAGGAAAAGATCGTACAAAAGGCCTTACAGCTTGTGCTTGAGGCCATCTATGAACCTATTTTTCTAGATTGCTCGCATGGATTTCGTCCTCACCGAAGCTGTCACACAGCATTGAAGAGGCTCTGCTTAGAGGGAGGTAACTATGCTTGGGTTGTGGAGGGAAAGATTCGAAAGTTTTTTGATTCGATACCTCATAAAGTGATCCTTCGCAAAATCTCGCGAAAGATCAAGTGTCATCGTACGCTCGAATTACTCCAAAGGGCTCTCCATGCGGGTTACAAGGATCCTACTTTCGGTCAGGTCATAAGTTTAGACAAAGGCATTCCGCAGGGCTCGGTGCTGAGTCCGCTCCTCTGCAACATCGTACTACATCACCTCGACGAATTTGTGATGAAACTTCGTGATCAATTTAACAAGGGCACAAGTAGAAGAATCCATCCAGAGTACAAGCTATTGACTCGTCGTATGAATGCGAACAGACGAGAGAGATCTTTTCTGATTAGGCGCAGATTAATCCCGTCGAAAGATCCCTTGGACCCTAACTTTCGAAGAATGTTATATGTGCGATATGCCGATGACTTGGCCTTTTTAGTAAGCGGAACTCGGTTAGAAACTTTCGCGATTAAAGCATCGTTACAAAACTTTCTGCACCGGAGTCTTGGGTTAGAGCTTCTTAATTTCGATAAAACCGTGGTCTCACACCTTGCAAACAAGGGATTCCATTTCTTAGGTGCATACTGCAAACGCACCCGATCTCGTCATCGGATCTTCCATGTGCACACGGTAAGAGGGAAGACGATTAAGCAGCGTTCAACAGAACGTCTTCGGGTTTGTGCCCCCATTACGAAACTTTTTGACAAGTTAAGAGAGAAAGGTTTCGTAAAAAGGAATGAAATGGGGAAACATGTACCTACGGCGAGGAGGAATCTAACTCCATCGGATCATGCAGACATTTTAGAATTATACAATAAGAAAGTCCAGGGAACCCTGAATTATTACTCGTTCGCGTCGAATCGCAGTAGCCTTAATCAAATCGTACACGTGTTGCATATGTCGTGTGCCCTGACTCTCGCTTTAAAATACAAACTGAAGACAGCTAGTAAGACTTTTCACCGCTTCGGTAAGTACCTTGCCTGTCCCGCTACGGGTATGAGTCTATTTCGACCAAGCGCCTACAAAGCCATACACCTACATAATCCCAGTCCGATTGCCAGGGCTAAGCAGGTTATTTATATTAGCTGGGGGTCGACCCGATCCGCTCTTTTTAGAACATGTGTTCTTCGCGAATCAACGAAAGTCGAGATGCATCATATCCGTTCTGTCAAAGACGTTGAGGCCACGAAAGCAGATCCCCCTCTGTTCTCATCATTACAGTGCGTCTCACAACGGCCAGTTATCTGAGTCGGAAATGTTAGCACTGTCTCTGTACACGATCCATGGAAAGATGTTCAATTGTCAGATTGAAAGTTCATAGCAATAAGTGGAGACCGGAGTTGCGAGCCGTTTGAGGTGAAAGCCTCACGTACGGTTCTGAGGGCAGCTGTTTCGAAAAGACCTGACTGACCCCTACTATTAATAACAGCTCACGCTTTTTCAATGATCTCCTTCATGGTTATGCCGGCGATGATAGGTGGTTTTGGTAATTGGTTCGTTCCTATTCTTATAGGAAGTCCGGATATGGCATTCCCCAGATTAAATAATATTTCATTTTGGCTTTTGCCACCGTCATTGTTACTTCTTTCAAGCTCAGCCTTAGTAGAGGTGGGTTGCTCACGCCGCAGCCCACCCCAAAAACTTCACTATATGCTGGAAATCCTCTGGACAATCAGCAGGGAAGTAGAAAATACCCCCTCAGAGACTATACGTGAAGCGAGCTTCCAGCTTAAAGAAATAGTCCAACAAACTCCAGAAGAGTCTAGTTCGGGCAAATCTCAGGCACCAGGCGCGTAGCGCGCTTGATGCTTATTTGGCTTATTTCATAGAAGGGGATGGTTCTCTAATAATTCCTGGAAACAATAGGGCCGACAGGCGGTCGGTATCCCAACGTAATTATTGTGTCTCGTTGTGAAGACAAGCCCTTTGCTCAAAAGCTTTGGACGAGGATTGGAGGTACCGTGTTATACGATGTTAACCATTTAGGCGGATGGATCGGATGCACAATATGCCTGCAGTATTCGAAACGTAACCCGCATCAACGACAAGATGCGCACCCCACCCCAAAAATCGAAGTGCTTCACCGTATGATTGAATGGTTCAATTGTCGTGAATACACAGGTACTCCGCGACTTAGGGATCGATAACAGCGCCCCATCTTGTCCAATGGTGGGTTTCCTGAGGATGTTCAAGGCGGGCGCACGGCTACTTCGCCGTTCGATACGACATCAGTAAATAAAAAGCTGTTGCATCCACATGCATATCATATATGGTTTTGTCTCACACAAAGTGTGAAAGGCGTATCAGATCTCGCTTCGTTGCAATATGTTATGATCACCATTGTTCGGACAATGCGCTGCACCATCCCGAAGTTTGAAACCCGTAAGCACCTGAGGGTCATTGACCGGGGTTTCCGTTTTGATGGCAACAGCCTCGAGTCAATAAACCTGTTAGAGACTTATTTCATAAGGTTTCCCTGCGCCAAATATCTCGACTTCCATGAATACTGGTCGAAAATAATTTAGCTTTCCAAATCTCGACTGGCTAAATGCCCATTAGACTCTTCCATAAGGAGCTTCCATGTGCGGTTCGGGGTGGACGGTCAAAAAAGAGGCTGTGCCCTGTGGAGACATAGGGAACAATATTTCTGCTCGATGCGGGAACATCCTCACTACAGAGAAAAGTGCTCAGTCGGGCCGCAGGCCTTTTCAATTAAGACCAAAAGCAAAAACCTTTTCTACAAGGGGACAACCCGCCTGGGGGGCCCCCCATCAGAGACTCAACGCAGAATATCTATCATTTTGCAGATGGCTTGTTGGTATGACAGACGGAGATGGCTGCTTCAGCATCGTGCTTCGGAACGGCAAGTACAACCTCAATTTCTCCATTGCTCAAGGCAAGTACAATCTACGGATCTTGTATTACATCAAGAAGATACTTGGTGTAGGGTCCGTTAATGTGTATAAGACCATAGGAGTGTATTGGGTCGGGGATAGAAGGAAGCTAGCAGAGATAATATTTCCTATCTTTGATCAATACCCATGCCTAACAAGCAAGCAATTCCATTACGAGAGGCTTCGTCAAGCTCATCGGATCTTGGAGGATCCAAAGTTATTGACAGAGCACAAGTATTTCATCTGTGAGCAATTGCGGAGTGCTACTCTTCCGGAGACATATGTCCATCCTATTTGGACGGCAAATATGGCTGTTGACATCGATTGGCTTACTGGCTTTATAGAGGCGGAAGGGTCCTTCTTCTTGTGTAAAAAAGACGGAAAACAACGGATCTCTATTGCGTTTGGCTTGACTCAAAAGTTAGACAGGCCTTTATTAGAGGCTATAAGACGTAGGCTACACATACCTACTCAGATCATCGAAAGGCCACACTTCTATCGATTAGAGACTACTCACAGTAGGGCTGTGCTTGGCATAAGCCAACTCTTCCAAGGCCGATTCAAGGGTATGAAATCCTTGGAGTTAAAGCTCTGGTCAAGAGCCGTGTACCATAAGAAGGATCGAGAAAAGCTCGAGCAGATTCGAAGTATTCTCCAAAGGCTTCATGGCAAGGTGATAGATAAAGGTATAGTCCGATCCATATAGAAATATATGGTGTATAACGTTAAGCAATCACAACGCTGAGGTTATCCAACACATATGCTATCCACCCTTAAGTGGTATAACCAGTCATTCTGGAGGATCTGTTGATTTAGCCATTTCTAGCCTTCATTTATCAGGTGTTTCTTCTATTTTAGGTTCTATTAATTTTATAACAAGTGCGCCGTGCGAGGCTCGTTTTCGGTTGGGAATAATACCCATATTTCCGCGCGTATGTCTGACTTCGATAGGGAAAATACGTGCAGCAGGCCAATGCGGCATCGTGGGCTAATAATCCATCATGTTTGCGAGTAGTTGGTCAAAGGGGACGCCAGAGGGGACTGCCCTTCTTGGTGGTGTCCCTTAGCTGGGGTGGTCAAGGTCAGGTTAACCAACTTGATACGCACTCACTGCCTTAGAAGGGGCTACATATCCCAAGCAGAATACGTCGGTATGTGTGTGGCGGAATAACTCAGGAATCCTTCTGGGCGAAAGCTTTGACTGATGTTGTTAGCGGTCAGGGCTGTCGGACAGTCACAAGTAATTCCAGCATAGGAACTGACTTGAGCAATCAAGCAAGTGCGCAAGGACCTTACACCACTAAGTGCCCTGAGGAGGGCGAAAACACGAAAATAGAGCAACCACGGGAAGTAACCGCTTCACATCGTCCAACAAACGATGCGCGGGCTCAGAGGTCCCGTAGTAGTGAGGGAAGGGGAACCCCACCCAGCCAGGCCACGAAGGCGACTAGTCAAAACGCGAGCCATAGTTCTTCGAATGTCTCGGGCAAATCCTCTTGTCAGCCTACCCGAAAGAATTGTTGGCAGAGCGACGCCAGTACATATGCTGAGACAATGGTGAACAATTGTAAAGATAACCAGGGACGCTGTAACGGACTTATAAGAATTATATCGGATCCAATGTTTCTGGTTTCTTGCTATGAGAGTATCCAAGGTAAACCTGGCAATATGACTCCAGGATCAGATGGTCAAACCTTAGATGGGCTAGACTGGAATTGGTTTGTACAATTTGCGGAACGTATAAGCAAGGGTCAGATCCAAATTTAACCTGCCCGAAGAGTACTTATACCTAAGCCCGGTAAAAAAGAGAAACGGCCCCTGGGTTTAAACGGGGCCAAAGCCGTACTTTTTTTGTCTGACAGGGCCCCGGACTTGGTTTTATCGGACACCACAAAACCCATAAACTGTTTTATCGCCTCTCTAAGAGAAAAGATTAACAAGCACTCCAATTAATCTTGGAAGCCATATGGTAAGAACGATTTCTAGACAGCTCTCCCGGATTCAGACCGGGTAGATCATGTCACTCCGCCCTACGTTTTATCCATTTGATAGGCAGTAACCACTCATGGGTTATTCAAGGGGATATATCCAACTGTTTCGGCAAGATACCAAACTCCACCATTGTTAAAAGGCTGACGGCCTTTAGGAAATGTCACCGGACCCTGGAACTGGTTATGAAAACTCTGAAAGCAGGTTACATCGATCTGGAAAACAGCAAGGTCATCCATTCGGGTACTCCCCAAGGTAGTTTTTTGAGTCCACTCCCATGTAACATAGTGTTACACGAACTGGATCCATTCATGCTCAGTATGGAAAACAGATTCTGGAAAGGGATTCATAGACGTGAAAATCCCGCCTAAAGGTTCTTCTGTGATAAAAAAAATCTTATAAAAATCCATAGGTCGGAGAGCTATGCTGATGGAAATAAGGTTACATGAGATCCTTATTTCCGACAATTAAGTTACATGAGATACGCCGATGATTTCGTAGTTATTATCTCCGGCACCAGAACTGAGGCCGATAAAATAAGAGCATCAATAGCTTCCTTTAACAAGCGTGTGGTCTAGAGCTAAATGTGGATAAGACTATTACCACACATGTGAGTAGTGAATGGTTCGACTTTTTAAGGGCTAGATGGAAAAAAGCCCCAGAAGGAAAAGGCCATTCTACACGATAAAAGGTTCCTTCCAATATCACACGGAGAGCTCACACTCGAACGATGATGTTTGCACTTGCTGTTCAAATGAAAGGCAGAGGGATTCTAAAACAAAACCATATGGATGTAATGTACCCAACTGCGATGGGAAGACTAGTGGGACTATCGCACTCTGATATCCCGGCTTTTTACAATCATAAGATTAGAGAACTGTTTAACTATTACTCCTTTGCGGGTAATTGAGGAAATCCGCAAAAAGTGATATGGTTCCTGGTTCACTCATGCGCTCTAACCCTAGCTTGGAAATAGAAGCTCCGAACTGGAAGAAAGGCGTTCAATAAATTTGAAGCTAATCCTCTGTGCCCGAATACCAAAAGCAGCCTGAACATTCCAAATAACAATAAGGTTCTAAACCATTACACAATGAAGAGTCCAATGGCTACTCCGGATTCGGTTATCCAGGTTTATTGGGCTGGGAAACTTTAAAAGTCTGGGTTAGCGCACGCAGGTTTGCACCATCTGTGGTGATAAGAACGTGGAGATGCTTTACGTAAGGGCTGTTCGAGCGAGATGTTCGAGCCAAATTTGGAATAAATAAGGCAACTTACCAGCGTACAAACGAAAACAGATTCCATTATGTAGAGCTCATCACGAAGCTTATCATGCGGGGGAGCTCAATAGGGAGGACATTCAGATAATATCATCCTATAAGTCAACCCGGCTTGGGGCTTGTCCTCCTCCATAAAGTAATCCATCTGTTATGGAGATAGACCTGATACAATAAACTCAGCAATTGAAGTTTTCTGAGGGAGAGCTGTATGACGAGAAATTGTCATGTATGGTTCGGAGGGCAGCATTGACTGACCCTATCTATCTTCAATATGAGGGGCCCTGGATTGACTATGCATAGATTACCTCTATTTGTGTGGTCTGTTTTAGTGACAGCTTTCCTACTTTTATTATCCCTTCCAGTACTGGCAGGTGTATTTGCGCCTGATGAGGTAGCGATGCCTTGGTCGAATTTGACTATATGCTGGAAACTCCGCAAGAACAATCAGCAGGGAACGAACCATGATGGTTCCCCCTCAGAGACTATACGCCAAACATCTCTGGCCAAAAAGCCCCTACGTGCCTTTGCCACCCAAACACCTGTTTTGTGCCGGCCGGCTTGAATGAGATCGATGGCTTTATGCGTACTTCCAAACATGAAACACTTTACAGGTTTATGAATTGCTTGCACGCATAGGACACAACACTATGTTTTACGTCGCCGGATCAGAGTGCTTTGTTTTGCAATGCTTGGCTTTGCGGTTCTGCCGAGGGAGATTGTAGCTTCCAGGTTCGAACTATCATATGCAGTAGATATCGGCGCCTTCCTATTTCGTTCGAGCTGGAATAAAGTAAGCTCCAAAGACAAACGACAATAGATACTAGACCGACGCTTGAGCCAATTTGGGCACAAGTGAGACTTTCCAAGGTTAGCGTTTATAGAGGAATTTGGCTGGCGTATTCACATATGCAGCATGGCAGGCAATGCCCATGTGGTTGCTTACTCTGATGCCTTTCCCCGGGCAACGCGGATTGGCGTGACTGCTGGCAATGAATGCATCTATTACATGATATTACACAAAGCACATCTTACCGATGCGGGGTTTGCTGAGATTGTGTGCACCAAAGCAAGTATGAATAGAAAGAGATGAAGATATAGTCCGAAACCACGCCGGGCATGAAAAAAAATCTTAGTTTCCCGGCGTAAGCACTTTCTTCGTCATACAGGGCCAGGGACTTTGTTTTCTCGGACACAACAAAACCCAAAAACTGTCTGACAAACTAAAGGGCCCGGGACTGTCGGACGAGAGAGGGAAACAAAAACTGGGAGAAAAAAAAACTGAAAAAAAAAGGGCAATTACCATGTTATTAACTGATAGAAATTTTAATACAACCTTTTTTGATCCTGCTGGTGGCGGGGATCCCATTCTATACCAGCATCTTTTTTGGTTCTTTGGTCAAAAAATAACCGCAGGATGGCCGCATTTGAGAGCAATCCCAAATTTAATAATACCGCTATTTGCTGGAAAGGCTAAATGCCATTAAGTACTCGGTTCATAAGTGCGCAAAAAAAGATATTTATTTACGCCCGAATCTGTGAAAAGCTTATATATAGATCTGAATTAGATCTTCAGTTCTATAGGCAATGCACAATCAGCAGGAAACTTAAAAAAAAAGAAAATTTCAATGCACGTAGTGCTCGACCCGATAGGGGAGAGGCACTACGTGCAATTATTTTGACTTTACAAACAAGTGAAGGATCCTCAGAGACTACACGCAGCGCATCTCCTCCTGAAACAAAAAATGATGAGGATCGATTTTCCATTGGTTAGCTGGGATGGAGGTTTTTCCATCTCAAAGGCTGGATATATAAGCTATAAAGTAACAATACATACAAAACAAGTACAAACCCTATACTTTTTGAAACGGGCACCCCACCCAGGTTGAAAAACAATATTTATTCGGTCCATCAGATTGGAGATAACTTCAGCAGCTTTCGTTGGAGATTGCATAATAGATTGGCTATAGAAAGGTTTTTTTATTTGGTGAATGGAGGAATAGGAACGATGAGCAAGCCAAAACCAATGCAAATAGTCTGTTCTGCTACGATAATATAATTTGTTGAATCAAAACATCTAGCGGTAGATAACGCTTGGGTTTTAGGATTTGGAGATGGCCATTTAAACATCAATCAAGTAAACTTCCAACCTAGTTTGGGTATAGGTCAGAAAGAGAGAAAGATACTGAAAGATATAGCCACGGGGTGGATCTATCTCTAACGATACAAGCTGGGATTGATGGATTTCGTGGTATTTAGGTACGACTCAGCCAAAGCTAATGATTTCTTATTTATACGTTTGTCCATTACACACCCCCTTATGAGATAGCTAAATCGAAAGGGCCGGGGCACTTTCAGACAAGAAAAGGATTTGAACCTTATTCGAGATATCTGGGGAGAGGTTCTTATCTAGATCCAGCTAAACAAGGAAAATTGTTTCATTTTATTAAATTGTGTCTATCGATTGGAGATTAAGACATAGTCCAGTAGCACCCTGAAGTTTATATTCTAATTCTGCCAGGATTCGGTATCATTAGTCATATCGTCTCTACCTTTTCAAGAAAACCCGTATTCGGTTATCTAGGCATGGTGTACGCCATGATCAGTATTGGAGTTCTTGGATTTATTGTATGGGCTCATCATATGTTTACCGTAGGTTTAGATGTTGATACACGTGCTTACTTCACTGCGGCTACCATGATTATAGCCGTGCCTACTGGAATCAAAATTTTCAGTTGGATTGCAACCATGTGGGGGGGGTCAATACAATACAAAACACCCATGTTATTCGCCGTAGGGTTTATATTCTTGTTCACGGTAGGGGGGCTTACTGGAATAGTATTGGCCAATTCTGGGCTAGACATTGCTCTACATGATAAATTATTATGCACCATTATCGCTTTCTTCGAACCTTACCCTAAGCATAATGTCAATTATACAGAAGCTATGAAACAATTTTTTGTAGGTCTTATTGACGGTGACGGCTCAATCCAAGTTAATCATTGGAAAGAGACAATATTACAATTTAGGATTATTATGAAATTGAAATATACAGAAGGCAACCATCTTATGTTGAAACAACTATCAAAAGTTCTAAATATAGGTCAGATATATATTCAAAAACAATATGTTCTTTTACAAATAGATCACAAAACTGAAATAGAGGTAGTTTTAGGTATATTAACAGATTATCCTTTATTAACTACTAATGCTTATACTCGTTATTTATTTTTGCGATTCTGCTTCTCGAATAGAATTCCCCGGAAAGAGTATAAGTTTATGAAGCATTTTCTAGAACCTGTATCTAGAAAGTTAACTTCATCGGAGTTAATTAACCTATCTCATTTTGATAATTGGTTTGTAGGTTTTACAACTGCTGAAGGTTGTTTCTGTATTAGATTGAATGGTTCACATTCATTTAGTATATCTCAAGCTTCCGATCATTATATTATGGAGGGTATCAAAACCAAATTCAGTCTACCTAATCAAGTTAGATTAATTGCTGTTAAAAATAGGAAACCTATTTATTTAATAAAAACCTATAATCGTAATTCTTTAGCAAGAGTTATAGACTTCTTTAGTCGTAATGACATTACTAGTTTGGGTGGAGAGAAGTTGTTACAATTTCATAAATTCATATCGGCTTTTCATAAAAACAATAAGGGGCTTTAGCCTGTGCAAAAGTGTCATGGCTAAATTTGGCTGTATGCGGGAAATTCCTAAAGACTTGAGTACTAGAGGCCTTTCACTTCATTCGCAAGCGAATAAAGATCGGAAGAAAAAGCAAGCAAAAAAAATCTCTTTTTTTGCGCTCCGGCACCGAAGGCGCCCAGAAAACGTAAACCCGGCCTTCGGCCCTCCGGGCCTATGGGCCTCCGGAACCTATCGGGGAGATACTTGCGGGCCAGAAACTTAACAGTTTATGCGCTACGCGCGTAGCGCTGGCCAAATATCGTGCGCGGAAATTGTCAAGCCATTTCTTTTCGGTCCCTCGTACCTACGGGCGGAAACGGCTTTATGATTGACGGGCCGGAGGCCGTAACGTTTCACGCGTAGGGCGGGGCACTGTCAGACGAAAGAGGCCAAAAAAACCGACGCGCGTAGCGCATAAATTGATCAGTTTCTGGCTTGACGTTTTCCGGGCTTTAGCTGCGGCCTACGGCCTTCCCCGGGCTTCAGTAATAATCCTAAGTATGACGTAGATCTAAAATCTACTGAAATGGACAATCCGCCGGGAACCAAACTCAAAAAAAAGGGCCGGGGGTAGGGCACTGTCAGACAAAGAAAGGGCAGACGTTCCGGAAATTGACGATTTACGGGCTTGACCCGACGAGACCCACGGGAGAGGCCCTTCGGGCCCTACGGCCTTTGCGCTTTATGGGGAGTAGGATTCTCAGAGACTATAGGCCAAACACATCTGTTGGTCAATAGTAGGATCGACGGAGTGATGAGATAGTCCAAGTAGATATGAAAATATCTAGGTAAAGTTGACTTATTATGTGGTTGCACATTTCCATTATGTTCTTTCTATGGGAGCCGTTTTCGCTTTATTTGCGGGATTCTATTATTGGATAGGTAAAATAACTGGTCTTCAATACCCAGAGACTTTAGGTCAAATTCATTTTTGGATTACTTTCTTTGGTGTAAATCTGACTTTCTTTCCTATGCATTTCCCAGGTCAATATTAGGCCCACTTCCGAAGTCAAACTTGGAGTGAAACATCACTATACGCTGGAAATTCCTTAGAACCCTGGGTACTCACTTCAAGCTGTAACCATCTCAGGGATTGGACAATCAGCAGGAAACCAAAGTCTAATCTCAACGCCGACGAGTAGGATCCTCAGAGACTATACGTGGTGCCCCTATACCATTGGGGTGAAGATATAGTCCGGCCTCGTTAGAAATATCCAGGATATTCCTTATTTATCATTGGACTAGTTTGTCTCTCAAAGCAGAAAGGAAGAACTAGTAATAGTAGACTCTTTAAATGGTAACTCGCTGCTAATAAGATCTACTATTCGGGATAACCTTAACTAGTACATTTGAGAGTCCTTATCATTATCCAGTTTCACATCCTTTTCGGTTTTAAACTGGCGATCAGTCCGGGTCTAATTGTGATTCAGAAGACCCAAAAGGCTCTTAAAATAATTCAATTGTTAATTCTGACAGACTAATTACAGTAAAATTAGATCATAAATTTTCGATTAATCACCCATTAATTATTGATAATTTCCCGGGGAAACCACTTCCAGTATATAATAACGCTTGGTGAAACAGAAAGCAAATCGTTTCTGAGTATCTAACGTAAACTGGAATCTATCTCTGACATAATTTAGTTAATGGTAAACAATATATATATAGGTGGTGGTTATAAATTAAGCGATAGACTTGCTGAATACTATCACTTCTCTAAATTCTCCGATAACAGATATATTTCTAATTCTATTTGGAAATATGGTCATGACAATTTTAGTTTAGTTATTATTGAGTTATGTGGTCCAACAGGTACTATTATTAAAAAGGATTATTTAGCTCGGGAATAGTACTATTTCTATTTTTATAAACCAGTTCTCAATATCAATAACAGAACTGATTCAACATTAGGATTTAAACACACTGAAAAGTATAAAAGATTAATTTAAGATGAAGTTTACAAGGGAAAAATATTTAGCCACAATCCATTAACATTTGATAAATAAGGAAAAAACCGCTTGCAGGTATGCCACGTCGCATTCCTGATTATCCAGATGCTTACGCTGGATGGAATGCCTTTAGTAGTTTTGGCTCATATGTTTCTGTAGTAGGTATTTTTTGTTTCTTTGTAGTGGTTTTTCTTACTCTAACTAGTGAAAACAAGTGTGCTCCAAGTCCTTGGGCTGTTGAACAGAATTCAACGACACTTGAATGGATGGTACCAAGCCCTCCAGCTTTTCATACTTTTGAAGAACTTCCAGCTATCAAGGAAAGCATTTAGACGTCTTAGCAATTTGTGCAACTTAAGCACTAACCCGCTCCGCCCTATACTGACCTAGTCCTTATAGGGCGGAGCCCGCCCCGAAAGTTTAGGCCCCGAAGCGAAGGGGGCCGAGCCAGGCCCAGGAGTCGGGTTAGGCTAAGCCTACCCCCGGAGTAGCAGAAAAAAGAGATAAGATTTAGAACCCTTTTCGGGGCCTCCAACTTGACATGTTTTCATTTCTTTCCAGCTGCCCCTTCTAATTCGGGGCCTGTATATTTGCTTCTTTAGTACCCGATTTTAACAAGTCAACAATATATAACCAAAGGCCCCGAAGGCACGGAGTGCGCGTGTTAGACAACAAGAGCGCAAGTGGCGATATTTTAAAATTTGTAACTTCGAATTCGGAACTAGTTTGCCCAGCCAGCACGATCAATATTTTTGGGAGTATTGTACCAGCCTTTAGTTGGTCTATACACTTGGTTTTCACAAGTCTCAGTATGATGCAATAACTTTTTCTGAATACGTACGACAGTTACATATAGGCACGTAGTGCGCGGCGATAAGGCGCCCAAGGCTAAGACTCGATTTGGGAAGTTTGAAGAACGACCAAGTTGATCTAACTACGATCAAAAAACTCAAAGTCCCGGTTTTTTTAAACTAATTCTAAAAGTGGTAACGCAGAGTTTCCATACCGTTTGGAGATCTAATTCAATGGCGATTATGTGGAAGATAAATACGCGAAGGTCTCGAAGGGGGTCTAAAGAATAAACAGCCACTTCTTTCTCGAATTCGAGTAACTGAAATACGGAAATTATTTATGCAATCTGCCTGGGTTACCGGGGGAATTGCCGAACTTGTCGTCGGACTTGGTCTTAGACCCAACATGGGTTAGCCGATTTGACGCATTAATAAAGAAAATTCAACATCAAGTACAGACCGATCCTATTTTTGTTTTATGGGAACTCAAAACAAAATTATATCATAATAGGGTTTTTTATATGACCCGGGAGTTAGAAGCCATTGCATGGAAGGCTTTATTGGTTATTAAAAAATCCTTAACCGATGAATCTTAGCTTTCCCGTGCGCTACGCGCACCGATACCCGGCGCTACGGCGCCTTCGGCGCGCGCCCCTTGCACTTGCTCCAACAGCTTTTGTGTTTCATTGCAGGATTGGAGCCAGGGCCGGGGACTTTGGGCGGGCACCACAAAACCAAAAGACTGTCCGAAAAAAGGGCCGTAGGCAGCCTATGCGCCTAAACAGGTGTTGCCCCGCATCGCCTTCCTTTTCCTGACCGTGCACTACGTGCCTCGCATCCGGCTCTCCGAGTGAATCCTCGGGCTCTGGAAAGCTCTTTGGGCCAAGCTGACTGAAGCAGGCTCGGCAGGCACGTGTATCATACGAGGGGTATAAAAAAAAGAAATGAAGGTTTGTTTTCAAAGTAGCTCCGAAGATTCGAAAAAGACCGAATGCGCAGCCAAAAATGACGCTCCTGGCTATCACTTTGGCTATAGAGTAGTCCGTAGACTCCAAATTAGATAGAGGACGAGCTCACGCCCGCTTTAGCCTGCACATCCTTCTATGCAGAAAGTATTAGGCCCCGTGTCGACCGGGGCGCATCCACCGGCTAATTCGGGCCCGGAGGGCCTCCGCGCCCGCGGCGGCCCCCCAAGTGTTTTGACAGCGAACGCCGAAGTAGCTCGCCGCGCTCGTACGAGGATCGACATTTCTTAACGCCAAGCTTATAATCTCTGCGGGCCACCGACCACCCCTGGCACTACGTGCCCTCCTTTTTTCATAAGCCATGGCTACCCGGTAACCGGAGGGGGGAGGGGTGAAGCAAATAGCTTCATCCCCCCCTCTTCTTATTTATGATTGATGAGTTGCTAAGAAGCTCTGCGTAAATTTTTGGCAAAAGGTAGCCAGTTGACTGCTAATTTGCTCAGTGATATTTTTTTGTTGTACAATAGCAGAAAGTATACCTGGGTCAATAGATTTCAATAGCTCTTGTTCATAGTGCGTTATGAGAACCACGGGTATTTGGTCTAAGTAACCTTTTACAGCTGCATAAATAACCACGATTTGTTTTTCAATAGGAATTGGGCTATATTGTGGTTGTTTAAGTATCTCAGTCAACCTAGCCCCACGATTTAATAAATACTGAGTCGCAGCATCAAGGTCTGAACCAAATTGAGCAAAAGCGGCTACTTCACGATATTGTGCCAATTCCAGTTTTAAGCTACCGCATACTTGTTTCATGGCTTTCAACTGAGCCGCAGAACCGACGCGACTCACAGATAATCCCACGTTAATAGCGGGTCGACTTCCACGATAAAAGAGTTCTGTTTCCAAAAATATTTGTCCATCTGTAATAGAAATCACATTGGTAGGAATATAAGCGGATACGTCTCCAGCTTGTGTTTCAATCACAGGTAGCGCAGTCAAGCTACCCGCGCCAGTCTGGTCTGACATTTTAGCGGCTCTTTCTAATAAACGAGAATGTAAATAGAACACATCTCCTGGGAACGCCTCACGACCTGGTGGTCGACGTAATAATAATGACATTTGGCGATACGCCACTGATTGCTTACTCAGATCATCATAGATTATTAATGCGTGCATTCCATTATCTCTGAAATATTCTCCCATAGCACAACCTGAATATGGTGCCAGGAATTGCAGAGGAGCTGGATCCGAAGCAGTGGCTGCTACAATAATGGAATATTCTAAAGCACCCGCTTCTGCAAGAATCTTCACTAATTGTGCCACGGTTGAACGTTTCTGTCCAATCGCTACATACACACAATACAATTTTTCACTATCAGAAGTGCCCTGTGCGTTTATTTGTTTCTGGTTCAATATGGTATCAATAGCTATAGCGGTCTTTCCAGTTTGTCTGTCTCCTATTATAAGTTCTCGTTGACCACGACCTATAGGAACCAGGCTATCCACAGCTTTTAATCCTGTTTGCATTGGTTCGTGCACAGATTTACGTGCAATAATCCCTGGGGCTTTCACTTCTACACGTCTTCGTTCTACAGCGCTTAAAGCACCTTTTCCATCAATGGGTACTCCTAACGCATCAACCACACGACCTAACATGGCCTTTCCTACGGGAACATCCACAATAGATCCAGTGCGCTTTACAATATCTCCTTCTTTAATGGCAGTATCACTACCAAATATAACAATTCCTACATTTTCATTTTCTAGATTTAAAGCCATTCCTTTCACACCGCTGGCAAATTCAACCATTTCCCCTGCTTGAATCTTGTTCAATCCATAAACACGTGCAATTCCATCTCCAACTGGAACCACTCGACCGATCTCATCCACTTGCAATTTGGTGTAATAGTTGGTAATTCTTTGTTCTAATAAAGTGGAGAGTTCAGCTCCAGCCAATTTGTTCATAAATGAATGAAAACATCGACTAATCCATAATTCCGCAATCTGAACCTTAATATTGTGACCGATTTCTCATCTTAGATGAGAAATCAAGACAGGGGGCCCAGCGCCTTAAGGCCAATAAAACGCAAAGGCTGCAGGCCCATATGGCAAAAGGCGCGAAGCGCATAAATCTCCCGCTGTCGTAAATTGCTTTCCAATTTCCGCACACTCGACCCTTCCTTTGTAAAGCCAAAGAAGTTGACTTCGGACCAAAAAACTCAGCGAAGCTGAGCTGTTTCAACTTGTAAAGACCTAGTTTGGCGAGAGAAAGAAAAAGCGAAAGCCTACCGAGCCAAGCATGCAATTCCGTAGTCATTGTAGATTATAAAGAAGGCTCTAAGCAATGGAAAAGAATTTGGCGCGGGTTTACTTTTGATTTGATTCGTCACTACGCGACATTTGTTCCCAAGGACTTGCAAAATCGAAATAGCGAAATTCTTGAGTCATCTCAATAGGTTCAGAAACCACACGTTTCTCCGAATCATCATACCGTACTTCTACATATCCACTTAAAGGAAAGTCTTTTCTTAATGGATGACCCTCAAAACCATAATCTGTTAATATACGTCGTAAATCAGGATGATTGGAGAAATACACACCAAACATATCCCAAGTTTCTCGTTCCCACCAGCCGGCCGATGGAAATATACTGACTACCGAACAAATTGGAGTGATTTCATCTACACCTGTTAATATACGTATGCGTGTATTATAGTCAATACTAAGTAAATTATAAACTACTTCAAATCTTCGTTTTCGAGAGGGATAATCAACTCCACAAATATCAATCAAAACTTGAAAACGCGTATTGGTATGATATTTCAAAAAATATAATAATTGAAATAGACTGTTCGGGTTGGTATATAATATATTTTCATGTTTTGATGTTTGACATTTATGTATCCATTTCGGTAAAGTGGCTATCAGAGATTTGAAAAACAATTGGTTATCCATAAATCGTCTCTTTTTTTTCGTAAAACCGGTAGATATATATTTTTGCCATTTCTATATATATATATTTTGTTTTCATCGATATATATCAATTTCGAAACCCCTTCAACCTGATAGGTGAAAAGCGGCGCCGGCCCCCTCCCCCTTTCACCGGCTTTCACTAAACGAAGGCAGCGCGGAGGCCGTAAACGAGGTAGTGACTACGCCTGTAAAGCACTTCTTTCGTAAAGGAAAGAAGTATCATTCGAACCCTGTCAAGTGCTTACGCACCTTCGGCCCAAAATATTCTTTTTTTTATCATCGTATTTACTTTTATTTATCTCACTCGGACAACAGAATAAAGAAAATAAAGAGTTCAATTGTGGAGCCTTTCCCCGTGCACTCTCACGATATAATAAAGTGCTCCCCGCGCGGGATGATAACCTATAACAGGGCTCTCCAACTCAAGTTTACCTGTGGTAATGAACAATCGCATGCCTCTAAGCGTTTCCCTCTCTATGACAGTTTTGGCACAAATTTATTTTCGCAATGCAATTCAAGCGGGCTTGGCCTGGTTGCCAGTTTTTGGTTAGCGGTTTCGTGTCGGGTAGCTTGATCTGACCATATCGCGTGTAGGGAATGGCGGGGAAGTGGCCTTCACTCTCCGCCCCCCGATGTGCAATAGTCTTGGACCCTAAGACCCTGTTTAGCAAAGGCCTACGGCCCTTCTTAGCCTTAATTGGTTTTGACAGGTCTCTGCCACCCTTGGCAAAAACCTTAGCTGCTGTGCCTAGTTTAAATTTGGCCGCATAAGTTTTTGCCAATGACGTACGTAGTATGTAGCTCAAGCGCGTCACACATGGGCGTTTAGAGTTCGCCAGGTGATAATAGTTGGTAAGGCCGCGTAGAATGGAGGCTATGCGCGCAACCGAGTAGCTTTGAGGATACTGAAAGTAAGCAAAATTAGGTTTCGGGTGACCCGATTTATCACGAAATCCCTTCTCTGCCAGACGGTTTATAACTTTCTGCATATCTACAAGTAAACTAAGCCCACCAGATCTACGTATTCTGTACCTTCGTCCTCGTCTTACCAAATTGTAGGTATGTTTTGAATCGCGACTAATAAGGTATCCAAGGAAAGGAATCTTTTTATTTTTGGTTATGCAAAAAATTGTTTTTTCTTTTTCGCCCGGGACCACGTGTGCGGAAATTGGAAAGCCATTTCCGGCCTTCGGACCCATAGGCACGTAGTGCAGCGTGTTCGGGCGAGATTGAAGGGGTTTACGGGTCCTATGCAGGTTAAGCTTAAGCCGCACTTCAATAAATCGTGTAACCAAGCAGCGTATCCTTTCTGCCAGAGCTCTTGGACCAATGATTCCAATAATAAAATAATCTGCGAAGCGCACATAGTTTATTTGCCGGGTTTCTTGCGGGTGGCCTAGACCGAGGCCGAAGGCCCCGGAAGGGAAGGTCACCCTGGCTCTGTGTGCCGTAGTGCGGTCGATTAAAGCTGCAGACTGACGCTGACGCCACAATTCCTTGGACTCTGGATTTACTGCCCCGCGCCGTCCTCTGTCAACAATACGTTTCAGTCGCATAACAAAAAGGTCCAGCTCGTGCAGCACTATGTTGCATAGAAGGGCGCCGAAGGCGCCTTTGGCCTTGGTGATGCCCTCGGCTCCGGCCCTTAGGCTCGTTTCTAGCTCTTTCTGAACTAGGTTTAAGAATCCGTTGTCTTGAATTCTTCGCCGCATAAGGCCTATAAGCACTTGCTTATTTATTTTATTGAAGCATTGCGAGGTTTGACCCTCTATGAACCAGACGGTACCCACAAAGTCACGGCGTATCTGCTTTAAGCAGGTATGTTGGGAGCGGCCCGGTCGAAATCCATGGGAACACGAAAGGAAGTACGGTTCGTAAACCGTCTCTAGGATGGTGCGAATCACTTCCTGTACCAGTATATCTTTGTCCTTTTGGGTAAGCCCTCGTAAAGCTGAAGAAGCGTCCGAAGGACCTACGGCCCAAAGGGCACGAGACACTTTGTGGGTCCGAAGGCTACGAGGCCGAGAAGTGTGCGGAAATTGGAAAGCCATTTCCGGCCTTCGGCACTTCTCTTGTAAAGCCGCCCTCCGGGCCTTTGGACCCTCCGGACCCAGGGCTTGGCCCCCTCTCCCTATAGTCTCGTGCCCTTTGGGCCAACTTCGGCCCGTAGGGCTCCCCCCTCCTAACGGGTTGATCACCGAGTCTCTCAGTGTTTCTAGTGCTTTGATCGAGGTGCCTTTCGGCCTTTCACCACCGTTCTTCGAGCCTGGTGACAGCTTCTTATAGGTCGCTATCCACAGATTTATGTCTTTTATGAGCCGAAACAGGCCTTCTGCCTTGAACTGCTCTTTTTGACAGTGTTTCCAAAGGGCACGAAGGTGCTCGTTCCAAGCCGAACCCTCTCCTCCACCAGGGAGAGAGCTCCAGGCCCTCTGCCCCATTCGGAAATCCAAACATCCAAAGGCCCGGAGGGCGGTTCCACTGAATGCTGGTAATTGGATGCTCTTGGGCATCTTCGCGCAGTTTTCAGGTGCTTTAGATACCGTTTTACATTTATGTATCCTTCTGGGTGAAGTAGCTATTAGAGATTTGAAAAGCAATGGGTTATCCATAAATCGTATCTTTTTTTTTATTTTTCGTAAAACTGGTAGATATTTATATATTTGTTTTTCATTTATATGTATATTGAAAAAACTGGCTCGCTACCCCAATCCTTTATACCGGGCATATTCTTAATAATGTACTCTCTGATAGAGGTTGTAACGATTGTACCTAGCTCGGAATTGTTGCCAGATAATTAAGCCTACGCTGTTGTGTGTCATATGACAGACAAGCTCTTTAACCGCCTAACACTAGGCTCGGGGTCAGGTAATTGACCAATAAGCTCCGCTGCGGATCAATTTGCGTTTTATCCGCACACAATTTGACTAAAAAAAGGAGTCAGAAGAATTAGAACGTGAAATCCCCGGTGTAGACGCTATATTCTCACCGGACAACGGGCGAAATATTTCTTTTACCACCCTCCCTTTGGCACTCTACATGAGGCCCAGAGGGCGTTAATTCCTGAACTAACAGCCCGGATCGAGGTCGGTCCTACGTAAAAGTAGTAATTTCGAAATAACACAGCGTATAAAAGCCATACAGTTTCGATAATTTAAGAAACCCTTGTGAACAAGCGCTCTTCCCTCATCACGTCCGGGAAGTTCCGAAGGCCCGGAGGGCGGCTATTTCCCGATTTAGTAGGGAAGTAAACGCTCGAACTATGCTCGGGAACCAAGCTTTGATTAGACACGGTTTGCAAAAGGCCCTGAACCTTTTATCACCAGCTCCAGATCCGGAATCGAAAATTTCGCGGACAATGAACGGCGAAGTCCTTTAGTGCTTTTATTATCGGTCATATCGCCCTCGCCGTAAGACTGTTTTCCCGTGGAGAGGAAGGCCAGAGGATGAGCGAGGCTTTTTTTATCGTGGCCTCCCTCCGGATTCAGCAGTAGTACTGCTGTCATTGGTACTACGTTCGCTAGTGCTGTCATCATTATCAGGTTTCTCATGGGGATCCCATCGTATCCCTAGGCAGCTCTCATCAAAGTGCGATATACTTGGTGCAACTAATAACCTTTGGGAAAAGTCTATTAGTATTGGTATGAGAAAAGGAGAATTGCGTAAGGCCCGCAGGGCTGGGGACTGTGGCACTACCAAAGCAAGCCAATAGAAGTGAGAAAGCTTGCTAGGACGCTACGCGCCTCGCAAGCATTAGAATTTTTGATTAATCTGGCTTCACATTTGCCAAGAATGGGCGTTATAGCAAAATAGAAGAAAAAACCCACTGAAGCAATTTGTCCAATAGTAACATATGGTGCTTCCACGGGTTGACATCCAATCCAACCTAAAAGCAAGCAATCTGCTACAAGCAACCAAAACAATTTTTGGTGAATTGGTCGAAAACTTGAACTACGTACATATGAAGTGTTAATGAAAGGTAAAGCCAATAATGACACAAAAACGAGTCCTATGGCAGCTACACCCCCTAATTTATTAGGTATACTTCGAAGAATCGCATAGACTGGTAAGAAATACCATCGAGAGTAAGGGAATGGGGCCATTTCCGTCGCCAACCCTTCTCACAGAACCGTACGGGAACGTTACCGCTCATACGGCTCCCAACCCTAATCTTATTCGTCGTAGAGTTTAATCATCGAGAGTCACAGGCCTATCCCCTTATGGGTTTCGGGTTCAGAACCACAGATACATCTATATCCTGCAGACTGATATCCCCCGCATGCATCGCCTTGTGGTGCTCCCTGCATAAGGGAATTTGTTTCCGGTTAAGCGCCACGTGAAGAGCTTCTAGCCCACTGATTCGGTCGCCGCTAGAGTTGACTATCGACATTTTTGGGCCGCCCGCTCCATAGCGTTTAAGCGCACGGATATGGTGCATTTCGATCATCCTCTCCAGGCAACCTATAACCGAACATCTCTCGGCCGGGTGCCTAGTGGTGCGTAAGAACATCAGACCAAGGATTCTCTCCGGGTCTTTGATGCTCTTCACCAAGAATTGTTTCCCCATAATCCTAAGTTCAGTAGGTGTAGGGAAATATACCCTCGGGCCCTTTGCCGTTTCCACCCGCAGCTCGTGGGTATATTTGTCTATCACTTTACCCACGCCCTTGGCTTTCATCTTGTGTGATAAGGTGTGTAGGCAGGACCATCTGAGCTGATAGTCTACCATCTTTTTGACCTTAGAGAAGTTATCACAACATCGGTAATAACTTAATAACCCGTGCGCCACACTTCCGTACCATTGCATGATAGTGACATCGTCTTGGGTCGCAAGGACAGGTACGGAGGTGGGTCTTCCCTCAGCGTTAATTATTCCTCTGGCCCTTAACTTGTCTAGTATCCGCGAAAGCGGTGCGTATATCTGTATTCGGAAGAACGCCTGGCGTTGGTTCGTGGGGACGTCCTTTGCGTCCCTTTCGGGACCTGGACCCGTTGATTCTTTTCTCCCCACCAGGTACTCCGGATATAAGAGCTTGTGCATCGATACGACCAATTCGTCGAAATTTATCACCACGCCCTGTCCATCCCGCTCAATAACATTCGTTAAGATGTCCCCTTTACTCGATTCACGTGCCCACCTGAACATGGCGTCCCGTCCCATTGCTGCCGTTGGCCTTTGTACCTTACTCACAACTTCTCGACAACTTTTTTCTAGCATTTTTCGCACCTCTTGGTCGGGTTTCATACGTGTAAGGTTCCCCCCTCCGCCGGCGCCCTTAAAGGCCCTCTTGAGGGCGCACACCAGTAACTTCTCTCCGAGCTTCTTAAGCCCTTTCTCCCACCCATTCGAAAGTTCCAACGCGGCCTTTCGGACGCGGCCCCGATATTTCTTCCCGGCCCGAATTGCTTTGTCCGACCTCACGTGCAATTGACTTGGTTTCCGACCCAAGAGACTCATACCTAAGAAGGTTGCCTTCTCTTCCACTACATGTCCCAGATGGGTATTCTCTGGGTTGATCTCCAAATGGAGAACGTCTTTGAGGAATCGGGAGACTCGTTCCATGACTTCGCGGGCCAAAGCTTTCGACCCCGAAACTGCCATCAGAATGTCGTCGGCGTAGCGGCACGCGTAGACTCGCACGAATTTAGGGTCCTTGAGATCCGCAAAGGGTATACCTTTTCTTCCGACAATATTAAGCCGTCTCCTCTTCTCCCGAAGCAGGGCTGCCGGTCCCATCTTCATTACCGAGTTTCTCGGGATGTACAGCAGTCGCTTGTATATGGGATTGGCTCGACGATACCTCGGGGAGTCTTTTTCGAGTTCCTCTCGTATCCATAGGATCTCCCTGTCGAGTCTGTCGAGGTATAAATTGGTCAAGATGGGGGATATAACGCTTCCCTGAGGAACCCCGGGGCCTCCCAATTCGACATCCATAATCTTCGCGTTCCACATCTGGTTCAAGGTACTTTCGAGTCTACTATCTTGAATGGTTTCGCTTAGTATTGACATTAGTATCTTATTGTTGATGGTGTCGAAGCATTTACGAATATCGAATTCGAGCCACCACGATGGGTTCTTCCACCGCATTTTTATGTCCCTCAAGGCTGAGTGAGTACCCTTGTTTTTTCGGAAGCCATGGGATATATCTCTGAACCTTGGTTCGTAGATCATTTCCAGTACCATCCGGAAAGCCTCCTGTATTATCTTGTCCCTAGGGTTCGCTATAATTAGGGTTCGCTTTTCAGCTTTACCCGGCTTCGGTCCTTCGGACCTCCAAATCGGCTCAAACTCGTATGTACCCTCCCTCAGTTTCCGGCCCGTTTCATGAAACCATTTGAGGCTTATGCCGGGCGAAGGCACTCGACGAAGGAAGAGCGTTTCGCTCCCCGGACTTCCGGTCATATTCCCGGGGTTGTTTTTGATGTTGTTATAGGCCGTAAGCAGCACTTCCGGTTTAGATATAATCTCCCTTACTAGATGGCGATATTTGCCACCGATAAATTGTTTCTCTACAAGTTGGTCCAGATGTGAAAACTCCAAGGGGTTCAGAGGAACGTCAAGATTCGAACTCTTAATCGCCCCACCCATCTGTCCATGGATCGGGTTCGCCTCATCTTGGGCCCGTACCTCATAAAGGCCTAAGGCTTTATTCGAGGCTTCGCTTATCAGTTTCGGGGTTCCCCCCGGCCGATCTTGTTTCGGTCCCAGCCAATCCGAAGCACTCGGTGTGGTCCTCCCCAAGCATTGACCAGTCTGCGAACTTGGCGACGCCGTCTTGTTTGGTCCTTCCTCAGAGGGGCCCTTTCCTCCCCCGGAATTAGGAGTACTCGCGTGAGTCCGGCAAAACGACGTGACCGCCGGCCCGCCTGGGCGAAGGCGGCAGCCCCTTATAGTAAGAAGGCGGCTTGGGCTTGTATCGGGAACCACAAAGAGCATTTTCCCATCCAAAGAGCTTGCCCTGGGGAGGAGGTAACTCACTCCCCAGTTTCGGTAGGGATTAGCCTTAACGCCCTCAAGGCACCGATTTCCGTCGGTAGCGAATATTGTTGGGTCCGAACCGCGCTCCGGCACTATATGAGCCGGGGTCGACATGGGATTTGCGGGATAGAGTCAAGAGTCCACCCCAGACGGCCGCAGGGTTACCCCGTTCACCGATCTGGGCTACTCAAGTGCTCTCCGAACCGTACGGGATAGTCGCCCATCACACGGCTCTCTAACCTGACTTTCTTCGGAGCTTCTTCAAACCCGGAAGGTCTATGTAACGCACATCCCCCCCTCCCGAGCGCTTATTATACGGTCCTTGGGAGATGGCCTGATAGACTACGTCAGAGTAAAACTTGCCAAACGGGAACCATTTAGTAAGTACATAGGCTCCTTCCCTGCTGCTTGTTATCAAGCGCTTTCCTATTGCTAGGTCCCTTTCAGGTAGGCGGGTAATACGAGCCCTCTGACTTCCTAGGAATAAAAAAAACCCCTAGGACCTCACCGTTGTTTCCTACACGGCTCGTCCAAAAACCTTCGTTTTTGAACACCCTGTGTTTGAGATGTCGTTTAGACTCCTGTCCCTAGTGATATAGGTAATCCGCTCCATCTTGAACTCTATCCTTCCATACGAGGGTCTCACCGTAGAGGACAAACCATTTATGACCTGGTTGATATATACCATCAATAGGCATGGAGCGAGCAACGTACGTTCATGCGCTTCCCCATTTGCAGAGCTCAGGTGCCAATGGTTAATTGCTGGTTGACAAGGACCGAAAGAGTCTCCGATTCGCCAGTACAGAACCTCATCTCAAATACAAGAAAACCGGCTTGCTCCATACTTTTGGGCTACCCCCCCGGGGGGGTAGATGAAACCCCCTCAACAGAGCTTCTTGCACATGCTAAGGTCTCCGTGTTCGTTGCCGAACAAGAATGAGTGCAACGCCTTTGCACAGAAATGGACTTGTGCTTTTTCTCGTGCGGGATCTAGACCGGTCGCCCTATATAGTTGTCGGGATGACCCAATACATTAGGTGCATAAAAAATGAAAATAGAAAAAGAGATTGCAAAAGCTACCCAACCTACTAAATCTTTTACGTAAATATAGGGATAGAAAGCTATTTTATCTACGGAAGAATTGATACCCAATGGATTATTGGAACCATATTGATGTAATGCAGCCAGATGAAGAATACTAGCACCTGCTATTACAAAAGGAAGTAAGTAATGAAGGCTAAAAAAACGATTTAAGGTGGCATTGTCTACGGAGAAGCCACCCCAGAGCCAAGTCACTATAGTGTCTCCTACGACAGGTATTGCGCTAGCTAAGCTTGTAATGACTGTGGCCCCCCAAAAGCTCATTTGACCCCAAGGTAATACGTATCCTATAAAAGCTGTTACAATCATTAATAAATACCGATAGGGTTCTTCCCCCCGGTCAGAACCACACGTGCAAGTTTCCCTGCATGTGGCTCGTCCATGATAACTTATTCAGATTTGACGGGCCTTCGTGGGCCCGCATAAGCGATATTTTAAGCAGTATTTGGGGCATTCCGCCGCGCTCGCCGCGCCTGATTCGGGGTATATTGTTTTAGTCCAAATGGGAAAGAAGGCTGCGTAACGGCTTACCAGCTGTTGCATTATTTATCCATTCAGGGCCCGAGACTTTCTGACAGGGTTGGACTTTATTTTTGACGTAGTAAGCCTCGTTTAAAGGCTCCAGAATTGACATCCCAACGTGGACAGATTGGAGTTGTTAGGGAACCGGGCCGTAAGCATCTAGGCTGGAGATCACGTTTGCTACGTTGGGGCTTGAGGCTCCGTGCTGTCCCCAATGGGGTATGCCGAGATGCCCAGACGGCAAGTCAGGAGGCCATTCTATTGGATTCTGGAGTTACTAAGCATGTCCAGGGCATACGGCCCTGGAAGCCATATTTCAGTGGCACGTCTTCTGTAAGTCATTTGTAAAACAGCACCAGAGTAACCTACTATGCGTCATCCAGGTTAGGATTGTAGCTGTTGTAGGGACAAATTCCAATCAATCTTTTTTTATTTCCCTACCTCATAAGGTACCTTCGTCTCTTGTCCCTTTAGTTCCTGGGTTTGATCGTCAATTCCTCGGCTCAAATGTAGCCAGCCTCGAGGTTTGCTATTGGTTTGTCTTACACCACACTCGACCGGAATTCCAAGTAAGCCAGCCTCTACTCTTACTTCGCTTTCTCTGATTACGCTGTGCTTTCCAGGCGCGGCGAGCGCTCACCCCTCAGGGGGCTGGCTGTTAGTACAATTTGCAAAGAGCCCTTCCGCGTGTTTCCGGCATAGCATTTTATCATCTACAGCCCTTTCCTCCGAGCATTTTCACTCATCGGGGCTTCGTCGTATGCTCGACATCAATTGCCCGGTGTCTCTCTCGGAGTACATTTATGGCTGATCTGTCACCCATACATTTTGAAAGCCTTTTGCTCTTGGGACTGGTTCCCGCGTCTCTCTGATCATGGTCGTTATAGAGTCCTTTTGGGTGATCCCTAGGTTTCGCGTTTGTTCGTTTGCTCGCCGTGTAGGACCGTGTACGACTTTTCCTGTTAGTTACAGTTACCTCCGGAGGGTTGTTCGCGCGAGAATATTTCATGGACCCTCTTGCTTTCCGGACCACCCGTGGTTGGGGGGGGGCTGTGGCTCGACCCTGTTGCGTACGAAAAAAAACCTTTTTTTCGCCGTGCGGCGAAACAACGGATAGGCCCCATGCTGTAGTTCCCTGCGGTCTGGTCCCGCTTTAGGTTAGGAGTTTTATCCGGGCGATCACTTTAAACCTTCGCATCTTTGAACGAGACTTTCTAGGCGCACTGAAATTACCACTCCAAGACACCAAACTAATTCTCTGGGACTCGCATAACTTCCGTAATATAAACCACGAAAAAAATGGAGATAAACCACAATAAAAAACATACTGGCTCCATTAGCATGCATATAACGAAGCAGCCAGCCTCCTTTAACATCTCTCATGATGTGTTCTACGCTTGAAAAAGCTAGATCCACATGAGGTGTATAATGCATAGCTAAGAAAACACCTGTAAGTATTTGGATAATCAAACAAAGACCAGCCAACGAACCAAAACCCCACCAATAACTTATATTGCTCGGAGTTGGATAATCTATTAAATGATTGTTAAGTGTAGAAAATATAGGTTGTTTAAGAATCGATAGTCGTCTTGCCATAAATTTCGTGCTTTTTCCTTTTCGCGGATCATGGAAACTTTGTGTTCTTCATGATTGACGTCATACAAAATGGGCGGGATTGACCCATCGATACAGGGCCTTAGGTTAGGTTGAAACAAAAATATTTTTGTTTTCGTTCCATAACGCCAACTTAAACCTGCATCGACGGAATCCATAGAGCGAATAAAAAGAATTCTTTGGTGATGTGCATTTTAGCTTTTTTTGTCAGACAGTGCCCGGCCCTTCAAATCATAGTCAAAATCAATACAGAAATCTATGCGGTCTAATTGATTTACAAATCTTTTATCCTTTCCAAGCGTCTTGGGCTTGCTGGTGTTGTCCTGGTTCATAGTTGCCAACCCCTAGGTACCTAATATGAGAGCAAGACCAGTCCCTGCGACTAAAAATTTTCCTGCAGTAGGTAAATTTCCAGTAAGGACTCGCAGTGCATCGCCCGCAGCCCAAACCAAGAGGCCGTTTAGGGTCATATTAAATTGGTTAATTGCTCTATCGATACTGGTAAATTGGACCAACTAATATTTCCATTCTTACCATTTGGCTTGTACGTACCCTGTTATCGTCGGCCCCTGGTCGAGCCATTTCTGAGCCAGGGGCTTTGTAGTTATCTCCGTTTAGTTGTGGTACATCCCGGACAGGAGCTGAAGCGGATTCAGAATGAGCGCGTTTACGCTCAGATTCTGTAAACTCGCTACTTTCAGGAGACTGTCTCCCCGCGTCCTGCATCCAGTGTGCGGGCGTAGTGAGAGGCGCATATAAACCACTAATAAAACAGCAAATAAGTGGAAAAATGAAAGTAAGATTGCGTATGGACAACTCAGCGGTAGCCTTTATCCAATTCGAATGAATTGAGAAGGGCACGGGCACGTAGTGCGTTGATCTGGTAATTTATTTCCAAGCATGGGCGTAATAACAATGAAAATAAAAAACAAACTGAGGCTATTTGTCCAATAGTAAAACAAAAGAAGTAGCACCTATAAAAGGAAGTCAAAAATAAAGGCTAAATTGAGTTAATCTCGAAAGGATATGTGGCATAATAGGTCCCTTGTTTGCTTCTTGGTCTAATTTATGGAATACCCACCCAAAAAACATAATCATCCAAATAAAAAGCTTCTACAATAATCTTGGGAAATACGGCGCGGACCCGGGCCAACGAGGGCGGAACGTTTAAGAGCTTAAATTGTAGCAGTCTGCTCCTACCCGCCCCCCACAACCAGATTAGGTCCTTTCAGCGCTTCGCGAACGCGAAGAAAGTAGGCGGAGATTCTAGCAATAAAATTTAGATAGATTTTTGCCTCTCAAGCTTGCTTTTCCTCGAAAGGCCTTCTTTTTAAAGTAGGTTCTTCAAAGAAGGCGCCGTTGGCCTTAGTTTTATTTGTCAATCGCGAACTTATGCATCACTTTCTATCACTATATTTTTGTTTTCACTTGTTTATGTTGAAATATTTTTATACATAAAGTTGCGCAGCCTCACATGAAGTCTCTGAAGATTCTACTAACAAAGAGTGTTCCCCTTTTCGGGCTGACCCTCCGGGCCGGGGGAGAGCTGGAAGAAAAAAATATTTTGTGTTTCCCGCGCTTTGCGCGCGCCTTCGGCCCTAAATATATATATAATATATATTTTTTCGTGGCGTGAAATTGCTCAATGAATTAAGGGAGCCATTCAAAGGCTACTAGAACACCAGATACGAAGACTACCCATGCCAATGATAAAGGCAAGAAGACTTTCCAGCCAAGTCTCATTAATTGATCATAACGATATCGTGGAAATGCTGCGCGGACCCATATATATAAAAACAGAAAGAAAAGAACCTTGATACTAAACCAGATAGAGCCCGGAATTCCACGTAAAATAGGAATATCCAGGATGGGCAGCCAACCCCCCAGGAAAAGCAATGTACATAGACTACTCATTAAGATCATATTAGCATACTCCCCTAAGAAAAAAAGAGCAAACCCCATTGACGAATATTCCACATTGTAGCCCGCTACGAGTTCTGCCTCGGCCTCTGGTAGATCAAAAGGAGCTCGATTAGTTTCTGCTAAACAAGAAATAAAAAACATAAGAAACACAGGAAACAAGGGAAAAACAAACCATATTCGTGTTTGCGCGAGGACAATCTCGCTAAAATTGCAAGAACCTGCGCATAGTATGACGGATATCAGAAGCAATCCTATGGAAACTTCGTAGGAAACCATTTGAGCGGCAGATCGTAATGCTCCCAAAAAAGCATACTTGGAGTTACTTGCCCAGCCTGCCGTAATAATTCCATACACTCCGAGTGAAGATATCGCAAATAGATACAAAACCCCCACATTTGAATCTGAAAAAACCATACCATAATCGAAAGGGATCACGGCCCAAGCGCACAAAGCCAATGTAAACGTCAGAACGGGTGCCATTAGAAAAATGAAAAGATTCGCGCTACTAGGCAAAATGGGCTCTTTTATCACGAGCTTAAAACCATCTGCTAGAGGTTGTAACAGTCCTAAAATGCCGACTACGTTCGGTCCTTTTCTTCTTTGCATAGACGCCATGACTTTTCGTTCCGCTAGCACTAAGAACGCGACGCCCAGTAACAGGGGTATTAGAATTCCAAGTATTTTAGCGACAAGACCAATTAGATAAATTTTCATATTTGTTGGCTTTTTTTTCATTGTGACCGAAATAAATGACAAATTACGTAGTAATGGCATAACCGAGAGATGGGTCATATTGGATTATCCATAAAATTACGTAATAAACTCACCAAGGGTAAGACAAAAGTCTCGAAATATTAAACGGATAAATGGCCGCACTCGCTTGGCTTTACGATTAGAACGCACGACGAAAGAAACACTACGTGCCTTATTTTATAAACCATTTCGGCGAAGTGTCTTCGTGTGCGGAAATTGGAAAGGCATTTCCGACCTCTTGGTCGTTCGGAAACTGGACTCTTCCTTTTACGAGCGCTCTCCCTCAGCCGAATGGTGGCTCCGGCTATAAGAGAATATTTGTGAGACTGAAGGTACTATTCGTAGAAGCAGGGCCTTGGCAGCCTTTTCGCAAGTCCGGAATGTGAGACACTACGCCACTTATTCAGCCTTTTAAAGCCTATCATGGAAGTCAGGCAAAGACTTTAAGTCATTTATTCGCCTTCGGCCCTTTTTGTTTCGATTCCGAAATAGCTGCGATCATCGCGTTACAAACCCCCCAAGCGGAGTGAGCGGCAGCTCGGACCGCTGATTTATCGAAAAAGCTATCGCGTTCCATCTGCTTGATAATGAGATCCGAAATATTCATAAAACCATAGGCCCATAGAGCGTGGGTGGATCAATCGGTAACCGCGTTCTAATAACCGGCCCTCCGGGCCCTAGTGTCGCGCGCGGATTGCTCGTTGGCATAGCATTCAAGCTCTTTTTTTTGCTTGGGGTATGATTTGCCGGGCCCTCCCCTCCGGGCCTGCACCTTGTAGGCACGTAGTGCTTAGTCCGACGAGTACACTCACGCTCATAAGCTGGCCCTCCGGGCCCTACGATGTTTAACGTCATGACCTTCTCTAGTATCCTGCGTCGATGGAAACGCCCGCGTAAGCACCAATACCTACGCCCAAGCTTGTCCTGCGACCAATCGGCTAATTTATTCACAGCACCCTGGGCAATATCCGGTCCAGAGGGGGTGACAGCCACTCGGGAATTTTTAGTATATCTGCCGCCGGAGACACGTGGATTATTTTAGGCAACAGTCCGAGAATCGGCAAAATTAAAAACCAATAAACATTCATGTTATATTACATTTTATTCATGGGTTCCTGAGACCTGCGCGATGGGGCTTGCACTACGTGCCTCAGGTTGAAGCAGACAGCTTCAAATCGCTTGTATTGAAACTTTTTGTGCGTGTGACGCGACGTGGGTCTTTACTGCGTTGCTCGAACCAATCCCAGTCAACAAGATTTCCGCGCACTACGTGCCTTATGTCGGCATTTCATATCGATTTGACTTTTTTTTCCATTTGCAAACGGAGCCATAGAAATGGCTATTACGTAATAATAAAATCCTATCAATGAATATTACTAAAGCTGGTGAAACTTGATTATAAAGGGCCCGTAGGGCACGTAGTGCGAGGAATCCGTATCTTTATAATGGCCCTACGGGCCCCTGGGATACATAGGCAATATGGGTGTGTGCTGTTGTAGCCGCGGCTATTTGAATAGCCACATCGGGCACACTCCTTCTTTGTTAGTTGGGCTGCTGCCGCATCGTTCAAAACCTCCGATTGCCAATCAAGTGTAACTCGTCTATGTATGTGATTCTAATTTTATCTTTTTTTGTGAGTTTCCCTGGGAAAAAACCGATGCTTTCAAAAAAAGAAAAAAACTGACAGGGCACGTAGTGCCTCGTTCTTTGTTTTTCATTTCTGAGAATTCCAAAGGATTCAAAAGTTTACCTTTTGATGTTCAACTCACCAAAAGATTTATAATTTGCGATAAGCTGAAACAATTGTCAATCTATGTATATTAACCAACAAATTGAACGAAAGCGAAGAAGGTGCTTCAATTTGTTATATTACGATATTTCAATAAAAGATTGAAGAGGTTTTTTAACTGGAGGATTAAAGAATCTTGCCGATTCGATGAGTATAGAAATGATAAATAAATCTGACTTGGATCAATAAAAATCCCGAGACGCGCTCGAGCAATTGCCCAATTTGTATGTCAAATATTCCACGGATTATGCTAATAAACTGGTTCCAATCTATATATCCTTTGTGAATCTGGTGCGTCGGGTTCAGAAGAAAATGATTGCAATTCCAATAAATAGAAGATCGCATTACCGAGAATGATATTCCAATGACCATTGGTAGTTTGGTGGCACTTACTTTGCTTTGGGAAGTGGATTTACGGTCAAGGGTCCAATAAAAAGGTAATCGATTTTGCCATCAGGAAATTGGGTGTTCTTGATACATCGGACGAAAATATTATAACCACAGCATTCAAAAATATAAAACTGTTTCAATTTGTGTTCAGCAATATCGAAATTAGGATGCAATTCCGAAAACAAAGATAAATTACTTCATTCATGCTTGCAAGCTAAATCGAAATAAATTTCGAACAATTAACCACGCAGGAGTGAAATCTTTCGCACGTCGAATGAGAGTTCAGCTTTCGCTGCGTTGGTTCGGGACGGGAGATGTAACCATGAATGGCCCCGCCAATATTCGGTAAAATAAAATATGGCGCGGATATTGATTCGCAGAGGTGTTATGGAACCGCACCTAGGGATTTGACACTTCCTATCGGGTTACATTTACAGTTTTCAACCAAGTTCCCTTTACCTTACCTTAGGGACTTGGTTAAATAAAAAATAATTTGCTGGATAGGATGGCGGTTGTCCAGGCTGCCTACGGCCCTTTGTTTTGTCGGACTGTTTTTTCGTTTCGTTGTGTCGGACAGCGCCCTTTCGGGTCCGAACCACAAGATCTCATTTGTAGTAACTTACAGACAAATCGATAAAACTGTTTTCAACGATGCTCAAGAAGACGTTCAGGACATAAGATACATTCCCAGCGACTTCGTCCTACTTTGAAAGGAAATACATAATGGCATTATTACTCCGGATGTTCTTTAAGTTTTAAGACAAGTTGCAATCTGCCAGGAATATCACGCATTAATGAATCTTAAACTATTTTGTACGGTGAGTTGAAATAGAGATAATCAGTGCGCGTATATGGATGAATGGTTAAAGGCAATAGTTGGAGACGGATAATTTTTCTATAGAAACAATCGAACTCATCAAGACATAGACTCACGTTCTAGAAAATGGGTCGGATAGAAAATTTCATTGGTAAGTTGGTGTACGAACGTAACCAATTTAAAGAACTCCTGAAGCACGTCGACGCGTTGGAGCACTCTAATGCAAAAGCACTTCGGAATATCCCGAAATTGTTCCTAAAAACCACTTAGGCGTACTGGCTTCGCCATACTTTGTGGTTAGTAATACAGTTTTAGCCAATAATATAACAGCAAAGGCTCGAATGGGTGCATGGATTATTAATAAAGCACTTTACACTCGCCAACAAAGCGGAACAAATAAACCCGGATTAGGAATACTGAGTAGTATTAGTCAATGGTATAACCCCGAGAGAGGACGTTACCAAATTTAGGCAACATAGATTTCAAAACAATATTTGAGAAGGAAGTATTATATGCCAAGTCAAGCGCCATAAGTACCACAGTTAGACCAATTGGCGACGATTTATCTCGAATAATTTTGTAAACCATATGCTTGCACTACGTGCCTTTTTGAGATAGAACATAAGTTGGACAAAACATTCATCGAAGCGGCATATATACAAAAGGCTCATTATGCTTTTATGCTAAGTCGTAGTGATATTATTGACAAAATTTGAAGGGCTCGGGAATCCTGTTTATAAGCTATTTCGTAATATATTGGCGGACGAATTCCCTAATGATATGGAATACCACCATAAAAAACTTTGTTAAATCGGGAAGTGGTTTATAAAGAACGAGGGCGCAGCACGAAGTCAAAAACTGTTGCCCTGGTGATAAACCAATAACTTCAAGAACATGCCGTTTCAACAACCTGTCTCGTTTCATCGATTCAAAAGAGGCACGTAGTGCAAGCGTAACGGCGTACAACCGGGGTGCATAGTTTAATTTGACGAGAAGTTTAGGCATTTTGCGGGGTCGGGCTACATACGTAGCCCGATATATACGCTACTTGACAATATGCTCTTGTGTTCTGACGAGTGTCCCCTGAATATGAGGTATCACAACATTTATTTGCTCACAATCGCTATGTGGGTACACTCAAGCCCTGGGTATGTAGAGCTGGAAGATTATTCACTAAATCGGGAAGGGGCTTTCATAAAATACAGAACCTCTTAAGGGATTTCTCTTATACCCCAGGCTTTTTGCGTATTGAAGTTCTTCTGAATAATAAGTACCCTTCCAGTTTACGATAGGAAAAATAAGGTACTTTAGCTTAGGGAGCCTGAATGGTAGAAAAGGTCTATTTAAATAGAAGGGGCATTCTTTCCATATTAGCCTAAAAAAATCCGTTCTTACCATCGGTGCTGGCTTCGATCATCGGTCCATTTCGGCTTACCATCGGGCATTTTTTTTGTCATCGGAAAGGGATGTAACGAATCGGAGTCATAAACATAAAGATTCTCGTCATAAGGCTTGTAAACATCCGTATGTCCACCATAAAAACCGTTTCTCATCAATTGGTCTTGCGAGGCCTTCTCCAAGAACTTTTAGCATAATAGTTAGAGCGAAAAATATTCATGGCTAAGGCGGAAACAGACAAATGGCCTTGTTATATGCCAAACTTATGGAAGGAAAGATGTGGAGCTTTTTGCATAACATGGGCTATGGGTCCTTTTTATCCCTTCCACGCTTCGCTCCGCGCTATCCCCTCCCACATGGAGGGGGGGGGGCGAAGCTATATGCTTCGCCCTAATTTCCGCCCCACCAATATATAGAAACAAAGAGAAAAAGCCATACAACATCAACAAAATGCCAATAAAAAGCAGCTGCTTCAAAGCCAAAGTGATGCTTTGGGGTAAAATGACCCAGATATTGACGAATCCCACATATTATTAGGAAAATAGTACCTATAATGACATGAAATTGAGATAGGTAGGCTCTTTCAAGCTTCCCCCCCTAAGAACCGCACGTGCGAGTTTCCCCGCATGCGGCTCAAGCAACGAAGAGTTTAGGCTCCGGTTAACCGATGGGCCGCGACTTTACCTCCGGCTGTTGGTGTGCTTCGCGTCCATGATGTACTACGCTATCACTAAAGTGTTCTGTAACTCTGCGAGTTGCTTATGTTGCAATCGGGCGATTGGCCAATATTTATATTTACGTGCGCACTGCTGGAAGTTTTTCACCCGAATTCCGCGTGGTGAGTGGGCTTTTTCAGTGTTTCGTCACCCAAGATTCAAGTCAGCACCAAAGACAAAATAAATTTGGCCGACTTCGTTTGGCTTTTTGAATCGTCTTCTGCCCACTGGACGGTATTCAATCTCACGACCAAACCTCCCGACGCCGGGGAGCCCATTGGGTTTACCTTGTTGACATTTCGACTCCAATGCAAGGTTTTAGATCCCGTGCTATACTCCGGTGATAATTTGCCGATCGGGGCACGCACCGATTCATCGTGTCCCAAATCACATCCGGCCCTACTAAATGAAAACTCGTCGTAGGTGCGGTTTTACGAAACGTTGTTGCACAGTTCACTTGCGTTGATCAGTAGCCTTGGCACTCCCGGCGGGTTGTATGCTGTATCATAAACTTCTTACTTTGTCCCTCACGCTTCAAGCCCTCTCCGTTTCCAGGGGCGCAGGGTAAGGTAGGAGCATCCCGTCGGCGGGGACGGCAATATAGCCCGGTGGGCTATACGCATTGTCTTATGCCCTTCAAGTCGCACAACCATGAAACCCCGTAGCTAAAAAAAATGTGGAACCATAAATTCCATCGGAAATAGTGAAGGGAGCCTCTATATATTCAATTCCTTGAAACCCAGTGAAGACTAGAGCCAGGAAAACGGTAGCTATTAAAGCGTAAACTGCTTGTTGTTTTAAACCTGCGAGTATAGCATGATGAGCCCAAGTTACGGCAGCTCCAGATGACAGTAAAATAAGGGTATTTAGAAAAGGAATTCCCCAAGGATCTAAAACAGAAATACCTTTTGGGGGCCAGATAGCTCCGATCTCAACCGTAGGTGCCAAAGAAGAATGAAAAAAAGCCCAAAAGAAAGCTAGAAAAAACATGACTTCAGAAACGATGAAAAGAATCATACCATAGCGAAGTCCTAATTGGACCACAAATGTATGATGTCCTTCGTAGGTGGATTCACGTATAACATCGCGCCACCAGACAAAGTAGGGGTCAGTCGGGTCTTTCAACACAGCTGCCCTCCGAACCGTACGAGAGGCTTTCACCTCAAACGGCTCTCACCTCCGATCTCCACTTATAACTGTGAACTTTAAATCTCATGATCCAAATCTCTATGAGAGAGAGAGACCATCCAAGGGCGTTGTAGCATCCATTTTCTGGCTTACCTGGGATGGATTCATAACTAAAGGCGGGGATTACTCTCAGAATAAGTTTGATTCTGTTCCGAATGATGAAGATACGAACGTGGACGGACCTTTCGACTTTCATGGGCTGATTGGCCGCGCCGCTGAGACGAGACAATGTCTCGACATCCGAGACCTCTACGGTAGAACAGTACGATCGATAGTTAGGCTCCTTAACCGCCGGGCTGGACTGCCAAATCCGAAGCTATTACGGGCCCTCCGAACCCCATCACCCGATGGGTTATTTCCCCGACTCAACATAGTACTTATTTTCGTGTCTTTAGGAAGACTACGATCCGGAAGGGTTTAGGCCCCTGCGCAATTAGCTGATCGCTCAGCTAGTTCCTTGTCGGAATGCCCCACGGTATTTCAGGTACTGTACACACACCATGTATTGTGGACTGTTTCGGCCTCCGAGGCACGTAGTGCTCGACCCGATAGGGGAGAGGAGGCTTACTCACCGTGCTCTTGCCGTAATATTCTGCTTGAGACAAGAGGAGCTATGTGACGCGAGCATTGCGTATCAAGTTAGTTATCCTAGCCTTACCTTCTGCTCTTTCAGAGCGTCTTAGCAGTGGCAGCCCCACAGTTTTCTGATTGAAACTTGCTGCTCCCGAGTGAGCCATGTTACTACGGCTCCTCCGCAAGTTGAGCCTGTGTCCTAGCTTATGAGCTAGCCTGAATGGCACAAAGAAGAGTGGATAGCTCCTCTTGTCGTACGATGTATCTCCGGGCGCACCATGGTATATAAGATCATTCCCAAGCCTAAACAAAGAAGTGTTCCGCCTCCTGTAAAAGAGTGCATGTACATAACACCACCAATAGTGCTTGCCAAAGCTCCGAGTGAACCCAAAAAAGGCCACGGGCTGGGATCTACTAAATGAAAAGGATGTTTTTGAGAGACACTCATAATTGGTATTTTGCTTGCTTTTTAGTCTAATTTATTGGATACCCGAGAAACATAATCATCCAAAAAAAGAGCTTCTACGACAATAGGCATAAAGGCATGATTAGTTACACCCCGTAGGTTTTGAGAGATAAAACAGCCAAGCGGGTCAAAGAGAATCAAACGCACGGAGAAGCAAAATAGAACACAGAAGCTTTGTTCCAATAGTGACATAATATTTAAAGTCATCTATTTTTTGGAATCTAAATTACGGACAGCTTCCATTGTGTCCCGGGCCTCCTCGCGGGGTAATTAATTCCTCTATTTCATGGGAGTTCACCGGAATGTCGGCGTCGTTACAGGGGTATATCGCTTGCATGCGTGATAATTGAAAAGAAGCGTCTGGGTCGCCTGCGCTGCAGCTTCAGCGACTCCTGCAACCACTATAAGAGCTCTCGCTACGGCTTTGGCTCCGGGATTACCTAGACAAGATATTACAAAATTTTTTCCCACAGGGGTAGAAATATAGCCAAACAGCAAGGGACATACCTGAAACATAAAAAACAATATGAAGTGACATTAATAATTTTGCCAAAAGTACTCATTTTAATAATGAAGTCCTTCTAAGTTCAAATGAAACAAATCATGAGTATGTAAATTTGGTAGCCCCAAGTGTTACTCAAGAAGAACCAAAGAATCATAAGTTCAACCTTGATAAAAAATTTGAAAAAGTTGCTTGTAAAAGAATGTTTTTGAGGGACACACATAATTGGTATTTTGCTTGCTTTTTAGTCTAATTTATTGGATACCCAAGAAACATAATCATCCAAGGAAACAGCCTCTACGACAATAGGCATAAAGGCATGATTAGTTCCACAAATTTCACTGCACTGACCATAGTAAACACCTTCTCGTTTAATAAAAAAGGAAGTCTGATTTAAACGACCAGGTACAGCATCACATTTTACACCTAAAGAAGGTACAGCCCAACTATGAAGTACATCAGCAGAAGTTATAATCATACGTAGATGAGTTTTTGCTGGTACAACCACTCGATTGTCCACTTCTAACAAACGTAATTGACCCAATTCTAAATCATCCTCTGGAATCATATAACTGTCAAAAGTTAGTGACTGTTCATCAGAACTGTTATAGTCTGAATACTCATAAGTCCAATACCATTGATGTCCAATAGCTTTTATAGTAATAGCTGGATCTACTACCTCGTCCATTGAATAAAGAAGGGCAAACGAAGGTATTGCAATAAACATCAGAATAATACTTGGAAAAATAGATAGAGTAAAAATTTCATCTCATTATAAGATTACTCAAGTGCTCTCCGAACCGTATGAGCACGTCACCGTGCTACGGCTCACTAACTCGACTTACTTCGGATTACTTTTCGAGTTCAGATAGCGGGACAGGCCAAGTCTGCCAGTTGCCCGGTGGGCACCTAGAAGCAAGGCGCGGCACTACACGCGTAGCGCTTTTTTGGCTTGTAAAACCCCTTATTTAAAGGTAAATAAGTTTTGCCTTTCGATAATTTCCGCGCACCTCTTCGGCCCTCCGGGTCTTGTAAAGGCAACGAAGTCTTCGGACCCATAGGCACAGAGTGCGCGGGAAGCGTGTTTGGGGGAGGGGCCGGGGGCCCGCACATGATTTTTACATTGTCCGGAGACCGTGCACATGGGATTCTTTTCACTCCCTGAGCAAAACGCCACACGAGTAGCCCGTCATTGGGTCGGTGGAAACCACACGACTGTACACGTACTTCCGAATTTTCGCGCGCTCTTGTTAATACATCTCTGGTTTATCGCTCGGGCCAATCAACGCTTTTTCGTGTGTCGTAGAAGTCTACTTCGGATCCTGTTCTGTTGACTTATCTTCCAAATGCCCGGGATGTCTCTAGGCGTACCTTTCCCACTCACAGACTGTTGCCAAGCTTTCACTTGTGAGTCAGTGACTCCCACTGGATATCGGGCTTCGAGCGCCCTACCTAAGTTGTTACCTGCTATCTGGAATACCTTCTTCAGAGAGTGCAGTTTCAACTTCGCAGCAAACATCTTGGCCAAGGAAGAACGCAGCACGTAAGCCAAATAGGCGATGGCCCGGCGTTTGTTTCCGGCAAACTGATACCAATTGGCGTATCCGCGCAAGATTGAGTTCATTCGTCGGTTTGCTTCGCTTTGAGGTAAGCTCATCAAGCCGAAGTTTGGTAGAGGATCTCCATTTCCAGCAAGGTAAGCCTGCTGTTGCAATTGCAGTTTCAACTGGTTCATGTCTGCGTCCATGGTGAGGATAACTCTCTGCATGAGCCTCCATTGCCAACCCTCTCGAGTCTGGTATCTTTGTTTCGTGTGTACTACTCGGCGTCCGATACGGTACCCCAAGAAAGGGATTCCCACGGATATATGTTTTATATGTGGCTTTTCCATGTTCAGTAGCAATTTGAGTTTTTCCCTCAGGAAGGTTTCGCATTCCTGACGAATGGCTTTAGCATCAGACAGGGGGCCGCGGATAGCTATGAGGAAGTAATCTCCGTATCGTCTGTACTCCATCCTTCGATACAATGGGTCGAATGGGTCACTGCGGGAGCGCGCTTTACCTATCCGTCCCTGGTTCCGAAACAGCACCCAGCTACGATTATCCCTCCCTCCTAGGTTGTATTGCTGGATGCGCTCCTCCAGCCATATATCGAACTCGTTTAGATATATATTGGAAAGTATTCGACTTAGTATTCTGCCTTCCGGGGTTACCAAGTTCGATTCCTCAATGTTCTCATAGGGCATGTGTATCTTCGTTTTAAATCCGCCACCAATGAGTTTTAGCAGCTTTTTGTCTCGGATCTTACGCCTCATGATGTGGCATAGGACGCCATGGTTCACGGTGGTGTCGAATAATTTTTTAATGTTGCCTGGAACCATCCAATTAGTCCCTTTGAAGTCGCTGCGTATGGTTCGTAGGGCCGTGTGCGCGCTACGCCCCGGTCGCCAGCCGTGGGATTTCCGATAGAATACTGATTCATAGATAGGCTCTAGGAGCATTCTCAGTACCTCTTGCACGATACGGTCTTGGAAGTGGGGAATTCCAAGTGATATTCTTCCGCGCTTACCTGGCTTGGGAATGATGTTCGTGCCTCCCCATTGATATGGGCTTTCGCTGTCCAGGACAGCATCTCTCAGCGCTTGAAGCTTACAGAAAGACGTGCCATCGATGGTCAGGCCGTCAGTCGCAGGGCTCATTGACCCTGGATTCGGTCTCAGTTTATGGTAGGCTATGATCCATATGTCCATACCTTTTAGGTAATTGCTTAGATCGTGGTATATCCAGTCACGCCTTCGAAAAGACGAGATCCAAAGGTCCACAAGGGCATCAGCCCCATTCCGCACGTAGTCGGACACATCCATCTTGGGATCCCAGGGGGCTGAGTTCGTAGACGATATCGAGTAAAACCTGCAAAGGTATGGCAGATGCTTAGATCCCTTCCCCGTTGCTTTGTGTTCGCAAAGCGCTTTCCTCTTACGAGGCTGCGTTAACAGTAGGCAGGTCATATGGATCCTCTGACTTCCCAGGACGTATGACCACGCCGGGATCTCACCGGTATCACCGATAGGCCGTGTCGCCACGAGATGTCTTTTAGTTCCCTGTCCCCAGTGATGTGGGTAATCTGCTCCCATGCGGGGTGTAGGCACCGCACTATCTCCGGCCTGTACACTTTGGACCATTGTCAGGCTGAGAGCTTTAATGCGTGCGCTCGTGCGTGTCACCGGTTTGTATCCGGATAGCATCAGGTTCAATTCGACCGAAAGGAACTTAGATTCGCCAGAGCAGCTCCTCATCTCAAATAGCGATGGCAGGTTAGCAAGATGATCTTGGGCTTTCCACAGTCCAGCTGCGAACGACAAGGACCCCTCAATCTCGCTTTTACGACATGCTTTGGTCTCCCACCACTTACGCAGCAAGGATGAGTCGTATACCTGGCGCGCGGAAGATAGGCTCGCGCGGTCCAGAGCCCATGTTTTGAGCCCTATTGACATAACTATGGGTGACCTAACGGTCGCCCTCCAAATAATTTCTATAGTAGTTCCATGAACAATCCTTTCCGGAATTGGATTTCTTTTACAGTGAAAATGCCATAAAGCGCGAACCAACATCCATAATACAAAGATCAAAATAACGGTTAGAAAGAAAAAAATATCATGATGTAAGTCAATTAGTTTGGATAGGTAGGCCCTTACAGGCTTTCCCCCCCTAAGAACTGTACGTGAAAGTTTACCTTCATACAGCTCCATTTCATTCTCGAAACTCCCTTACACGCCTACGCACCGGAAATGGCTTGACGATTTCCCCGCGTACGAGCACTATAGGGAGAGGCACGTCGTGCGAAGATCCTTCTTTCTCAGCCATTTTTGCGAAGAGGGTCCTTCAAACACTCGACCAAAGAGAGAGGGCATTCCAGATTCATTTGCAAATTTGGCGTCACGGGTAGATGCCGCCTACTTTCATGTGGTGCAAATACACCTGTTCCCATTGTGACCCTCCCAAAGACTACACACCGGTCATCACGGTATACTGTATTGAGCGGCACTTATCACTCCGGGTTGCCGGGAATATTTATGTAGAGGTTGAACCGTGTTGCCCAATTTTAACCATCTACACCTGGGCATCATAATTACTGCCAGGCACGTATTGCGCGACCATAGGTAGCGTGTTCGGGCCTGATAGCAGGGACTAGTTACTAATTCGCGTCGGAGTTCGTAGGCCCTTTCAAGGTCTTCAGACTTCCCTACTACCACCATCGGTTTTTTGCAATCGTTGACTTTGCCGTCCATTTCCCCGTCAGTCTGCTTGCGCCGAACTGCCCTCGGACTTGTTTCGGTCTCATTGTGCTGAATGCCGCCCCAAGTCAGCCACCCTTTTTTGCTTTGTGGGGCTTCCTCTACCCACATTTCGTTATGTGCCCTTACGGGCGCACCTCCATAGGGAGTGGATAAATCTGGGCTTACCATGTTACATTAATAGCACCTAACCTTTGCTGATTTTTTTGACCGTACTTTACCCCGGTGAATTTGCGGTTTCGATATGCCCAAAGGAAAGGGGCTAATCCGTTCACGTAGAGCCTTACGATTGACGAGGCTTATATACATTTGCTTACGCTGCCTTTATCAGCTAACCCTCTCCCCAAGGCTTCAAACCCAGTCTTTTGAGTCCAGGCAGGCTTGAGTAGGGTCCGGCAGAAACCGTTGCCAAATGGGGACTCCCCCCCCCCCCCCCATATTGCTCTCAATGTCATCATGTCGCACTTCCTTGCATCATAGGAGTGGCAGGGTCTTGAAACCCTAATTGCCAAGGTTCCGCAGCATCACAAAAAGCAATTGGACAAAATCTCCATATCAAATTCATTGGGTATATTCTGGTTTTTTTACGAACTACTCCAGCCCTGGTTTCAATATTAGGGCCCCTAGTGCTCGACCAACGCGAGAGGGCTTGCCAACCGAAAAAGATGTTGAGTAAAAACCCAACGACATTTTTATCTTGGGTCCTCTGTACTTCTTTGTTCCGTAAAGCCAAAGAAGTCTCCATTACAGAGGACCCATAAGCACGTGGTGCGCGGGCGATAAAGCCGAATACGCGAGTGCAAGGGCGAGATCAATTTATTTCCGGTGGCCCTGCAGGCACGCAAAAAACGTGGGTGGTTTTTTTTTGTTGCTTTATGGATTCGCATTGCCTTGCTGCGCTTGGCCGGATACATATAAACGATAAACCATCTGGAAGATGGGGAGAGGGGGAGGGGTAAGCGCGAAGCGCGAACAGATGCTGTGGGCGCCGAAGGCGCCCCTTCCTGTATCATCCGGAGACAAAACAAGCTGGCCAGGCAAAAGGAGGAAAAATAGTTGAAGCTTGGCGCGTAGTAGCGAGCAAAATTGGGTAATGGCTTAGTGTTGGTTAAAGGGTTAGTTGCCTCTTATAAACCTGTATAATAAATGCGTAAAAAATGGTCAACTCTATTATGAAATAAATGGGTAAACAAGCGACAATTTGACACCAGATATCCGGAGGTGTAAAAAAAGCTGCTATGAAAAGCGAAAAAACCATAAAAAAACGACGATTTTTGATAAAGGTTTTCACTCCTTTTGATTCTAGCAAACAGATGACAAGTACAGGTACTTGGGAGCATATTGATGAAATAAATAAAATACGAACAGTTAACATAATATAGTCAAAAATCTTAGGTTGTAACTTTATTACGAGTAAATTAGTTGATGTTGTACCTAATTTGTATAAAAAGTGCCAAACATTGGGGACTACCCAAACAAAAGTGACGAAGAAAAACAGAGAGAAGCAAAAACCACTTAAGTAAAACAATTTATTGTATTTTTTTCTTCGTTCTTCATAGCAACTGGGCATCCAAAAACACCAAATTTGATAACTTAAAAAAGGAAAAAAAAAGTAAAAGCATGATATTAGAGACGTAGTAACATATGTGCTCAAGGCCTCCGTCAATTGTGTACAAATAAAAGATGAGTCTAAATAAGGCAAAGTGAGAAAGGGTTTAGCTGATAAAAAAATGAACTCTTCCGAGAACCAATAACACGTAAACCATGTCAAACTGAAGCAAATCAATATCCACAAAACACGAATTCGAACTTCCTTCAGAATAGTTTTTAATACAAAATTCATTCCATTTCGTGGTGTGTTAAACCTGATCGAGACCGGGAACACGCAAAGCGAACAAAAAAAATAGATATTTTTTTTGTTCGTTTTATTCCATTCGACCTTTTCCTTTTCAGCCTTCTTTCGCGATGCGAAGAAAGCAGGTTCGCATCGCGAAAGAAGCGTGCTTCTTTCTTCTCGGGACGGGAGTTCACTCTTCCTTTGCGAAGTGGTTAGTAATGTACTGCATTCTTAGCTCAGTTGGATAGAGCAACAACCTTCTAAGTTGAAGGTCACAGGTTCAAATCCTGTAGAATGCGTAAAGTGCACAATGAGTGATATATACCAACGCCCAAAAGGGCCCTCTACTTGTTTTATTAGTCTAAGGGAACAACGTTAAACGCGTGGATTGACCGATCACCAGAGTCCCGTGGCGCCGCGAAATAGAAGCTTACTTATTATAGGGAGAGTGGCCGAGTGGTTAAAAGCGACAGACTGTAAATCTGCTGAAGGTTTTCTACGTAGGTTCGAATCCTGCCTCTCCCAAGTAAGTATACTTCTATTTGAGAGATAGAGGCGAAGCACATGTTTTTGTGCTTAACCCTTCATGCAATTAATAAATTCTACTGCAATAGTACCGCGAATTCGAAAAGTAATAACCAAAATGGCCAACCCAATAGCGGATTCCGCAGCAGCCACCGTTAAAACAAATAAAGCAAATAATTGACCCATCATATCATCCAAATGAACAGAAAATACCAAAAAGTTCAAATTGACAGCAAGTAACATCAACTCAATTGGTAGGGGGTGGGCCACCCGCCCGATAGCAGAGACCTTCTTTTGTCGAGCACTACGAGCCTGCGGGCATAAACTTTTAAGTTTCAGGGCCCAAAGGGCACGCGACTTGAACCCTATGGCCCTTCGGGGAGGGGACTCGGCCCTCTCCTTATAGTCTTCGTGCGCGGAAATCGTCAAGCCATTTCCGGACTTCGGCCTTTCAGGTCCTTCATTTGTCAAGAAGTATCTTGTCTGAAAGTGCTTACGCACCTTTGGACCCATAGGCACGTAGTGCGAAGCCAAGAAGGAGGGGGGTGCGTAGGGGACAAAACGATTTTTTATGTTTGGGTGGCCTCCCTCCGAACCGTACGTGCAAGATTTCCTCGCATACGGCTCTCCGAGACGAAAAAACAAATCCTTTAGCGGTTCGAGATAGTTGGGGCCTCTCCCGGCAGGTCCGAAGGACACGAGACCCGAAAGCGTCCTTTGGACCCACAAAGTGCTATGCACCTTTCCTTATAGCACTCGTGCGCGGAAATCGTCAAGCCATTTCCGCAAACTTCTTTGCCTTTACAAGATAAAGGCCATAGGGAGATAGGAGAAGTGCGCAGCACTCGACTATAGGGAGAGGGCCCGGCTTACGCACCTTCGGAACCTTCGGACCCGGGGCCCCACACAATGTTACTAAGAAGTCCGTACTTGAATGACCATGACTAAGTAGTTGCTGGGGTGGCTGGATTGACTCCTTTTAGTGTCTTTCATAACTCTTCCTTTCGAAGCCTGTGGGCTTGAGTTCTCCTCGTTAGGGTTCGTGTGCGGAAATTGTAAAGTCATTTCCGACCTCTCGGTCCGAAGGACCGAACACCGTTAAGTATCTGCTCTACCGGGCGGAAAATGACAAAAAGAGTCCCCGGGCCTTTCCCGCCGGTCGAGAGGAAACCTCGGGTCCGAAGGTTCCGAAGGTGCGTAAGCCAATTTATGTGCACGATACCCGAAAACGCTCCCTATGGTCTAAACTATGTGCCTATAGCCCCTCGGCTTTACGATTTAAGGGTTCTATCTTCCCTTCCCTTAGAATCCCCGAGTCCCGGTGAGTTCGGGCTAAGCCTTCCCCGCAACAGACGGTACAACTCATACATACGAGCCAGTCGTCCCCGGTAAGTTCTCTCTCTCTGGATCCCTTCACGGTAATCGCTACTACGGAACACCCGATGCCTCTCTCCGACGGGGCCCAAAAAAGTAGGGTTAACCCCCTAAGTAGATTAGCCGGTGACGGCCTTAGGCATTCCCACGTTTCGTGTTTGTGTGTCGAAATAGGTTCTTTAGGATTCAAGTCATTACCCACATTTTGTGGTAGCTGTCCTGCAGTATGTTTCCACTCTTTCAACAAACCCTAATGCCAAAGGCGGTGGCTGTAAGAAGGCCGCGTTTCATGCTGGCGGCGGCATATAGTCACGATCGACCGGTCGTCGTTACCAGACTGAGGTTACACCCTCCAGTTAACTTGAAAACGAATCCATAGCACCTAATAGCTCGGGGCAAAAAAAATCAAAATATTTTGATTCGGTTTCGCTCCCCTTTTCCCAGCATGCTACAATACCCCTTGGGATTTCCCCTAAGGGATAGCGGGATGCTTTACATGATGAACATATTCATGGTACGTTTCGTACTAGCACACTCTACTCTACGCGGCGCACACATTAACATAATAAGAATATTTTTTCTATTTAAGAAAATTCCCCAAATACCTAGAAGAAAAAGAATCATAGAAAATGTTAAATATTTTACTAGATCCATAATAATAGTCTCTGTTTTGAAAGCCAACTCGATGAAAGTGCTCTAGGCGCCGAAGGCGCCCTATTTCCCGGGTAAACGCCGGGACCGGAATAATCACCGAACATGCAACCCAATAAAGAAATAATTTTAAAAGCCCTGGCCCCCCTGGGCCTCTCTCGTCTGACAGTACCGGGCCCTCTCCATATAGTTGAGTACCCGAAGGGCCGTTGGCCCAAAGAGCCGATAAGGCCAGGGCTTATTTCCGCGCACGAAGACTATAGGGGGAAAGCACTACCTGCCTCTCTCTATAGTGTCGTGGTTTTTGGGCCGTTAGTCCCATGTCTCCGACCCGCTACCCTACGGGAAGAGAGGCCCGGAGGTCCCTCCGCGCCTACCTCTTTAAGGCGCCATCCAAACTCTCAGATGATTCTTAATCCTTTCAAAAAACGAAAAACACAAAAACATATTTTATAATTATTAAACAGAATACTCTGAGAAGAATCAAACTCCAATTTCGTGTTACTTCATGGTGAACATAATCTGCAAAAATCTCTTCGATTCCCACATGAATATGCCAGAATAACAAGATATTTAGCAGAATCAAAGTGGATACATTTGCTATAAGAATTGTGGGGATTAAAAAAGCAGCAGTAATTCTTTGAAAAAGCCAATGCCTTAAGGTTTCTCTATGAGTTTTCATTGCTTTCACCTTTTTCCTCGAGCCGCGAAATTTGTTTCTTTCGGGGCGCTCAGCCAAAGCGGGAGGCTCCACCCAGCGCGGCTTTGCTAATAGAATATATGTCTCTGCTAAGCGCAAGCGCGCGGCCCGTGTTAACCTAAATGATTTATACTTTTAAAAAACAAAAGATTTGTTTGTGATGCGTCCTCTCGCGCCCTCATCGATAAATCATCAAGTAAACATAGGCCAAGTGCTATTATTTGATGAGTAACTAGAAACAAGGGAAAGGGTTATGGAAAAGGAAGTAAAAAAAAGACAGTGATTGCTAGCGTAGACCAATTTCCTTATTAATTGGTTTTGCTTACCATTCAAGCCCCGGATATAGCCCAAATTGTCTGAGCAATTGTATGTGCTTGCCCCACGGCCCATAGGTCTTGATGGCAAAAGCTGGTCGGCATACCAGAAATATCTACGGTGGGATAAGCAAAGCGCCTAAAAGCTTTCTGTTTCGCGAAAAAATATATTTCTTTTCGTTCCCACTTTCTTTGAAAGTCTTAATCGGTTTCACCAATCGAGAGATGAACCAGAATAAAGAATTGAAGTGCAATCGAAAAGAATGCTGTAACCATAGTTTTAAAGGGTTTTGACGTAATATTAAAACTGTGACAAAAGTTTTCATGGTCATTGATAAATATATATGGTTCCACATAAAAAACCAATGACAAGAGAACCTACATGTCCATGAGCTTATTACTTACTAAGCCTTAAGTCCTAAAAAAGAGACGCAAGATTCTCCAGAAACCAACAGCACCCATCTCTTACCCTCCCATGTGGGTGGAAGGCCTTCGCCCTCCAGGGCATCGGTCAATAAATTGGAACCTTGTGCCGGTCGGTTTAGTATGTGCCTTAACTTGAAATATACTATGACGAACGCGAACAAGTCCCGGAATAGAACATCACAAAGAAATCCGTGGCTTGAAAAGAAAGCTAAACCAAAAAGCTGTTCTAAGTTAAATCCTATAATTAAGCACATTAAAACGTACTCCTTGAATAATTGATCCATGGAAATACATTGAAATAACAGGTATTGGAAAATATTATAGCAAAAAATAATGTGCGATAGCCGTAGTAAAAATACTTTTCCTCTTACTGTAAAATAAAAAAGAGAAAAAATGACGTATAGCGAAATAAACGCAGTAGGAATATACCAAAAATCCACTTTATGTTTTCACACTTGGGTGAGAGAAGCAAATGGATGTAAGGTACGCTAAATCTAGAGTTCTCCAACTCCTGCCCTCACTTGGGTGTGGGTGACTTATGAGAACCACATTCTGCCCCACACAATCATAACTCTGCTCCGCGCCTACTTTATCCTGCGATACCAGTCGTTTTCTTAGTGGGATAAAAGGTCATTCGGTATTGGTAAAGACAAATACTGAATATGAGACGGAATAGAAAGTAATGGAAAACGAATATAACCGAATAAATTGTGTCAAATACGTAGATTGATCTAGTTGAGGCTTTTTCATTCACTTTTTTTTCGTTACATTTCACGAAATTTTATTTTTTCTTGGTCCGTTCTTTATCTTCGCCAGAGTTCTCTTTTGTCCGCGTAAAAAATAGATTTTGTTAAGAGCGCTGGTTTGACGTGAGGCTAGATAAGTAGTTTGATAAGTAGAAGGACTCAAGGTTGAAAGTGCGTTTTTCCTGATCACTTGTGATACACAAATCTCTCCTAAACAACATACATAATATTTATTCATTCGTTGCAATTTATTAGCATTTGCGAGTTGGACCATTCCTTTACACCACTTGGATGCTCCGGAGACACTTGAGTACAGATAGTTTGCACTTACTTGAAAACATTCTTTGAAAACCACATCCTGTTCTACACGGTCATTGCTCTGCTCTGCGCCTACTTTCTTCTGCGATACTAGTCGTTTCCTTAGTTTGATAATTCGACTCATTTTGGGTAATCCATCACTATATAATAATACATAAAAAGTCATATAAAACACACATAACCAAACGAATTGTGTCAAATACGTAAATTGATCTAGTTGAGGCATTTTTTTTTACTTCTTTTTTACCGATTCCAATACTTCTTGAATCGCGCTTTGCCCAGCAAAATAAAATAGAGATTTAAATTGGGCTCTGAGTCATTCATTCTGGGAGAAAAGTATTTCATTATCTGAGGCCATGCGCGTAGTCCGGGTCCGAAGGACACAGGGGAATCATGCCTGTATCAGGCCAGAACGAAAAAGCAGAGCTTGTATTCGCTTCGCAAAGGACCCGCCCGAAACCCAAGGGGCCGTAGGCGGGGTCCTCTGTCATAGGCTGGAAATGGCTTTCCAATTTCCGCACACGATATTGGTCCGAAGGGCCCCAAAGCCCGACCGGGGACTGTCTGACAGGGCCTCCTGGGGGTACTCCCTTCGCCTGACGGGGCCCCGGACTCTTTTTGTCAGAAAAAAAGGGGAAATAAAAATAAACTGGAAGGAAAACTTATAGAAAAACACAAAAACTGACATGACACGAGACCTGCCGGGAAAGGCACGTAGTGCTCGATCCTTCTTTCGTGAAGCCCAACCAGTGTCTTCGTGTGCGGAAATTGTAAAGCCGGCCGAAAACGCGAAAAAAAATAAAAATACAAACATTTTTTCAGTGATTAGCTAAAGGGCCGTAGGCAGCCTCCCCATTGCATTACTGAGGTCCGGAGTATACATGTGGGCATCCCCCCCCCCCTCGGCATTACCCGAGGCTTGGGGCAATGAGACATCGCTTGTAGTCGCACTAATGGATTAGGATTATTTGCGTGACATCCTTTCTCCGAACCTAGTTTTTAGCTGCTCTGCGTTAACACACCAACAAAAACTAATTATTTGCCCGGCCTGGGTCTTTGAGTTGAAATACGTTATTTTTTATTGTTTAGTAGTTTCACGTTTTTTCTCAGTATAGGCGAGAGGCTTTGGACCTAAATGCTTCAAGCTCTGTCTGGTCTTTTTGGTCGTAGGAACTTTTTCGGATAAAATCTTTGTCTTCTTGACGTTGGCGTTTTTCCCCATGTTTCGCCAGTGTTTTAATTTCGCGCCCAAATGCTTTGTTTGTTTCTGATGTGATTTTGTCGGTGAGAAATAATCTATTTTGCTATCACCAATCTCTTTCACCACGATATTACTGATTTTTGGTTTCATGTTTAAAATGGAGAATATTCTCCATTGACTATAAAATACTGTTCTACTTCTGAGAAGACTCTTGGGGAGAAAAGCTATATAACCTGCGATTGCTACAGCATAACCTCCTTTCACTGAATTCAAAATAAATCCCTTGACAAAATTTTTGTCACTTCGCCAAATCTTGGTTAGTTCAATCCAAACCAGTTTTCTTTTACATTTTATTTCTAATGGTTTTGGCAAAAGCATCTTTGGTTCACCAAACACTTCTACATCTTCGATTCCAAAATGAAACCTTGCTTGCTTGGTGATTGGCACTCTTCTCAGCTCATGTTGGAAACAAATTATTGGAGTTTTTAGTCCTGTATCCACCAAGACCTTGTTTTGTTGTAATTGTATTACTGAACATTGTATAGCGCTTCCACGTAATGGATGAAAACTAGAATTATATTTGGGAAATAATTGATTAAAGCTCATTTTTCTTTCTTTTCTCTTTTTAGTATTTTTGTTACTTAATTCGTTTGCTTATAGAGGCCTTCCGACTAAGCAGCGCCTTCATACTCAGTTTCATCAGGCCCGTAGGGCAAGTAATTGCTAGAGAGTGGGTAGAACAAAATGATTTCTGTGTGCTGTGCCCAGCCTTCTCGTCTTTCGACTTGAATCCCACATGGTTCAATAAGATTGAAGTCGGCAAGACTCGGTGAGCCCGCTAACGAAAACAACCTAAGCTCTCTCATTTTCGAGAGCCTAAGATAACCGTGCAACTGTAAGCCGCAAACCCATAGGGCATGAAACGAAATAAAAAAATCTATATCAATTTTTTTTTATCCGACTCTTTCCCGGCACGACTGAAGGCGCTCTTTGGTATTGGCCAAAGCCCGAACCCTACTCTTTTTTCGTAAAGCCTCCTTCGCTTCGAACCCTAAAAAAAGTTTGTTTACTCCCAAACCTCAATTTACCATTTTATAATGACATAGGACTTTACAATGATATTTAAACACGACGTTTTTTTGGGGGTCGGCATCCATTATGTGGCGTTGGGGTTACATCGCGAATTTTAGTAATAATAAGACCCCCTAGTTTTAAACCACGTAGCGAAGATTCCTTTCCATAACCTAATCCTTTTATTCTTACTTCAACAAACTTAAATCCCAGTTGAATGGCAGCTCGCGCGGCATTTTCTGCAGTTGCTTGAGCAGCATAATTGGTTGAGCGACGAGATCCCTTAAACCCCACTGAACCTGAGGAGGACCAAGTTTTTGTATTTCCGTTATAATCTGTTAAAGTAATAATTGTATTACCAAAAGTTGATTGAATATAAGTAATACAGTGTTTTTTTTGCATATTAGTAATGCCGTGCTTTTTTTGCATGAGTTTGTATCGAATGTTTTTGGTGTTGTTCGATATCATCGATTTTGTTTTTTTACGATCCATCTAATCCGTTTACTAATTACAGAGATATTTTGTACGAACTGAAAAAAAACAAAAAAATTTTTGATCAACTTTTGATCAAAACGTATCTTAATTTGCGACAAGTCTTAGCATTAGTATGAGTTCGTTGGCCGCGTAAGGGCAATCCTGCATTATGGCGAAACCCGCGATAACAACCAATACCAATTAATCGTTTGATGTCTCTCTGAATGACTCTCTTCAATTCTGAATCAACTAAATAATTTTGACTTATTATTTTTAGAATTTGGTCAAATTGATACTTAGTTAACTTATTAACCTTAATATTCTCGCTGAGGCCCAATTGATCACAAACTTGAATGGCCTTTTTAGGGCCAATTCCAAAGATTCGAGTTAAGGCAATTTTTACTTGTTTATTGGAATTGAAATTAGTTCCTAAAATATATGACATGATTTATTTTTTTTTTCCTTGTTTTTTACGTATAATTTCGTTTCGATATTGTATACCTTTCCCCTTAAAAACTTCGGGAGGTTTACAACTTTTGACGATGGCAGCAAATTGAGTGACTTTTTGATGATCCATTCCAGTACAACAAATGAGATTAGGCTTGAAGCAAAAAACGCGAACTGAAGGTGTAACTTGAAGTCGAATCTCATGACTAAATCCTAATTTTAAAAATAAAATAGAGCCTTGTGCGTTAGTACTGGCTTTGTATCCAACTCCAATTATTTCCAAAAAACAAAAGAATTTGGCTTCCATAAAACTTGATTCGATTTTTTTAAAAAACTTGGCATAGGATCTCACCGCCACCAAAATTGGTTTTTTGTGCTTCACGATCACATATCAAATTTCCCTTTGAAGTGGACAAGATAGTTATACCAAGTCCTTCCCTTTGTTTTGATAAACGATTTTTTGATGAATAAATTCGAAAACCTGGTTTAGATATTGTTTTCATTTCTTTTATCACACCTATTCCAGAAGAATGATACTTTAAGACTATTCTTAAGCTTCCGTCTCCTTCCTGAGAGAATCCGTGAATATAACCTTCATTGTACAAAATTCTACAAAAATTCCAACAAAGACGCGAAACGGAAACACGAGGCATAATTTTACAAGCGGAGGAGCCAAAGCGTTTTTTTATCTTGCTTATTTTTTTTAACGGGGAGAAATAAAGAACACGCTTTTGAGCTTTTTGCGCATTTTTTATACCAGATAAAAGATTACTTAATTTATGCATAAAAATTTTTTTTTCGATTTTTTCGAACAGCACTTGGCGCCTCGCGGGGCGTTTGATGGATTTTTTATTAAGAGACATATATCTAAATCGGTGGTTTAACCTCTCATTGGGGTCTAGAGCTAAAGCCCTTTCTCTGTCTAGCAGTCCCCGGGCCCTAAACAATTTTTTTTTTCGAAACTGCTACGGACCTCTCCCTATAGCCTATCTCGTGCCCGAAGAATTCTTTTTTTGTCAGACAGTCGCGGCCCCTTCGGGCACTCTCGCCTTCTTTATCAGCCATTTTGGCGAATACTTCGGACACTCTCTCTAATCTATCGGGTCTCGTGCCCTCCGGGCCCATGAAGTGCTACGCACCTCTGCTTATAGTCTCGTGCCTTTGGCGGCCGTAGGGTTCGTGTTCGGAAAAATATTTGTTTTTCGTTCTATTCCCAATTCCGCTATTAGATTTTATGCGGAGAAAGTTTAGCGCGTAGTCAACGAATATTCGAATTATCACCCAGAGAAAAAACGTATTTTCTTCTCCGAGCGCCTGGTATACTTGACGGGTTGAGACGCAGTAAAATACTTATGGGTACTTCAAAAGCTAACCTTTGTTGTATTGGCTACCAACACGATTTGTGTATGCCTATTAAAGAACCTTTAGAAGCTAATTCACGAAAAACTATACGAGAAATACGAAATAACTTATATACGGAACGGGGGCGCCCTGTGAAAATACACCGGTTTCTTACTCGTGTTTTAGAGCTATTTCTTGGCAACTTGGACAACTTGAAGAAATATTCATAACGGTTACAGTAGACGTGGAATTTCCTCTGACGTCCCTGATTCAAAACCGTACGTGATAGTCTCCCATCATACGGCTCCTGGCACCCAGATTTAAGAATTATTACAACGTAAAGACACGTTGTGTCTCTCATCTTCGATTTCGAAGCATATATGTCGACTGTTTCTTTCCTTTCCGGATGCATGGACACTTTGGCATATCCCGATCATAACAACCGGGCAACAAAATTTTTTTTGAGCTTTTTGCCCTATCCCAATCCTACACACCATAAGGTTAGCCCGCCTGAGTGTAAGCTCAGAGGTGCGCAGGATTACACAGTTCCGAGATTCCATTCATCCTTTTGGATTGGGCCGTAAGGCTCCCGCTCTACGCCGGAGGCGCACTAAAAGAACGGGAAAGGGCAGAAAATGCCATTCCCTTGGCCTCTGTCTGATATTCCGGACGCGGGGGTCTCCTACATAATAGGAGTGGAAAGCAATACCACCCCGCTTTCCTATTACGACGCTTTAAATGCTACGGTTCAGTAATTAGCCTTCGTAGGTGGAATAACCACCCTGTAGTATTTACCCAGACAATACCCAAAGGGTTTTTGTCACGCCCTTGCTAGCTAGAGATTGTTCGTTCCCCACTTCCTGGGGGGGCGAAACCCGCTTATCCCCAGGGGCCGAAGGCCGACTACGGAAAAGGCTTTACAATTTCCGGGTGCCTCATCCCTTTATACCCAGCTTCACACCTTTGGATGCCACTCCAAACGCATGTGGGTACGCTGTTACCCCGTTCTCAAGGGAGAAGGACTTTCACCTTCATGGAAACTCAGTTCACTCACTCCGCCATCCGAGTGCGGATGAATGCAGAATAGAGCGCACAGGCGTGACTCAACGTCTTGACCTGTGAACAGGTCGCACTATCTTATTAGGAAGATTTCTATCTCGACAAATGGCTTTATAATGCATTCGTTTTAATTCATATTTAGCCACAAGCAATCTACGTTTGTGATCTCGTATAATTTGATTTGACATATGACTAAACCTCTTTTTGCAAAAAGCCACTCCACAGAATTACAGTCTCATCTTGTGTGTTGGCTGAAGTGACAATAGTTACATCAAATCCTCGAATATGCTCAAAAATCTCGAAATGATCTTGTATGTCCGGAAATAATCGTAACAACGACGTTGCCATTGATAATTGAATGGAGTTTTTTTGTATTTTGACTGGATAATCGTAAAAAGATATTATCGTAACAAGTTTTTCCAAGAAATTATACATGATATGCCCTCGTAGATTGCTTTGTGCTGGGTAAGTTACATATCCTGTGTCTCTCTCGGACTCCTTATTTAATACAAATTGATTGAATCGAAACGACTTTCCTGTCGAACCTCTACTTCGTGTCTGTATAAATTTTTGACCACACACAATTTCCATAGCTAATTTAACATTTTTTATGAAATTTGAGGGTGCCTTTGGAACTACTATTATTTTACACAATCTGGGAACTTCCATTACGTTTTCATAATTCATTTTTAGCAATAAATCTGGACGTATTACCTGATTGTAATGAAACTCGAGTCTATTTGGAGAGAACATAATTCGATTTGGCCTTTTTTTATTGAACTTGAAGCATCAATCAAGGACATCGAAAACCAATGCACCAGCCCAATTGTTTATCGGGAGGGGCAATCAGTCATCAGCTCACCCCGATGGATGGAAAGAAAGTAATACTTGACGGCATAGTGCGAAGTTAAGACCACCCATTTGCGCAGCCGATCTGGGCTGAAGTAAAGTCGGAGCCGGAATGGAAGCGCGGCACGAGAGATAGAAAACACCACGCACCTTCTTCCGAAAAGCCTTTCAATCTACAAGCCCGAACACGTTCCCCGCGCACTACGTGCCTATGGGTCCGAAGGTGCGTAAGTACTTTCCTTTCAGACAGAAGACTTCTTGACGAAAGAAGGACCTGAACCACTTGCAAAATGTATTTATTTTTGCCAGCGAGTCACGGATGTTTAGAGGGAGCGGGAGATCTTTAAATAAGGTCTCCCACTATGAAGAATTGGAAATAAGTAACCATTTGCAACAATTAAGGCGAGAGAATCCGTGAGGAACTACGCCAAGCTGTACATATAACAATAGAGTATCGAGATCTTACTATACTTTGAGTGCGTAAGGTACCGATCAAGAATATACAAAGACAAACGTTCTAAGTTTCGGGTATTTGATGCGTGGAACGCCGGCTCTTATAATCTCCTGGAAGTTCCTAATGATAATTTGTGGGGGTTAGCGAAACCACTAGTGAAATGCCAAAGAAGGCGGTGATCTTCAATCGGAATATGATGGAAAGGATCGATTTCGGGGCTGAGAGCCCCATACATATTGGGCTCCGCTGGAGTAGGTATCATACTACGTTTCCAATGATTCACGGCGGCTTCTAGCCCTTGTATTGGGGGTGACATCTCTCAAATAAAATCCTTGGTTTAGGCCTGCGGCCCGTAGGGCAACCTCGGTCTCCGAGAGTTCCGGGGCTACCTTTCGTTCCTCGGGTTGTGCGATAAACCGCTTGAAGTAATTCTGTTTTGTATTCATACATAGCTGGAGTAGCTTTGGCCTCGGCAGCTCCAGCTTTCGCCTCATAACTAGCTGCAATAAAATCATTGTGCCTGCTCAGTGACCGAGCGCCCGAATTGTCGGATTCCTCCCTAATTCCAAAAGGTTTACCGATCGGTGTCGGCGGCACCGCTTAACCTAAGATATAAGCGACCCCCGTGAACATAGCAAAGTCTGCTCCTAACTGTTTCAAACCTTCAATCAAGGTCGATGTCGAACCCGGCAATATCAAATCATATTAATCTGTAGGGGACTGTCTGACAGGATCCAAACCGAGCGAGGCCGTCGTAACAATGAAACGCAGTAATGAAATAAGTAAAGGCGCAAAGCGCCATTGAGCATATAAATAAGGATGTCGATGAAAAAAATATTGATTGTAGGTGCGTAGCACGAGACCGGAGGGACAGGTGCATAGCACTCGACCAGAAAGAGAGCGTTCGGAATGCCACTTTTGTCTCGGGGGCGGATTTATCTAATAAAGCTGAATAACGTAACGAAGATTACAAGCTAATTCTGACTTCTTGCTATATTTATTTCTTTTTATCATGACCACTTAAAAAACTTGATCGACAAACCCAGTTTATGCGCGGCTAATATAGCAGCTTGTTGAGCATTTGACAAACCCACGCAATCCATTTCAAATAAGATTTGCCCCTTCAACACACGAGCAATCCAACCTTTAGTATTTCCCTTGCCCTTTCCCATTCGCACTTCTGCCGGTTTACTGGTAATAGGAATATCTGCGAAAATTCTTACCCATATTTTAGAATTTCTTCGAAATTTTCTGCTTATAGCACGACGCGCTGCTTCAATTGCTTGATATGAAATACGGCCAGCTTCACAACTTTTAATGCCATATTTTCCAAAACAAAGTTGTGTACCGTCTGCTTCGCAAGCTTTACATCTGCCTTTTTGATATTTACGAAATTTTGTACGTTTTGGATATAGCACAACCCGTCCCTTTTTTTTTTGTTAAAAAATATGAAACCCACACTTTGACACCTAAGATTCCATAAGGAGTAGATGCTTGTGTTTTCGCATAATCAATTTGATCGGAAAAAACATGTAAAGATGTTTCACCGTACTTTTTGCATTCAGTTTTCGCTATTTCCGCACCGTTTAATCGACCTGAACAACCAATACGGATCCCCTTCACATATGGGCATTTTTTAATCTGTTTAGATATAGATCTACATATTTGTCGAAATGATTTTTTTTGTTCCAGTTTCCAAGATATTTCTTGAGCAATTAGAGAGGCACTTTGATAAACAGAAGCTATTTTGACTGGCTGAATTAAGGTATTAGTTTTCGTTTTCTTAGAAAATAAAGATTGCATTTTTTTAAAATAATAATAACGACTGGTTGTTGTACCAACAAACCTAAATCGGGCATACCTCAAAAATATGATAGCATCGAAATAGAATGTGGACCTGGGTTGACGAATTGACTCCCCGCTTTGTGTTCCTTGCTCGGTCTTGGCCGAAATTGCTTCCCCAATCGTAGATGTTTGAGCTACGCCTTGTGCCACGGGACTTCTGTTAACCATAGGATCGAATTGAATTTGGTTCTTTAGATTAAAGAAGTATTGCATGACAAAATAATCCAGGAAAGCACGCCCGGTAAAACCAAAGGAGTCTCCATTGGACTCTTCTTTCTCAGCCATTTCTGGAAGCACTGCGTGCCTCTCTTCTGCCCTGTTGGTCTTCGTGCGCGGAAATAGTAAAGCAATTTCCGGCTTTTTAGGCCCTTTGGGCCGTTGGTCTTCGTGCGCGGAAATGGTAAAGCAATTTCCGGCCTTATCGGCCCTTTGAGCCCGCCGGGTTCGAGTGTTCGTGTGCGGAAATTGTAAAGCCATCTCCGACCTCATCGGTCCTTCTTTCGTAAAGCCTCCTTCGGAACCTTCGGACCCAAAAATAGATTGTTTATTTTCAGCACGCACAGCTACCGGGGCGGAAGGCGCGAAGCGAGAGAACGCATAGCGTTCTTCTGGCGCTCTTCTGTCATCATTTTCGTCTTTCGGCCAGATACTTTTCGAAGTGGAGTTTATGTCGGTCATCCAATCGCTGACTCGAAGTAATTGGTCAATCTCCTGTATTGATGGCGATCGTTCGTGGTATTCATAGCGTTTTTTGAGCCAAATCCCGACTTCATTTCCCTGTTTTACTGTATCGTCGTGAATACACCTAATCAACTTGACAGATTGTATTGCCCCAAGGCCTTGATGTCTTGATTGGCTAAGTCGATCCAGAAAAAATACATGAATGAATGTCCTTTTAGGAAAATGATGAATAATACACCTACCGAGACGAAAGCCAAACGTGTTTCCCGTAGGTGGACGTATTGAACCGAAATAATCTCTAAAATTTAAATCTTGATACAACAATTTTCCATAATAATAATCACTAAACCAACTGGAATCTGAACTACGATTCAGATTGAGTCTGACTGAAATCGGATTGACTTTTTGTGCCATAGTTTACTATCGTACCTTTTTGATTGGTTTGATCTTGGTTTTCGAGGGCAAAGCTCTCTTACCCAAGGAAGAGGTTTTTCGTGTAGAAGCAAACTCTCCAAATTTATGACCAACCATTTCTTCAGTAATCTTTAAACCAACAAAACCTTTTCCGTTATAAATTTGTGCATAGTAACCAACAAATTGAGGCAAAATACAAGATCTACGTGACCAAATTCTCCACCTGATCTTTTTTTGCTTGAACAAGCAAGTATCCACAAAAGGACCTTTCCATATGGAGCGTGTCATAAACTAGTTTCTGCGTTTTCTTACTACTGTTTTAAATCCACCTTTGGTAGGCTTGCCCCAAGGTGATACCGAAGGTCTACCTCCTTTAGTGCGTCCTTCACCGCCTCCATGAGGATGGTCGACTGGATTCATAGCAACACCCCGAACAATGGGGCGTCTGCCTAACCACCGGCTTTGTCCTGCTTTGTTAAGCTTACGTTTACCATGATTAAGATTAGAAACTATACCAATAGTAGCTCGGCATCGGGAATCTATTAGTTTGTCAACACCCGAGGGTAACCGCACAATACATTGTGATGTATTCTCAACCTTTTTAATTATTTGAGCAAAGGTTCCTGCAGCTCGAGTCAACTTTGCACCTTGCCCTGGGTTCCTTTCTATATTATGTACCCACGTGCCTATAGGTATTTTGGCTAATGGTATGCAATTTCCGACCATTTGATAATATGAATCAAGTATGTATTTATTCTCACTAAAGGCGTAGTCACCACGGGGGTGCGGCCAAGCCTGGCTATCCTGCGCGGTCTCTTTAACCCCAAGGCCCAAAGGGTCATTAGCTTTCTGGGAAGGTTGATGGTTGTTTAACGGGGTCGAAAGTTTAGACCGATGAAAATTAATCACCGTCTTACCTACTTCCAATTTTTCACTGGCTAATATATAAGTGAAAGGCTCGGAGGTGCGTAGCACTCGACCCGAACCCGAAGGCCCGACGGCACGTAGTGCGCGGGGAGCGTGTTCGGGCTTTATGAAATAAGGGTCGAGCACTACGTGCCTCTCCCTCGAGTCTCGTGTCCTTCTTCCCAATATCGTGTGTGGAAATTGGAAAGCCATTTCCGGCCTTCGGCCCCCAATATCGTGTGCGGAAATTGGAAAGCCATTTCCGGCCTTCGGTCCTTCGGACCAAGAGAGTACTAGGCTTTTTCTTATCGGCGCCCCGCTATGCGTTCTCCACCTTGGGCTTTCGCTTTGCGAGAACGTATTTTCTTTTCCGAGGGCCGACAGGCGCTCTCTTCCCGTTAGGGAGGAAGGGCCTTTCATTCGAAAAGCGAAAAAAGCGGGCTTTGCCCCAGCTACCGCTATGCTGGGTAAACCAAGAAAGCTACCTAAAGGTCCTAAGGACATTTCTTTGGCCCTAAGGTCTTGTGTCCCTAGGACCCAGGAACTTTTAAGTCTCTGCCCGCAGGTACGTAGTACGGGCCTTTTTTTTTCGTATTTTCCTCCCCGAGCTTGTCTAGGCAGCGAAGAGAACGAAAATAAGAGGCCGAAAAAGAACATTTTTTTTTCTCTTCGACTATTCGCTTTAGAAAAAGCCAAGTGCTTTCCAGGGCGTAGAACCCCTTCGATCCATCGTACTAAAGCAATCCAAGACGAACGATTTGGGTCATATTCGATTCTTTCTACAATGCCCATAGACGAAGTGCTTCTTTTAAAATCAATTTTGCGCTGCAATCGCTTTGATCCACCTCCTCGGTGAAAAACCGTAATACGTCCTGATGAATTTCTTCCAGCAGAACTCCGTTTTAAATGAAAAGTTAATTGTTTTAGTGGTAGGAGATGGGCCACCAATCGCATGATCGATCTCTCGTCTGGGAAGGCCTTCCTCCGAACCGTACGTGCGAGTCTCCCCGCATACGGCTCTCCAAGCGATCCTTTTTACTTAGCCGGTTGATTAGGGGTATCCGTTAACGGGAGTCCTTCCACATGGGACTGTTGCCCGTACTTGTTCAGGTAAGCCCCCAGTCAGGATCAACGGGATAAGGTTCTTCCTCACTTAAGTCATCTCCGATCTCTTTCGCTCTGGGCCCCTTCGCGGTATTTCCGTTACTACGAGTCCCCCGTTGCCCTCCGTTCTCCGGTTCTTATACGGAGGATGGAAAATTTGTGTATTTTCCTAGCCAGGTTCCCGAGAGTGACCTTAGGCAATCCCAAGTTTCGTTTCTAGTGTGTCAAGCAAGTTCATTAGGCTTTTTGGTCATTTCCCGTATCTGTACGGTAGCTGTCTCCCAGTGTGTTCCACTCCGTGTTCTAACCCGAAAAGCGGGGGCGGTGGCTGGGGAGAAGGTCGCGCTTCCCGCTGGCGACATGATGGCTGGGCCGAGGCCACAGCCAGACGACTGAGTGGAATACCTCCAGTAGACCTCCAAGACGATCCATAGAACCTATAGCTCGGAGAACAGCTTAGCCTTATCGGTTTCACGCCGTGTTCCCCTTCTTACCTACATGCTACAATACCCCTTGGGCTTTCCCCGCGAGGATAGTGGGACGCTTTACACAGAACACTCCGTGCCGGCTTTTCGCCGGAGACACATTATAACTAACTTGGCGCACCTTTTCCCTTCCAGCAACTATTTCTCATAGTGTATTTGCCTTTTTTTATTTCATTCGAAGCATCGATGACACCGAAAAACCGAATGTACCGTAGGTACACCTCTATTCGACTGTCAGTGTCATCAATCATCGTAGATGATTGATGGCTTCGCTACTAGCCATAAAATATATCACGTAAGGCCGAAGGTCGGTAAGTGGGCCCTCGGCCTGTGGTTGGCCGTCACCACAGTGGGGCGCTACAGGCACTCCTTTCCAATCAACTACATAAGTGCTACGATCGATCTCATACGAAAGCTAAGCACACCGAGTGTGCATCATTTTTGTTTATGCGGCCACTATTTCATATGATCTCGGGTCAAGTCTCTTTGAAGCTGGCACACAAACCAAACAAGAGCAATTTGAAACAGGGTGCAGCTCTCTCTCTGCCGGGGAGAGCTGCACTCTCCAATCGTAAAGCACTCTCCTCCCCTTTATCAGCCATTTCGTCTCGTGCCCTATCAGTTTTCTTTTCGAAAGCATCGGTCAGACAGTGCCCCGCCGCCCCCCAGGCACATCTCCCCGCATGTTACGCAATACAACATCATAGATTTGGTAGCCCTCCACCCTTGCTTCGATTATACGTAGTGCTACACCCTTGGACAAAGCAAACACAGTGTGATTTTTGATTTCTATAAATAAGGTGCGTAAGCACTTTGGCTTGGATAAAAAGGACTTCCCCGACTGAAAAGCAATTCGACTAGGGTTTGCAAACTTTATCCAAACGGGTTTGATAATAAAAGATAATTTTCAATTGAACTCCAAGTAGATCATGTAGTTTTAACCAATTCAACTTTTCGCGCAATTTATGCGTTTCCGTTTCTACGACCAGCAATTGTTTATGTATTCTCATTTCAAATTGTTCTCTAGACTTTTTATCAATATGAGGTGATCGTAATACTGTATATAAGATTTGTTTTTTGGGCAATCCAATCTTGCGTGTGTTAAGCAGAAGTCCTAATCTTTGATTCTCAAAAGATTTAATAACGATGCATATTTTGGCAGTCATTCCGCGTGGTTTTTTAGTTTTTCACTACGCCATTACGTAGTAATGACATAATCCTGATGGTTTTTATGGGCCTCGGGCGCTTTTCTCGTTCCACCCCTACCCATCATTCACTATGCTGGGGTAAAGCTGGTAAGAGAATGCAAAAAAAGATTTTTTTTGCTTTTCGCTTTATCACGCGCCCTCCCTTGGAAAGCTTACGCTTTACGCGGGGGGGGGGGGGGGGGGGCGAAGCCCAAAAAAGATATATTATGCTGCACCTTCTGTTCGCGAAGCAAACAAAGTGCGGAGCTCCAGAGAGGGAAAGCCTCAAAGTTGTCAATTGCGCGCATCTAGCAAGTCGCTATGTATATACCTCTCCGCAAGCTACATTGATGAATCATCCTAAATTATTCCTCAGCCTTATGAGCTTCGCTAGAAGAAATATTTTTTGGCTCGGGCACAGCATTGTTTAAAAAAACACGCAAAAAAAAGATTGGGGAATATCTTTTTATTTTGCGCTCCGCGCAGGCCCAAAACGTGGGCCTTCTTCTTTGGCTTTGACGAAAAAAGCGCCGAAGGCCGGAAATGGCTTGACGATTTCCGCGCACTACGTGCCTGTGGGTCCGAAGGTGCGTAAGCACTTTCAGACGAGAGACGGCTTTAATAAAGAAGGACCTCAAGGGTTCGGGTCGAGCCCCCCCCCGCCAAACCCGTTGGACCAAAGGGCACGAGGCTATAGGAAAAAGGGCTTCCCCGGGTCTAGTGTCCCTCGAACAAGTGTCAAAAAACAGATTTGACTAATCCGGCTTCTTCGAACCTACGCCACGGCGCGGAGGCAAACAAAAAATATATCATATCTATTTTTTGTTTATGCTCCACAGGCCGTTTTTCAGGTTTCTCTATTTCTTGATAGATAACTTATAAAAGGCCATGTGTTTCGATGCTTTCTCGTGTTTTTTCGCAATTATATGAGGCTGCGCGGAGAGAAGCATTATGGAGGCCTGTAGGGCAGTTCGAAGATTTTAAAATACATATATATATATTTAGATATATCTATATATTTCTATATTTGAAACAGGAGGCCCGGAGGGCGAGGCGCTGTCAGAAAAAAAAGGGGGGGCATAAAATGATCACTTTCTGGAAAACAATATAGATTTTTGTGGTCCTACCTGTGCAATTAGTAGGCCTATCTATCTACCTCTCCAAACACAATATCTTGAGTACCTATGATGGTGACAACATCTGCTAGCATGTTATGGTCGACCAGGGGTTTCCCACCTAACCGCCAATTCAGAACCGTACGTGACAGTTTCCCGTCCTACGGCTCCTTGCATCCGATCGAGCCAGTTTACTGAGATGTGCGCTTTTACGTCGTATTTTGGTCGTGACAGTGCCCCGCCCTACGGGCCTCCTAAAAGAGTTTTTTATCTTTTTATTATTAGCCTTTCCAAGGGTTTCGTACGCCCTGGGGCTCCCACTGGGTACTGACGGATACGGAAGCCGTCGGTAAAAAATATTTTTTTCGCAGTCTTTTTCCAGTGATCGCGCTCCTCGCTGTTTAGGGGGTAAGGCCGGGCAGACCACGATGCTTTTTCCTTGATAATCTCGCATAACCCCGAATTTGGCATGGCCTACCGATTTACGTTGGAGGGCGCGCATCTCTTTGTACTTCTGTTCCCGACTTAGCTCGAAAATGAAAGTTTGCAACTTAGAGAAGAGACATGTACCTCAATGGATTTCCAGTCTAGCAACTGCCAATCAAAGTCTCTAATCTTCCTGTTGAAGCTTTGACCTCGTTTTTCGTTTGCGGATGCAGGGACAATTCAGCATATCCCGATCATAACAACCGGGCAACAAAATTTTTTTTTGAGCTTTTTGCCCTATCCCATTCCTGCCCACCCTACGGTTGGCCCGTATAACCTAAGAGGTGTTCAGGGTTCCCCAGTTCCAGTTTTCCATTTATCCTTTCGGATTGGGCCGTAAGGCTCCCGCTATACGCCGGAGGCGCGTTGAAAGAACGGGAAAGGACATCACATTACTTTCCCTCAGGCCTCTATCCGATGTTCCGGATGCGGGGGTCTCTTATATATAAGAGTGGTAAGCAATACTGCCCTGCTTGTCCATTACGACGCTTCAGATGCTGCGGTTCATTAATTAGCCTTCGGAGGTAAAATACCCGCACTGTTGTATTCACCCAGACAATAACCTCCTCGGTTATTGGTCACGCCCTCGCTCGAGATTATTAGTTCCCCACTTCCTATGGGTATTTTTCCCTTCTATACCCAGCTTCACACCCTTGGATGCCACCCCAAACGCGTGTGGGTACGCTGTTACCCCGTTCTCCGGGGAGAAGGACTTTCACCTTCATGGAAAACTCAGTTCGATCACTCTGTCATCCCAGTCCGGATGGACGCTGAGTAGAGCGCACAGGTATGACTCATCGTCTTATCCTGTGAACAGGTCGCGCGTGATGTTTGGACATAAAATCAAGTCCTTGTAAATGAGCAAAACCTGGCGCTCTTATTTTACAACGATAAGGACGATTGGTTCCATTACTGACTATAAAAACACCAAATTCTCCTTTAGGCGCTTCTACTGCTGTATAGGTAGAAGAAGCTGGTATAGAAACACCTTCTGTATAAAGTTTGAAATGGTGAATTAAAGATTCCATAGATTGTTTCATTTGAGATCGTGATGGAGGACATAGTTTACGATCATCGGCTTTAATCATGCCACTAGGCATTTGATTAAGACATTGCATAATGATTCGAATACTTTGTCGCATCTCTTCGATACGAATACAATAACGATCATAGCAATCTCCTCGGGTACCTACTGGTACGTCAAAATCCAATCGGTCGTAAACATCGTAAGGCGCTGATTTTCGCAAATCCCAGCATACTCCGGAGCCTCTTAACATTACACCGCTGAATCCCCAATCAACAGCTTGCTGTGCAGTGACAGTACCAATATTCACTAGTCGTTGTTTCCAGATACGGTTGTTGGTTAACATTTCTTCTAATTCGTCAATACGAGAAGCAAATTGTTGTGTAAATAGAAAAATATCTTCACTTAAGCCCAGGGGCAGATCTTGCGCCACTCCACCTGGTCGTATGTAACTGGCATGCATCCTGGCTCCCGAGACTCTTTCATAGAATTCTAAAAGTTTTTCTCGCTCTTCAAAAGCCCACAGGAACGGAGTTAGTGCTCCCACATCCATAGCATGAGTAGTTAAAGCAAGTAAATGGTAAGAGATGGGCCACTAACCCCAATTATTAAGCTGCGAGCCTTTCGTCAGGTATCAATGGCCTTCTTCTGAACCGGACGTGCAAGATTTCCTCGCATCCGGCTCTCCGAGTGAATCCTCGGGCTCTGGAAAGCTCTTTGGGCCGAGCTTTTGACCCGTACTATCAGTGGCCTTCACCTATTTCCCTTGGCGCCCGCTTGGGTGGGGTCCTAGGTAGTTTTGAAGTCTATGCAATCCAATTACGAGAGTCCTAGCGGAGTCTCTCCCACCTAGTATGAGGCCGGTAGCTCGGGCTACATCTTCCTACGGAATAGACTTCATTTTCTGCCGTCATACTTCCCCGGTATATTTCCAGATGACAGGTCCGACACACCGGATTTTGTTTTTTGTGGAGCTGGGCCATTAGTTTTGTAAGGCCATTCGCCTTCGATTTCATAAGGTGCTTCACTTCACATGGTGCATTTCCACGTTTTCCTGGTTCCCGCATATGAAACAGGGGCTAGGTACGACCGCCAGGGTTCGGAGTCCGATTCTGGTGGAGAATTACATTCCTGTTTTATTGTTTATTGCAAAACGGAAAACATCCTTTCTCCAGTCAGTTGGGGAATGTAACCGCCTATAGTTCTTTCCCCCTGCCTGCCCCGCTCCCTTTGAAGACGCTTGCTACAGACAACATTTGGAACTTTCGTTTTCTCAGTGGCTGCTGCTGAGAACCTCACGATGTACGCCACTCACTAGTTTGAACATTCCATAGTTATCCACAAAAGGGTTGTAGTTCACGTATCCACTTATGATGCCCTGGTATCTTAAGATGAGTTCGTGGTGATCTGAGAAGATCCATGATCTAACGGGTTTGGGTTTTCCAGTCGGGGTACATAAGCCTTTCCCATGTAGGTGTTTTACAATTCCTTCTATGGGAGCGAGCAGGTGGAGTTTAGGGGCGGCACTTTCCCGTCCTCCTACGAATATCCCGTGACTTCTGATGGATTCCGCCGTCAGGACTTTGATATGGGTTCCGAGAAAGATAGCTAGTTGGCTGCTTATACGAGTTATCTTTGTTGTGTCCCAATCTAGTTCCAAGTGGAGTTTGAGGAATGATGCTTTAGCTCTTATTGCCAACGCTACCTTCTTGGAGCCAACAATCCTCTACGATCCAGTCGTCTGCATATCGTAGGTTGTGGATTTTTACCCCCCTCCTTTCCATGGCTTTTCCAAGCCATTCCAGTCGTGCTCTCGGACGGCCTTCCCCCTTTCTATTTTTTTCACAGTCTGAATCGTCTAGTAGTGAGTTTTGAGTATATCGGGTGGATTAGAGAGGTTGGGGCTTTCTATCCCATCTCCAATTTTTATTTTTCACAGAAGGGGGGCGCAGGTATATGTTGGACAAGTAGGGGATAGCGCTCCCCGTAACCCAACTCCAGTTTGAGGTTCTTTTTCTAGTCCATATCCCGCCCCAACTAATTTCCAGGAAAGTTGTAAAAGCTATGTGTTTCGAAGTTCCGCATCGAGGAACGAAGCTTGTTTGTGATGGTGGATACTGCCCCAGTTTGTGGTGGTTTAAATTGTCAAAGTATCCTTTGATGTCTCCTTCGATTGCCCAATTTACACCCTTCCATTGGGTTCTTCTTTCTCTCAGTGCAGTACGAGGAGATCAGCCCGCACGGAAACCATGACTAGAAGACAAGAATCTTCGTTCGAAGGCGGGTTCTTCGGTGACTGCCCGTATAGCTTCTTGTACAACTTCATTGGAGATGGTATACCCAAGGGACGTTGATCTCCATTTGGTTTGGCAATAAAGGTTCTCCAAGAGGTTTTTAATTGGAATGATCTGTCCCTTAGTCTGGCAATGTTTTTTTTAATTTTCCCGTCCCATTCAGGGTTTGGGAGTCCGCAGTCCCGGAGTCATCTTTCCCTGCTTTTATTTCAGTTTACCTTGTTATGTGTAAGTTCGTGTCGAATAGTTTACAGTATAATCCTTTATGAGCGGTCAATCGTAAAAGGTTTCCATGATTCTATAGCTGGCGTGAGTAGCTATTTCGTAAAATCTAGGTAGTTCATGTAGTCTCTTTCTTTTCAAAGTTTGTAAGCTGAAACCGGAGCAAGGGAGTTAACCTTAGAGGGGCCCTGGAGTTTGGTTTTTAAGGTCCTTGGGTACTAACCGCGTACAGTCCGGACCTCCGGACTGTGTCGGGTCATCCCCTGCGGTGCATAGGTAAGCCTGGAGGCTAACTTCAAATCTCCTGGATGTTGTTTTCCGATCCCGCCTCGAGTGGTGAATAGGCCCCCATGAAATGATGGTCAGTATAAGGTCTCAGCTTATCATGTCATCACCCGGGGTAGAGGTCATTCTGGGTCCCTTCGCGGTCCTTCCTTCTGTGGTGAGTGTTCAAGAGACTCTTCAGGGCGTTCCCTCATGCCCCCAATCGTCGCAGCCGAAAGTGTCCTCGCGGTTGTTGTCGGTTTCCGCCGGCAACAGCAGGGGTCGGGAGCTGTGGGGTCCCTTGTCGTTCTCAAGAGCCGTCGCCGATTGGGGCCGTTACTGCGAATCCCCCGTTGCCCATCCTCTCCAGGCCTTACACGTTTGGTGAGGATGAAGAGATATTCCTATCTTGTTGGCCGGCCCTCCTTGGGGGGGGGGGTGGCTTTAGGCAATCCCATTCTTCGTTTCAATGTGTCATTAGTTGTTCCGTAGGTTCTTAAGTTCCATGCCCGTATCTATACGGTAGCTGTCTCCAGGATGTTCCACTCTTTTGACGAACCCTTAAATCAGAGGCGGTGGCTTAGAGAAGGTCGCAATTTCCGCTGGCGACATAATGGTTCTGGCCCCAATCACAACCACGTGTTTTTGTTAGGCCAACCAGCCTGAGCCGGATCACTCCAGAGGAACTACTAAGATCCATAGAACTATAGCTCGGAGAACATCATAACGCTATCGGTTTCACGCCGGTTTCCCCTTCTCCTCACATGCTGCAATACCCCTTGGGCTTTCCCTTAAAGGATAGTGTGATGCTTTATATCAGACATCATTAATCGGCCTATCGCCGAAAACACATTGCTACTTAAATGGCGCACATTTAAAATCCGAGTTATTTCACAAAATAACACTCGTATATACTGAGCTCGTAAAGGTACCTCACAATTACACAATCTCTCTACAGCTAAAGAATAAGCATGTTCTTGGGCCATCATAGAAACATAATCTAAACGATCAAAATAAGGTAAAGCTTGAAGATACGTTTTATACTCAATTAATTTCTCTGTGCCTCTATGGAGTAATCCAATATGCGGTTCCGCGCGTTCTACCACTTCTCCATTCATTTCCAATACTAATCGTAAAACACCATGAGCAGCAGGGTGCTGAGGTCCAAAATTAAAAGTAAAATTCTTGATTTGTTTAGTTTTAGCCATATTGAATAATTCGTCTTTTTTATTAATTGCTTCTGTTTACCATTCAAACCATAGCAGAAATATCTACGGTGGGATAAGCGAAACGCATAAAAGCTTTCTGTTTCGTCACGAAATAGATCTCCCAACTGTCAAGCCATTCCAAGAATTATGTAAAATCAACTAACTACTGAAGAAGCAAACTCAAGCGGCCGTACTCTTCGTAAATCGAAGGTACGCACGGATTCTCTTGTTGTCTAAGAATCTTTTTGCACTCCTCGACCATTTGTCGGACGGACCCCCTGCGGAAGAGCCCGCCGCAACTCTTCCCGGGCCTTTTCGTCAGCCAGTTGTTCCACTGCAAAATCGCGTTCCGCCTTTGCAATTTTGTCGTCCCACTCAGCTATAATTTTTGATTGTTCTGGTGAGATACCGGGCTGCGCCCCACGGGTTTTTTCGAATCTTTCTGTTAATTCATCACGGTATTTGCGCAAATTTAACGTATAACTTTGGGTTTGGTTTAAGTTGGCCTGTGTTGTCTTAGACAGGAGCCGTAGGCCTGTTCCATCAATCAATTTTCCCGCTCCATCGCGATTCCAGACAATAATTGTTCCTGTTCCATCAAACATTTTTTCCGTTCCATTGCGGTTTTCGCCTCCGCATCGCGGATGGTACGCTCTTTCATGATTGCGTCGTGTGCTTCTTCTTGTATCGTTAAAAGCCTCCCACTCCGCCTAAAGCCGCTAAAGTGCGCCTGGTGTTTTGGGAAAACCACTGGTAGGTTTTTATTCTGGCTTCCCGCACAGCCTCAAAAAATGTTCTTTTTTCAACGGGGGTTAACTCTACCGCTCACTGAAGCGTTTTTTTTTACTATGGGAGGGGCTTCCATAGGCAACGTATTTCGGTCCGCGAGCCCCCCTAGCTCCTTCTAATGCGCGATTGCTGCAACGAAATACATATTATGTAGTGTTATATGTAATAACACCAATAAAAATATTATTGTTACTATGTGAGTGTATTTTCTTAACTTACTGTTCCTTGTCATCTTATATGTATATACTTATGTCTAAGATAACGCAACAATGCAGTGCTCCGGAGCACTGCATTGTCACTCACCAATGTAAATTTACGATTTACGTGGTGACCCAGTAGGTTTAGTTATACCGCCCAGTATAACTAAACCTACCGATACTAAAAAAGAGATAACTATACTATGCCTAAACCCACAACATCTGATATTATAAAAGTAAACGTAGTTAACTTGAAAACCTTTCTTAAATTCTGCAACTTCGAATTGCAACAGTCAAAAATAGTCGAAAAGTATGTCACGTTTATATGGGAGTGCTCACCTACATACCTTGGTATCGGATTTCAATTGAAAGACAGAGTATGGACATTTTAAATAAAACCTAAAAATAAACATACTATCAAACAGGCAACGCAACATTTGGAGGAGATATTTAATCTATTAAACTCCACGGAAACTATACTGGTTGGATACATGGGTGCCCGGAAACAGCTTGCGGCTATTCTAAATGATTTGTTATATCGTAAAAATTCCATTGAAATGCCTATATCGGACAAGTGCACACACTTGTTTAACCCACAAATCTTTTTGGATAATAACAATATTGACCCCCTTATCAAATGGTCCAAACTCAAAATTCTGGATATATCCCAGATTTTGCAAAATGAACCTCAATTTTCTAGCTTGTTTACCTCAAATAACACACCCACTGAAGCCCTTTTGAAAGCTCTGTTTAATAAACCACACAAGGAGGCAATCCTTCTAAGGGACGACGTTGTATTCACGGAAAGCATCGACGATAGGTTAAGGCTCCTACTACGTTAGAAACTTCAGACTATACTTCAAATGGCTAGTTATACCTCAAACTGGTTAACTCAGCGATCTCAGTTTGCGAGGTTATTGAATGTTCCACTCATCGAAGTTGCCGACCAAAACAACCCCGCTTTGGTGGAAAAAATATTACATCACAAATCAAAATACTTAATAAAAAATTATACTCCGGTAACATTGAAAGAGCCCCAGTGGAATAATTTGACGTTTATAGATACGTCATGCACTTTTACCCAATATATCAGGAGTACTTTACAACCAATACAGATAACAACAAGGGGCGCCTTCGGCGCCCTAGCTGGTTTAGCAATTAATGGCGGTTCCTACTTTCCGCTTAAAGCGGCTGTAGCCCAATCCCAGGCTGTCGCCCAATATACTGCATAGCCCAATCTACGGGATAGCACTCCTAAGTCTAGACGGGGCCTAGCTTGCGGAACTTTTCCTTTTTTTTATCTCTCTCTCTCCAGTCTAGCTAGGATTTGCATTATGTCACTGCCGCATCGAAAAACACTAGAAGAAGAACGAAATAACCGATGTGCTCAACGGAATAGGGGGGGGGTGGAGGGTGGAACCTACGGGTCCGAGGTGAGGTGTCAAAGTTTGGCCTTGGCCGGTCCTCCGCGCGTTCTCCGTCGCTGCTTCAATGAGTTTGTCGACCGCTGGGTTCCAGCGACTCTTTTGCTCCTGTTTCCTCACCTGTGAGACAGGAGCCCTAGGCCTGTTCTTGTCGGAGCCAGCTTCCCCTAAGACAGGAGGCTGGCTACGGCCCTCACCCGGGAGGAGGTATGTGGCCCGAGGACCCATCGTCCCTTCACGGATCATTGTCTGTCTCGAGTTCACCTGGTCCCCGATGCTCGGACTAAGTCCAGCAACCGGTAACGTTCGTGCTCGTACACGAGCATCATCTTCGAAGAGGCAGGGTTCACATGTAGCCAATCTTCTTCGTTCGGATAAAACGTGGAACGAGGTGCTCGACGCTGTTTTGGGTTTCGGAAGGCTGCTTACCCAAAGCCTTGCCCGGAGACCCGAAAGCCACACCCACAGTATCGATCCGCGACCACGCAACCGGACCGCTTCAGCCTAAAGCACCACATAATAGCAAAGCCCTCTCCCGGCGGTTTTTCGCACGTACCTCGGGGCCTTATCCCGCTCCCCGCGCACTACGTGCCTATCGGATCTCGCGTCGTCCGGACCCACAAAGTTCAGCGCGGGCCGGAGAAAGTAATAGCTGAATGGAACGCCAAAATAGCGAAGGAAGTCGGAAGGCAAGGTCGCCCGGTGTGCTTACGAAAAGGCCCGGGATTCTTACAATCAGGTCCGAAAGGGCTAGCTACATCAGGTTCGCTGGGTCGTGAGGGGGAGCACCTTAGACAACCATAGAATCCGTTATTTCCGAACGCGCGCGCAACTCCGCGCATACTGCCTCCTCCTAAAGAGTCGGGCTTTCTCGGTGTGCGGCAGTGCACCGAAGATTTCTTAAGGACCGGACTCGACCCGCCGGGAGAGGGCTTTACGATACGATTAAAGGGTCTTCAATGCCTCGAAGACCCTTCCTCGTGTCCTTGTCAGACAGTCTCCTGGGCCCGATCAAAAGTTGTTTACCTCGTTCTCCATTTAAAGCTTCAACACATTAGATGATATCCCAGCACATGCCTGGCCTTTTCCTCCCCGAAGCAAAATTACGGTGCGAAGCATAACGAGATCTCCCGCAGGTTTTATCAAGTTGCATTCTTCCAAGCATTTCTTCTATTTGTTTTCCAGTAGATTACTCATATGGAGACGATCGGATTTGAACCGACAGCTTTATGCTTGCAAAACATACACTCTACCAATTGAGCTACGTCCCCTACGGAGGAAATGGGATTTGAACCCATGATACAATATTGTTGTATTTGTCGGGATAGGTAAGCCCTCTCGAGCTTTCCCCCCCAAGAACCGTACGTGCGAGTTTCCCCGCGTACGGCTCGAGCAACCTGTCCAAAATGTCCGCAAGAGTCATGTTTAAATCATTGGCTACTAGAAAGAACTTGTTCTATGTGTCAAACTCTTGTGGCAAGTGAAGTGTTACGGTGGAACCTGCAGCTCCAAGTCCCTGTTACTTGTGCCAATAAAAAAAAATGAATTTTATATCTTTTTTATCAAAGTCTCGAGAAAGATATAGTACAAGTCACCCATGCTCAAGTCTGCCACCTTTCAGTGTAGATCACAAGATCCTATCCCATCAATTACGGACGGGCTTTGGCTTTTTGAGCTGTCCCCTACCCGCATCGCGTTACTCTGCATTACCACAGAGCCTCCCGAAAGGAGCGATACGGGTTTACCAAGTTCCGCGCAATGTACCAGTTCTCTCAACAGGAAGAACCTAAAGAAACCCCGATGGAAATCCGAACCCCGGTGATATCAAAATCAGAGATACCACCCTTTCCACGGCTGGCTTCCCGCTCGGGATACCTACCACTCCAATTTTTAACCTGTGATATTCCATCCAGAAGATCTTTTGGTTCCGCCTTGGACTGTTTTTTACGAGGTCTCTGTATTAGTTCGTTTGAACTGTTCATTTATTGAGGGCCCGAAAAAAACTTATTTGGCTTGACGGGTCCTCTGGCCGGCTTGACGATTTCCGCACACGAAGACCCGCCGGGTCTCTTTACCCTAGCATTAGCTTGGTACGGAATCCCAAGCATCATTACATTGTCCCTAGAGCTTCACACCTCGAAATTACTCCCGACGCATGTCTAGGTTGGGTAGGACGGGGGTTACGTCCTGTGGAATTGAACCACATTACATTGCACAGTTTCTTGTCGCACTGATTTAGCAAACCAATGCTTTCAACCACTCAGCCATACCTCCGATAAAAAAAAACAAAAAAATCGATGCGGATTGTAAGAGCTACGCTAGTATGCCGAAGCTTAGAAAAAAGCTTATCTAAGTTGGTTTTGTTTTTTCGGAAAAAAATATATATATCTTGATGAACTGCTTTTTATAATTGGATTCCAGTTTCACCGGGAAAAACGGGATTTGAACCCGCGACTTCTGGCTTGACAGACCAGCGCTCTAAACCACTAAGCTATTTCCCCAAAAGTAATGAAGCATCGGATTCATTACAAAGAAAAACATTGTCTTTTTTTGTTATTTATTATTTCGAGTATAATACATATAATGGTACATCCAATCAAATTAATCAATTTATTCAGACGCTAGATCCAATTCATAATTACATATAATGAAAAACCCTTGGGTAATAACGGACTTGAACCGCTGACTCTCTCGGTGTAAACGAGGCACTCTACCAACTGAGCTAATTACCCTAATGTGCCCAATAATCAACTATGAAAAAGCACACAATGAGTGGTTTGTTTTTTGCGATGGTGTTTATCGCTTCCCCCATCGCAAAAAAGATCTCTTATTTTAGGCATGTAGTGCTCGACCAACGAGAGAGAGCATTGTGCGGGGACGTAGAGTCCCGCAAAGCGCTTTAGAGACTTCCCGGAGGGTGGAAGGAATGAAACAGCCCAGCGGGTCGGAGAGAATCAAAGGCACAGAAAAGCAAAAAATAATTTTGGCTGGAATCCGCATACGATACCCAAAAAAGCTCCCCGCGCACCACGTGCCTATGGGTGCAAAGGTGCGTAAGCACTTTCAGACAAAAGACAGCTTTACGAAAGAAGAAGCACCTGAAGGTTTCGGGTCGAGCACTACGTGCCTCTCCCGGCAGGTTTCGTGTCCTTTGGACCAAAGAAGTTTCCGGAGAGCTTAAGCCCTACGGGCCTATATTTTTTCTTTCCACTTTTTTCGCGAAAACAAATGAAGAGTTACTCCCAATCTAAAGCACCCTTTTTCCATTCATATACAAATCCAATCGTCAAAATAAATAAAAATACCATCATAGACCAAAATCCAAACAAACCAATCTTGTTGAGAGAAACTGCCCAAGGAAATAAAAAAGTGACTTCCAAATCAAATATTATAAATAAAATAGAAACGAGATAAAATCGTATATCGAAACGACTTCTGGCATCATCAAAAGGAATAGGGGTCAAGACTTCAGCCCATGTCGGGCTTACTGAAGTGCCCTCCGAACCGTGCGAAATAGTTGCCCATTACACGGCTCACTAACTCTACTTACTTTGGGTTTTTCACTATGGGCGCAGCATATATATATGTTAATATATATATATATTTCTATATTTTTCCGGTTTTCGTGATTTTATTTTCTAGGTCTCCCTCATGGGCCTTCAGGTTACATCTCCTAATAAACAGAATAGGTTTCTTTGTATCAAAAGCATGATTCCATTCCACGCTATCCGTCGATGCGCAGAGAGCGCGGAGCCTCTGTAGTGCTGAACTGCCTTTTTAGTAGAGCCACACAAGACAAGACAGGGCATAGGAAGATCTGGTATTTGTCCGGTTGCTCCGCCTTTTTTCACGATTTCAGAGTTTCTACCTACCGCCTTGCAGAGTTCGAGCATCCCTGGCAAGTTAACCGGGGGAGCCGGAGCAGATGGACCCAAGTGAATGATAACTCTTTTGTGCTGCGCCGTCCTCTATAGCTTTCTAGAGAAGCGAGAGAACTTTAAACGCCGCTTTTTCCGCCTGTTCGCTTTTCCCCATAGCTAGAGATCCAAAGGCCTAACAGGGAGCAAACCCCATACCGTACCGTATCGGTCACATCCAATCTGGGATCTGTGGGAGTTGCTTTGGTAAGCTGTGTAGAGTTAGATCTGCTTAAACTAAGCAGATACCTAGGCCCCTTCCCAATTACTGGTGTTTCCAGTGCTTTCCCCTTCCCAAAGCGAAGGTTTAGGCGGGTACTACGGGCCTTCTGACTTCCAACCCGCCTCGGCCGGCGCTCATCTGGCTGGACCTCGCCGGTATCGCCTACAGGCTGTAGCACTTCGAGATGTCGTTTAGTCGTCTGTCCCCAATGTGTTGGGTAATCTGCCCCCCATATTTTCACTCCGACCCATGGCCTGGCCGATTTTGATCATCTGCAGGCAGAGGGCATGACTGCGTCCTTTCGCGTGCGTTCCCGCGTGCGCAAGGCACGCGGTTAGCTGCAGGCAGGGTATGCTTTCCCGAAAACGACTCCGATTCGCCATAACAGCATCTCATCTCGTTAGTGCCAGGAGGCTCGCATCACGGTCTCGGGCGGAAAGCGAAGTCCGTAGGGCCCTGGAAAGTGCCTTCGACCTTAATCACCCGGCCCAAAGTGCGTAGCACCTCTCCCGGCAAGTCTCGTGCCCTTTGGGCCTGCCGGGTCTTCGTGTGCGGAAATCGTTAAGCCATTTCCCTCTCGAAATCCCTTTGGTCGAGTGTCTCGCTTCGGTCGGCCCTCTTCCCCATCGCGCCTCCGGCCCTCAGTGGTGCTTTTATGGCATGCTTTGGTTCCTCTGCTGTTGCCAGCTTCCAGTAAGCCATATACCCCTGGTGTGAAGTTCGGCCACACACGTTTATGACTGTAGGTGACCTAACGGCCGCCCTCAAAACCACATTCGTAAGCTGACAATTTTTCTGGATAAGCCGAACTGGAAGAAGAAGCAAATAAAAAAGAAACACCAATTAAGATCAAAGAAAGTAGCAAACTGATTACTAAATAGACAGAAATAGGTGCAAATTCCATAAACCAAGAACCACTTTTTTAAAAGGAGAATAGTTCCAATGGTAGAACAATGGTCTCCAAAACCAAAGGTTAAGGGTTCGAATCCCTTTTCTCCTGATTCAACAACAAATGTGAAAACCCGAGGCGCTAAGCGCTTGTTTATTCCATCCTTCATTCCGGAAGGAAAGCGTCGTTGCAAAGGGGGCGCGGTTACGATTATAACAAAAAAATGAGGCAAAGCTATTTGCTCCCCGGCCCATGCCTTACCTTCTTCATAAGCCATGGCTACCCAGTAACCGGAGGCACGTAGTGCTTCTTATTTTATGATTGATGAGTTGCTAAGAAGCTCTGCGTAAATTTTTGGCAAAAGGTAGCCAGTTGACTGCTAATTTGCTCAGTGATATTTTTTTGTTGTACAATAGCAGAAAGTATACCTGGGTCAATAGATTTCAATAGCTCTTGTTCATAGTGCGTTATGAGAACCACGGGTATTTGGTCTAAGTAACCTTTTACAGCTGCATAAATAACTTTGAAATAAGGTCGAAAATTTCCAAACCCTAAAAAGACGAAACGTTTGCTCGAAGCATAAAATTTTTAACGAAATGAACTGAAACACTGTGGAATTTAGCATAAATATTATATAAAATTTGAAATAGGTTTGCAGTTTGTGACTGACTCCAAGTCAAGAGGTATATCAAAAGAGTTATAATGGTGGCTAAGATTTAGACCTTTTTCTGGTTAACATACAGTTTTAGAATATGAGAAAAAATACCGAGAATGGGTAACAAAAAGACGCAAGCTAATGTGGTATTTGGCCATTTCGGCCAGTGCTGATAGTGATTCAGAATATTTCCTTATTTTTCGTTTAATTTAAATTTAATAAGGTATTTGGCCATTTTACCAGTGCTGTCGGATAATATTCGATAAAGCTAAAAAAACTGCACAGAATAACATAATAATTCCGGAAGTATAAACTTCAGATAATTCTAGAAAAAAACCCAAATCCCACAATAAATGACGAACTCCATTACTCATATGATAGCACAACGCTAATAAAGTGAAATTGACTAAGCTTATAATGAACCAATTCGAATAGAAAGTGAAGAAAAAAAAATACTGGTAAAAATGATAAAACGTAAGGCTGAGATCACCTATTTTGAGAAAAAGAATACTAAACAAAACCGTAGTGGCCAAAAAAGCCCCGGAGATTCTATGGAAAATGGAAAACGTCGAAGTAAGTTGTGGTTTATAGATGGTAAGGTGAGGTGATAACGGTCGATTTATTTTCATCTTCTTAGTTTACTTTGATTTTGATTCAAGGTGACAGGATTTGAACCTGTAACTTTCTGCGCCCAAGGCAGACGCGCTACCAGATTGCGCTACACCCTGGCTCCCCCAAAGAATATTCTATTAATGCTTAGGATTTGATGGATCGACATTAATGAGAAAAGTTGAGAAACAAAGAATCTATGTTTGGCCTCACGGACGTTTATTAGTTTTTTAGCCTTTATACGTTCGCTCAAGTCCGAAGGAGTCCAAGTCGGTCATTGCCCGCCTTATTCATTAGCTTTCCAATGCAATTCTTATAGAATTGCGTTGGGAAGTATTATTCATCGGAATATACGATGAATCTTACAGTTATGCTATTAACTATGTAATTCCATGATGAATAGCTAGTTCCCGTCCCTAGCCTTGAATAATCATAGATAAATAAGGGCACGTAGTGCCTCATGGGTAAAGGCTGAATCCGATGAATCCTCATAGATAGATATGGTACTAAAAGCCAATAGGGGACCCACAGCCTTTTTCCCGACGAAAAAAAGGTTGAGGTATCGGTTTCAAAAAGAATCAGGTTCCACCGCAAACCTGATAGATCTCCCGCAAATATGATCCATTTTCCCAAGGCATATTCTATTGTTCCGACCGTTGACAACTACATAAACGAGGCCGCCTGGAGCGCCGGGTCAATGCCCTAATAAAACTTATGGGGCGCAGCCCGATATTTCACCAAACTCCGGACAAAATGACAAGTATTTGGGACCAGTCCCGCGTAGGGCCGTCTCTTACGAACCGTATCGAAGATCGGGCCGGCATTAATGCCCCTCACGCCGCCGGCCTGAGATGCGCGCCTGGACGACCGGTAACCGGTCTAGGTCCTGCGCGAGAAAAAGTACAAGTCCACGACGTACTAAGGCATTTCACTTATCCGGCGCCCTCCGGGCCTCTCCGTCAAAATGCCGTTTTAGCCTTTCAATTTTGTCTTTGTTTTCTCTTACATTCACTTCCTCCACGTCTTTTTTCTCCATACGCTGCATCATCTTTTAATTAAGCTCTTCAAATAAAAAGATGATGCTGTTTCTTCTCATTCGTATATTTAAAGCATTGTATCGGGTAAGAAAAACATTGTTTTTGCTTACCCAATAAAAACAACATCCTATTACGTAAAACATGGGAAGGTCCCTGGGGAAGGTCCGTAGGGCATGCCTGCATACAAAACAGAATCGGCGAAACAAACCAAACTAGCGATGCCAAATTGACGAACCAAACCTTTTTTGCCCAAAGGGCACTTCTTTGCCTTGACAGGTCTCATGGCCATAAATGGCTTTGCGATTTCCGCGGACGATACCCGAATACGCTTCCCGCGCACTACGTACGCTCCGCTCCCTCCCTATGGTCGCGCCTCGTGCTCAATGGGCCATAGGCACATAGTTTAGACCATAGGGAGCGTGTAGAACTAACGTTCTACATAACATTTTTTCGGTCTTACTCTTTCTTGCTGATTTGGTCTCTCCAGGTTGGATTTGAACCAACGACCCAATAGTTAACAGCCATTTGCTCTAACCGCTGAGCTACTGGAGAATAAGCACCAAAAACACAAATCGAAAAAAAAAAATCAATTTTGGAGCTACGCCTTTATACAAGCGTCCATTTCGGCTTAGTCCGCGCCTCCTTTCACCGAACGAAGGTGGGCCCGGGCCGTTAGGCCCGGAAACGAGAAAAGAGTCGCGAAGCGATTCAGGTTCGTATAGAAATCAAGCGGATTGCACTAAGTGTGTTTCGTAAAAGGGACTGAATAATTTAAAGTCAAAGTGTGCTCCGGAAGATTTGACACATCATTGACATATTCCAAAATGCCATAGCAGAGGCCCGGAGGGCGGATATAGATTTTTCCAAAAACTTATTAGTTTTTGCCCTTTTTCTTCCGTTTCTTTTTCTGCGGTTTTTTCGTGATTTTTATTCCCCCGCCACCGGGGCCCGTAGGGCCTATTCCACAGGTATCGTCCCCTTGGGGCCCATAAACTTTCACAGTATCCGCCCTCCGGGCCTCTCCGTTGGTATAGCTATATCTATCTATTTCTATATTTTCAACTTAAAGGAGGAGTCAATCCAGTTGGGCTCCCCCCTGCGGTGACCTTACTTAATGGCGTTTCCTGACAAGTTACGACTTATAATTAAAAAAAAATTAGAGACTTTGGGAACGAAATAAACCACTCTAAGCCTTCGATGTTGCGTAAACCGAGGCTACCTACGTAACCGGAGGCACGTAGTGCTTTTTTATAAGCCATTTCTATAAGTTTCCGTTGGTTGAGTGTAAAAAAAAATGTTTTTGACCGGGCACTACGCGTCTCTCCCGGCAGGTTTCGGCTAAAGCCCATTTCTATTTATTTTACTTATCCCCCTACGGGCCTTTGTACCCCGGTGCTCGACATCGCCGAGGTCGTACACATTGCAATAACCCGGTCAGTTTTCCATTAATCCGATGGTCGCGGGCTTATTCTCAATGTGATAAAACCTTGTCAGACAGTGCCCCGGCATTTTTTTTACAGTCCCCCGCCCTCACTTCATTCTTTTCTAATCCATTTAGCTATCCGTTCATGGTTATCGCGTTTTTAATAAATAAAAAATCTATAATATGCCATAGCTGGTATAGATAGACATTAACAATAACCGGAATAACTATTTTATAAAATGTAGATAAATTTTTGTACGGTTTTTTGCAAAACCGGAGGACCGGAGGGGAATACAATTTATACGCGGCGTATCATATTTCGAAATTATCAGTTGAATTCTTTCCACTGTCTAGGACACTAGATATCTGGAAGATGGGGAAGAAAGAGATATAGATATCCAATAAATATTCTGCCGCGTACTAAAGAAGCAAACTAAGGGTCCATTGATGTGGGATCGAAAACAACCCGGAACAACAAGTCAACCGATTGGAGCAAAGCTCTCCACGACTCATCAGCAGGTTACCAAAGTAAAGGTACGTGGGACCTAAGTGGGATATTCTATGGAGATTAAGGTTTGCACATATGTGCCTCCGATACAACCCACCCGATCCTTACCCCAAAAGTTGATGATGAGTACTTGAAGGTCTTGGGACCGAGTAACCTAAAGAAGAGAAGGGCCGTAGGCCAAAGCCTCTCCCCTATCGGGTCGAGCACTACGTGCCTCCGGGATGTATGATTTCAACATCGAAAAACTTATAGAGAAATATCTCAAAGATGTCAAATCTCCTTCTCAATTGTATACAGACAAGGTGATAAATGTACTTCGTGGGAGTGCTAAGTCTAGAAACAACTTCGGGGCCTTACCTTTGGGAACCTCTCCCAGAATCATACCTATCTCGTATGGATCGAGTGTCAATAATACCAAACGTATTGTTGGGTAAGAGATCTATGCCCATTTATTGAGGGAGCCTCCTCCGGGAAGGCAAGAAGCTGTTAGTAGATCTCGACCTCGTTAGTTGCTATACATCTATCCCTTTGGGCCTCTACCCAAGATAATTAGAGGCCATCCAATTGGCCCTCGAAGGTCAAGGTTTGTGGAACTATATTATATATATAAAGGGGTATTTTGAGTGAGAAGGAAGGGAATGGCCACTTATACGACAAAAGAGCTGTTAAATTCAATATGTGTTTATTCCTCTTTGAGGGTGGGGCTCCCGCTATGATAAATGTGATTATAGATGCTCGTAGACTAGACATTGGATTAACTCCAAAAGAGTTCAGAAACTTTCCTGATTATGAACATTTCCATACTCAGGCCAGGAACATAGCTGCGGTCATGCAAAGGTCCCCTGTTATTACCGACTTTCGTTCCATATCTGAGGCCACCTTAGTGTTATTTTATATCTATTAATCTCTAATAGATATTTCTTTTAATTCCATATATATATATATTTACATATATGGAATTTCGTAATGGAACTCCCATAATCTGATAAAAGGTCCCCTTCAAGAATACGCTTCGGCTCAGCAGGATCCATTGAATATGCCCTCAGCCTTGGTGTAAACCGCCCCGTAGGCAAGTCAGGGGAGTCGTCCAATTCGGTTATGGAGCAAGCTGTCCCTTTGGGACCCATGTCTAAATTGATCCTCTTGGGCTCGCGGAGAAATCGAGAGCGTCGATGGACGATACCCGGTCAAACTCTCGAAGTAGAATTACCTATTAGAATTCCCTGGTAATTGACTAGATAGTTCTTCCAGGGATTATTGAAAAGACCTCACCGATAAGTTATTTATTGTGGGTCGTTGCTTGTTATTTGTGTATAAATAAATTGGTGACCCGATCGATGCCGAGCGCCAACTTTAAGTTGGCGCTAGCAGCTCTAGGGATTGTTTGCGCTGCTCTGCTTGTATAGAAAAACTCAAGGCGAAAACGAAAATATTATTGCAAGAAGTCTAAATCTCATAAGCACCATGACCATGCGGCCAGTACATCTGGTAGATGAACTAAGTGGGATATTATATTATATTGGGCATATTCATCGCCCAGTTTTTGAGCATGTGCAAACAGGTTCCCCGTCCCGAACTTATCCACTTTTGGTATAGGGCCCGAAGGGCGCCGAAGGCGCCTTATTTAAAAGCATTTTGTACTAAGAGTCCCCAGGTGACAAAATGAACTAAAAGCAATACTAAACTGATAGTTAGTCGCATAAACAAAGATGAATTGGTAGATGAAAAATACAAGTTTCCTATAGGAATCAATTGAATAATTGCAAATTGTTCTAGCGGACCGCAAGCCATCTGATTAATTATCTTTTTTTTTTATTCCGGCGCAGGGCGAAACCATCAAACCGCTTCGTGGCCTGATGGATTTCAAGCCGAAGTCTTGAAAGGAGAAGCCCGTAGGGCTTTACTCGGGTATAAATCAAAATATAGACCCGAGTTCCAGACAACCTCATTTTAAATTCCAATCGATACCATTATGTTTTACCAAAAAACGAATTGACAGCATTTTCAACGAACTTTTCTGATAGTATTCTGAAAATCTATAGCATTTTGTATGAAAACATCCTGACGTTTGACCTTAGTCGTTTTATGCATCGTAAGTACTATTGCCCCAATAAGTGCTACTAATAAAATAAGACTAGAAACCAAAAACAAGAAGAAATAGGTTGTATAAAGTAAATTGCCTAATGTCTCCAAATTAGTCCAACTATGTATCTTTCCAGCATAAACTGTATATGTTAGATAGGTTGCATTCAATTTCGTTGGTAATATTGGAATGTAATCATTATCTACCATTAAAAAGATTTCCAACAGAAAAATAAGTCCAATAATACCACCTACAGGTAAATAGCGCAATACATTCTCGTGAATTTCTTCCATTCCTATATGTAACATCATAACGACAAACAAAAATAAAACAGCAATAGCTCCTACATAAACCACTAAAAAAATCATAGCAAAGAAGTCAAGACCTAACAAAACGAGTAACCCGGAAGTATTGCAAAAAACTAGGATTAAAAATAAAACAGAATGAACTGGATTTTTGGCACGTATCACCATAGCGCCTGACACTAAAGCGAGGACCACAAAGACATAAAAAAGTATCATGGTGAAATTTTCCTTTTTATTTTATTAGCTGTGAACAAAAGATATAGATTTTTGCTGCGAGCTGCGTCGGCAGAAAGTTTTTATTTAAATTTTATAACGACGTATATATGTCTGAGATCTTTTTGTTACGGCATTTGGCATGCCGATTATGAGTCCCAACTTCAATAACGGGAGATTACACACATCGAAAGCTAGCCTCGTAAAACTCTCACGAAATAGACGTGATAGCTTCTACGAACCTTTTAGAGGGAAGAGGAGCCCAGCATAGCAGCCGTACGCACCTTGTTATTTCTGCCAATCAACAAGAAGAGTTGGCAAGCAGCTCTATCATTTGCTCGCGAGCTTAGTTTCGCTAATCTTTTTTCTGTTTATTCAGACAAAACCCTTTTACCCAAAGGGTATGAGACTATACGGAGAAGTGCGTAGCACTTTGTGGGCGGTCGCGTACTCCGTGCCTATAGTATCGTGGCCTTTGGGTCGCCGGTTGACTTCGACCCTATCCCGCGTAATAGGAACTGTTAGGATTCGAACCTGACTGCGGGTCTATACTTTGTCTTTTATCCGTCCCTAGGCCTTCCACCAGGCTTACAATTCCGGGTGTACCTGGGCGGGGATACAGTAATGAACGGATAAAAACAAGTACTACCCCCCCCCCTCTTTTGTGTTATCTGGTCGACTAAGACCTAGGGTTTCAAAACCAACACCCAAAAAAGGAAGAAACGACTAAGCTAAGAACCTAGTCATGTGCTTAATAATTATGGCAAAAATACTAAACAGAAAAAGATCGCTATAAATAATAATAATAGCTATGATTTTTTGCCGAAGGGACAATGGAAAGTCCCAAGAAACCCCGTTTGAATTAATTCAAACGGGGTTTCTGTTTTACAATGGTTAAGGTTTGCTTCTTTTCCGGAAAATAGACTTTTTAGTACCAATTTCATCAAAATGCAATGCTAGGAATCTAACAGATTAAAAACATTTTGAATAATTGGCGGGCGATATATAACAATAGCCGTTTGTGGAGGCATGGATGTTGGATTCATTAAAGCATCCCACCAGGATTTCGACAAGTCCCACCCACGGCTCTCGTGTGAATTAGCGCCGAGGCCACCGCAATAACCCTCGTCACAGTCCAGTTGCTCATAGCACTCGATACGAGCCCCGCCTTCAGGGTCGGTTTTTAACCTCAACTAGGTTGTTCTGTACCTTCGCCAACATCGAACTGTTGATCAATCGCCGAGGATTTGAACGGTATCCGCCCCCCCCCCCCCGATTGGCAAAATCCTCCTGGGATTTCGACCTCATATTGTTCCTTGAGTTGCTCAATTGCCGGCACTAGGGCCATAATTCCTGTTTGAAACTCGAGTATTAGGAACTTGGCAGCGTGTTCCGTCATTTTTTTTTATTTCTTTGTCCGCGTCCCCCGGGGCACACCTGTGTTTTCATTTTTTTTTATTTCTCTTGCCAGACAAAAATAGTACCGGGCCCTGGCAGACAGTCCCCGGTAGGCTTTGGGTCCAAAGGGACCCAGAGCAGATACTGACACTAACCCAGATAAATTCGCGGATCTGGTCCGTTTATACAGCTCTTATACTGGCCCAGAGACATTGCTAGCGACAGTAGCGAATCTGATCCGTTGATCCAGCCAGCCAGCTCCGAGACCGGCCCGCCCCAGAGGCCATATCTGAGACTGTAGCAGATTCGGTCCGTTGAGAAAGCTCAGAGACCGGTCCTGAGATTCTATCCGGGATATCATTTACGGAAGCACTCCGCGAAGTTACTTGTCTCCCACGACAGGTATTGCGCTAGCTAAGCTTGTGGCTCCCCCAAAAGCTCATTTGACCCCAAGGTAATACGTATCCTATAAAAGCTGTTACCATAATTGGGGATAACGTTACCACTCCAAGACACCAAACTAATTCTCTGGGACTCGCATAACTTCCGTAATATAAACCACGAAAAAAATGGAGATAAACCACAATAAAAAACATACTGGCTCCATTAGCATGCATATAACGAAGCAGCCAGCCTCCTTTAACATCTCTCATGATGTGTTCTACGCTTGAAAAAGCTAGATCCACATGAGGTGTATAATGCATAGCTAAGAAAACACCTGTAAGTATTTGGATAATCGAACAAAGACCAGCCAACGAACCAGAACCCCACCAATAACTTATATTGCTCGGAGTTGGATAATCTATTAAATGATTGTTAAGTGTAGAAAATATAGGTTGTTTAAGAATCGATAGTCGTCTTGCCTTCGTGCTTTTGTTTTTTGCGTATCATGGAAACTTTGTGTTCTTCATGATTGACGTCATACATCATGGGCAGGATTGACCCATCAATACAAGGCCTTAGGGTGAAAACAAAAAGATATTTTTGTTTTCGTTCTATAACGCCAACTTAAGCCCGCATCGACGGAGTCCATAGATCGAATAAAAAGAATTCTTTGGCGATGTTTCGAAGCATTTTAACCTTGAGCTGCTATGGTCTGTTGGGCTTTAGCTCTATTCCTGTAAGGGCAGGGGGAAGAAGTCAAAAATATATCTTTTTTTTGCTTGACGTTTTATTGTACGAAGTTTATGATTTCCAGCGGGTCGTACATTAGTACCGGCACAACCCCTAAGAATTAGGGGCGAAAGGTTAAGGTCTCCGACCATTGGTGTGTATCGTTTTGCGTCATCAACAGCAACCCCTGTGCTTTTATTCTGGTTGATTATGTATGACGCGCGAAAGAAGTGAGGCCCGTTCTTCTTTTTAATGGAGGTTTATAGCCTCGTTTAGGTAAATACATAGCAAAATTGTGAAAACATAAGCCTGGAGAATGGCAACACCTAATTCTAACCCAGTTAATGCGAATACTATAAGAAATGGAGCAAGCTGCGCTAAATACAGAAGACCCCCCATCGATAGCATAGTCCAAGCAAACCCGCTTAAAATCTTGACTAAACTATGACCAGCCATCATATTGGCAAATAAACGTATTCCTAAGCTTAATGCGCGAAAACCGTAAGAGATTAGCTCAAGAAGTACTAAGAAAGGTGCTAACGGCAGGGGTACTCCTTGCGGTAATAATAAACTGAAAAAATGGAGCCCATGTGTTTGAAATCCAACTATAGTTATTCCAATAAAAAGAGAAAATGAAAGACCTAGGGTAATTATGAAATGACTTGTTACTGTAAAACTATATGGTATCATACCGATAAGATTACAAAATAATAAGAAAGTAAAGGTGACATAGATCAAAGGGAAAAACCGTTGTTTCACCGAAAAAGCACCACTTATTTGTTCGTTCACCAAGTTAAGCACAAAATCATAAATCATTTCCACAAAGGATTGCCAAGCATTTGGTACTAAGTGTCCTCCATTCAGGGTGACAAAATGAACTAAAAGCAGTACTAAACCGATAGTTAGTAGCATAAACAAAGAGGAGTTGGTAAATGAAAAATACAAGTTTCCTATATGAATAGGAATCAATTGAATAATTGCAAATTGTTCTAGCGGACTGCACGCCATAATTAATTTTATTTTTTTTAATTGAGTTTGGGCAAGTGGAAAAAGTCCTATCACTTTTTCGGATAACAGGTGGGAAATGCTATTACCCAGCCTAACTACTGGTGAGCGGTAATCCGGAAAGGTTCTGTGGTAAGCCTCGTCTACTACACGAATAGTCCAAACGCCTAACACACAGAATTTAGCTACTTCCCACAGCTTTTTATGAGGTGTATACTTAAAAAGCAGTTTGAACCGGAGAGTTTCTAATTATTCTTTATGAATTTATTCCAATACCGGATCCGGAAAATCACCAAACTCAAAGTAATAAACACCTATAAACGAACTCGGACTAGCCCCCTACGGAGATGGAGATATTACATGAAAAAAAAAAAATGAATCCTTGGAAAAATTGCAACAATTTAATATTAATGAACCTTTCTAACAGTAAACCCAAATATGATTTCATAGGGCCCTTATTTCGTAAAGGCAAAGAAGTTTGCGGAAATTGTCAAGCCATTTCCGGCCAGAGGACCCTCTAAAGCCAACGAAGCACTACGTGCCTTTACGAAATAAGGGCCGAAGGGTTCGGCATGAAGACCCGATAGGAAAGAGGCCGATATCCGTTGGTCGCGCGTCTTCTACCCGGGTAAAATTTATCCCGGGGCGATTAAATTAATGAAAGAGGTAGTCCAAGTAATCTCTATATAAAATAGTGAAGTATCTTATACCATATCAATATTATAATAACCAATAGTCTGGTAGTTTATCCCTTTCTTATATCATACCATCTAGTACTAAAAGCTTCACAATCACTGCGGGCTTCCTTATAAAATTGACAAAATGTAACAAAACAATCAAAGTGAGTTAGATAAAATTCGGCGCATAGTCAGATATTTTCTTGCCAAATCAAAATAAAGAAATGTTTTCAGTGGCTCGCGGGTAAGCTTTTTTGTAATTGATGAAGTAGATAATTTACCACCATCTATAATGGGAAAAACTACGATTGGCTTCAGCAAGTTTATGAAGATCATCCCTTTTTTTCCGGGCAAGCCCCATCTTTTGGGAAGCTTCCAGTATCTCAACGTATAAACATTGATCTAAGCTTATGCTCTTTTTGCCCATACGTCGTTTGGCTGCTGATTCAAGCATCCAACGAATAGCTAAGGTTTCTTGACGATTTGTTGCCATAATAGATGGTACTAATCGAGTAGTACCTGAGATTCTTACTTTTTTCACTTCACAAATAGGCTTGACATTTTCTATGGCGTTAACCAAAAGTTTGATTACATCGCCATGAGGAGCTAGACGATGAAAAGTTTTATAAACAATAGCACGAGATCTCATTTTTTTACCATTAATCATGCAAATGTGAACCAATTTTTTGATTAATTGTTTTTGTTTACCATTCAAGCCCCGGATATAGCCCAAATTGTCTGAGCAATTGTATGTGCTTGCCCTACGGCCCCTAGGTATTGATGTCAAAAGCCCTTCCGGAGCATAGCAGAAATATCTACGGTGGGATAAGCAAAGCGCATAAAAGCTTTCTGTTTCGCGATCAAATCCATTTCTTTTTGTTCCCACCTGTTTTGATTGGTGAAACCAATCGAGGGATGAACTAAAAACACAGTTGAATTTCGATTTGACGAATAAATTCATATATAATCTTTGGGTTTTTTTGTACCATATTTAGATCTGCCTCGACGTCGACCCGGGATTCCTTGAAGATCTTTAACCCCTCGAATACAATGGTATTTTACGCCTGGCAAATCTTGCGCTCTACCTCCTCTAACCATAACCACAGAATGCTCTTGCAAATTATGACCTTCGCCGGGAATGTAAGCAATTATTTCATTTCGATTGGTTAAACGTACTTTAGCTATCTTGCGTAAAGCTGAATTAGGTTTTTTCGGCGATCTTGTCGAAACCCGCAGGCAAACCCCCTGCTTTTGAGGGCATTTATTCAAAGCTCGAGTACGCTTTGTGCGTCGTTTCGACTCTCTGCCTTTACGAACAAGCTGATTCATTGTTGGCATATTTCGCTCACTTTTTTTGTTTTTTCATTGATTTTTTAGTCCGAAGGACTAAAAATTGTTTGATTAATCTCCAAACGAAAAATCCGAATTTATAGATAGTGCTTACGCACCTTCGGCCCTTCACTCTCCTTCCTGTGTTTCGTCGTAAAGTGCTTACGCACCTTTGGTCCGAAGGTGCGTAAGCACTTTACGGAGGTTGTTACAAGTGCCGTTTTCGGCAAAGGTTAAAAACCAGCCGGCTGGTAACTTCTCTTCCAATTCGCTTTCACTGAGGCCCTTTGTCTTTTGAACATACGCCGATAGGCGAGTTAAAAAGTGTGGAGTCTCCTCCATTGTTCGAAGGTCTGCGAAAGGAAAGCATTTCGCACTGAGGAATAGAAAGTTAGCGTTTTGCGGAACAGATCGTCCTCCTCGAGCACCTTCTCCTAAGTCTTCTTCGAAAGAATAAAATTAGCCAAGTCTCGACCTCGGTACTTGACGGATAATGCTCGTCCACGAACACGGATCTAATCCAAACGTTCCCCCCAGCAGACAAGGGTTTTATCCTGTTGCAGCAGGTATATGCATATTGTGTTCCAGCCTTTCTGGAATGACACATTACATGGATGGCGAACTCGGGATACGCAGAGCTGATCTTATTGGTAGCCGTGAAACGGCTAGCATATTCATTCTTCAGGCCCATGTGATAATGGTAACCGGAGTGGCTTTCTTTGGAAAGTACGATACTAGTACAATAGAACAGGAACCGTAGACGGCCCTATGGCCATCTCCGGTGTAACTTTTCGTTTTTCTGCATGAGATAGCGTTATTAGTATGTATCTTCGCACATTGGAAAATGAAGAAGATTAAATGGACATATTTTTGATTGATTTGGAAAAATAACAAGTCAATTTGGGACCGATTTGAGGAACCAATTCGCTGCCAGTGGTACCCAAGTAGTCACTACGGGCTCGAGGAGTTATAGGATCTCTTTCCGTAAAAACTCATTCGTTTGATTACGAGCCTCTTCACTTTTATTCACGCAACGATTCGCGTTCTCCCTCGGGAACCTTGTCGGCGTAGCTCTCTCTTAAGAGTTTTAGGTATTCGAAAGTTTGGGCATCCCTTGTATCTTCGTGCTGTTCTAAATAATGAAAAAAATTGAAACTTCGTTCGCACGTATCCCCCGCATTGCAATACGTTCTTGTGATTGTTGCGAGGATAACTCGATATCGTTTTCCCTATGCTTAAAATATGCACCTATATTCTACCAAGCGACCTCTCCCGCAAAAACAGCAGATGCTGAACCTGCGATAGATTTCCAATTTTCACTTGCAGTGCGCAGCGCATCCTTGGCGACGCCACTAATACGTTCTCAGGGCGCACTGGTAAACTATTTAGCACTATCCCCTCGGTGCATATTCCGTTTCGATGAGTGTAGGTGGAGCCAAAGCCTCATACAAAGATACAGTGAAGTTGCAGTTGCGATGATAGTGAGGAAGACCCGAAAACGTAATCACAAATATCTGATAGCAGATAGACCGCTGCACTAAATATGCAAATTATGTATGCAATTACAAGTAATAAAAGTGGTTAAGACCAACAGTAATAATTCTCGAAATGAAGACATTGAGAAATAAACTTTTGAATAAGATTCGTCAAAGCTCTTTCCAAAACAAATGCCCGAAAAGCATGTAGGTAAATAAATAGCTAAATAAATGAAAAACAGATATCTTCAAACTTAATTAAATATGAAAAAAGTGAAGAATTTTCTACCAAACGAAAACCGGGATAATCAAAAGTATTTAAATTTATTCCTTTTTTGTCTCGAAAGCTCCCCCGTGCACCAGAAAGCCTTTTTCGCTTTGCTTTTGGAGCAACCTTAGTTAAGGTGAGTAAGATTATCCCTTACGGGATTTGAACCCGTGTCTTCGACATGAAAAGACGATGTCCTATACCCCTAGACGAAAGGGACAAAATCATTTCGGAGCAAGGCTCGTAGGTGCACCTAACGGTGCCGGAAGTCTACTATTTTGTCTCGAAGTGAAAGCATAAACACAAAAATCTTTTTTTTTATTGGTCCGTATTCACCAGAATGCTGATTATCCGCTAGGGGGGGCGAAGCCCGAAGCATTGCGTAGGCCTGTAGGCCGAATGGCTCGGCGGGTCAGCCGCTTCATCGATGGAAATAGATATCGAAGTTATCAAGGACTTTTCGTAGCGTCCTTCTACTTCCACTCAACAGTATACTCAGCATATCCGTTTGAGGCTGCGAGCCAAGCATTGTATTGCGCTTGAAGTGTTTACAAAGGTTTTCAAGTAGAATAAAATGGCCTGGTGTAGATTTCGAGGTCCGAAGGTCGAAACCCGCGGGAGAGGCTTTTGCGTACTCGAGATTACGAATGACGGGTTTAAGATCCCCGTACGCAGAGAATACCCTTGTTTCATAATGACGCTGAAATCGCAAAAGAACCTGAGTATAGCTAAACCTTTACGGGTTTCAATACTACAATAAATTTATCTATCCCTTTGATTATACTGGAGAAATAGTCTACATAAGGCTTCAATGTTCGATTCTCTATCAAAAGCCGAATTAATTTATGATGTTGTTCATAAAAAAAGTGCGCACCACGAATAAGATCTTCAACAGCACCTATAGAAGAGTCCATCGCAAACGAATGACTGTTTTACTATCAACATAACCTTCAATTCTTTCTTTCAAATTATTTGTCCTTATCAGATATATAAAGACTAAATTTATTACCGATGATGCTATGTGGACCTTCTGCCGTATTGTGCGTATTTTTGCCCACGATTGGAGAAAGGCCTTCACCGAGCAAAGATCCAATAAATTCAACCCATCCATACATTTTGCACGAAGCACTTTCTATTAGAGCAATCAATTATTGCACGGGCTCTATAACCTCAATCCTGACTCTAGATGCTCTTAGTTCACCGGTATTGTTTAAAAAAAAAACGAAATGAGGGTGTGTTGTTCCTCGAACAACACACCTCAGAAGTAAATGATGCCGAAAAACCAGCAACTGGCCGAATGTAATGATCAAAACTCATACGAACATCGTTTTTGAATAACATCTCATCTGTAAGCTACCATCTCAAAAAATCCCAATAGGTACTCTAAACTTGGTGGAATTTACGGTTCAGAAAACAAGTTTGATTTTTGCATAGCATAATAGTATTCTTATTTCTCACTGTAAACTCTTTTTCTTCCGTCAAAACTTCCCCCCCCCCCCACGTGCACCAGAAAGCCTTTTCGCTCTGCTTTTAGAGCAACCGTAGTAATGGGAGGTGCTTCGCCCTCACGGGATTTAAACCCGTGTCTTCGAAAAAAAAATGTTATTTTTTCGCTGTGTAGCGAGAAACAAAATGGAATGCGCCCCCATGTAACGCTTATAGAACCATCGGAAAACGCAAAGCAAAAATGTATGTATATATGGCCCTACGGCCCGGCAGAGCTTCAGCCCTATCTGGGGAGGGGGAGATAGCCCCCGGCCCTCTCGCTTTGGTCGACCCTCTCCCAGAAACCTTTGCCGAACCCTTCGGCCCTTATTTCGTCTGTTTCTTTCTGTTTCAGTTTTTTCCATCTCGTCAGTTTCTTTTTCCTCTCTCGTCTGACAGTGCCCCGCGCTACGGGCCTTGTGTCTCGGCTTTAGCATTATCCCCGACAATAAAATGGAGAAAAACCCAATTTTACATGTCTCTCGCAGCCTTTCTTTCTCTATCGATTGATTCATTTCACTAATTGATTCATATCATAAAAGAAACCGAAATTAATAACTTATCGCGCCTCCTGCTTGCTTCGCTGATGATCACGACAATTTGTCCCTGTTAAACGGAAGACCCGGTCAATGACCCTACAAGCGGAAAAAGGGACTTGAACCCTCAACCTTAGCCTTGGCAAGGCTATACTCTACCATTAAGCTATTTCCGCCATAGATTGAGATAGATACGTTTTTTGGCCCCCCGGGCCTATCCCTCTGGTCTCGTGTGCCCTTTGGGCCCAGGAAACTGCCGAACAGGTGCTTTGACTTTGACTAAGTCATGAAAGTCAAATTCCAAGCGGGCCGAGTACTTGAAAATTCCTTTCAGCATAGCATACCGTGAGACTTTTTGGGACAGCTATCATGTGTACGAGATAGCATTACACCACCCTTATCAAAACCCAAGTAGAGCGGATCACGATTGTCCTCCGGATAGTAAATGCAAGCGGACAAATAACGCTTATTGTCGTCGTGATATGCCGAGGTCTTATATTTTGGGTTTAGCCACCCCGCAGCTCCGGCGAGGGCCCGGGCACTGTCAGAAACGGAAAGGGCTTGTGTTTTACCCATGAATCTTCCAGGGCTCCTTTTGCAGGGCCGTCAAAAGCCGCACCGCACGCGAAATTTTGACGGATTCGGTTCGGTTAATCCCATCGGAAATACCCCGGCTTTTTTTTGTAAAGCCACCAGGCTCTAGCGGTACCTGTGCCTAGTCCGCCACATGTTTAATAAAACTACCAAACTGGCGATAGTTCACACCGGAGGGGTGTCGTCTCCAGGCCAGGTGCGTAAGCACTTTTTCGACGATTTCGAAACCCATGTTTCTCTTGGCGCCACGAGTCCATTTAAAATCCGAAATGGTCGGACAATACAAGAGCACGGTGTGCTTAAGCGATTAGTCGAGCGACGGACGTAGGTATATATATTTTTTTATTTTTTTTTCGTAGCCTTTTCTGCAAGGCCGGGAGCGAAGCTATAATAAGTCTGATTGGAACTACTTACTTTCTACTTATCTGACGTATTCTCTTAGTACAATTTGATTGATAGGCTCATGCTTGGAAAGATTTGAACTCTCAACCCCCAAATCCGTAGTTTGATGCTCTATCCAATTGAGCTACAAGCACTAGGTGGCTATTCCCAAGCACTACGTGTCATATACGCCGGATCACTGCGAAATACATATAAATATAGATTTTTATGCTTCAGCTGCGGTCTATCAAAAGCATCGTAAATAGCCGCATGACTACTGTATTGCGTTATTAAGCCTTTGTGCCAGAAAACTACCGTTTTACGCCCCCCAACGTCTTTAGATCTCACTCAAAGAAAACCTCCGGAGTGCTACGCCCTACGGGCAAATAAATATATCTATATTTTTTTTTTTCGTTGCAGTTTCTCGTCAAAGTACTGTGGTCAAATCATTCAACATCTCGGCCGCAGTCTGGCCTCATATAGTCTAACACACTAGTAATCAAGCCTCAAGCGATTGTTTATCAATTCGCAATCGATAAAAGACTAACTCTCGTGGATGTTTTCTCGCTATAAAATCATTTTGTACCCTGTCTGACGAAGCAAAGTGCTTACGCACCTTCGGACCGTTCGCGTTAGGGAGAGCCTGCCGGGCCTCAAACCGAACCCTATGGTCCAAAAGGCACTCGCCCAAAGGGAGAGGTCATACTTTTGAGTAACTTCCAGCTGGAAAGCATTTAGACGTCTTAGTAATTTGTGCAACTTAAGCACCGATCCGCTCGGCCCGAAAGTCAGGTTGGGCTAAGCCTACCCCCGAAGTAGCAGAAAAAAGAGATAAGATTGATGAACGACACTAGTAACTGGTTCCGAAGTTTGGTCGAGTTCTTACGATCTCTTCCGTGGAAACTTTTTATATGGAGATTCTGGGTCTATAAGTTCTATTTGCATATTTCTCTGAGGCGCATAGTGCTCGACCTAAAATAAAAGGAGAGGATCTATGATGTGTTTCTGCATTCGACGTTTGGTCAAATAATGTTTTTGCCAGTTTTTTATGCGGCTTTTTGAAATGAAGTTCCTTTGTTAAGTGGAATGTATCTGTTCCGTAATGGGATGACCTTTGGGATTGCATTTTATCCCGCCATTCTATGAATGGCTTTAGCGATAAATTGGCGCTCCCCAGCTAGGGAGAGGGGGCGGTAAACGCGCCCCTTTTTTCGGCTATCAGGAAGCACGGGTTAAGTATAGCTGCATATTTTGCCGGTCAGACAATCGACAACCTAGTGAATGACTGGCGGGTGAGAAATAATGCAAAGGAAATCTGGAATCACATGCAAAAGGCCCCGGACTTTAAGGGGACGCCCGCAGATCTGAGCAGGATTTGGCAGCAATCCAGAAAGGGAATTAAACCATCGAACCGAACATTTTTTTAAATGGCTTATCAAAACAAAAGCTTTATCAAGAGCGCGTGTCACGGATGGAATTACTAGGAAATAGTCCATAAAGGAAAGGACGTGTATTCTCTCTACTCAGATATTTCGGGCCACTAGATGCTTCTCTTAGACATTTAGAACGTGATCTCTCTTCGTATAGCTAATAACTTGCCCTTGTGATTATTGCTAGCTTCACCGCAGTCATTGCCTTGGAAACCCCCAGTGCTTCTCTTTGGGCCGACAGCAATAACTTGCCCCGGTTTCATTATATATATATGCGACATAAGCTCTTGCGGTGGCCAAGACAAACACATGAAATTGCGGTTGTATTTCCATTATACGTATCTCGGCTACCTCGCTTTTATTTTCATTAGATCCTTTCTCTCCGGCAGCTTAATTTGGAACAATCGGTACGAAATCAAGGCGAAACGAACATCGACTCGATGCAAAAAAAAGGAAGAAAGATTCCGACAAGCACTACGTGCCCCCCGGAGATATTGTGGTTTTTGGGGCTTGGGTCTCAGCCTCTATCTCTCAAATAGAAGTATACTTACTTGGGAGAGGCAGGATTCGAACCTACGTAGAAAACCTTCAGCAGATTTACAGTCTGTCGCTTTTAACCACTCGGCCACTCTCCCTATAATAAGTAAGCTTCTATTTCGCGGCGCCACGGGACTCTGGTGATCGGTCAATCCACGCGTTTAACGTTGTTCCCTTAGACTAATAAAACAAGTAGAGGGCCCTTTTGGGCGTTGGTATATATCACTCATTGTGCACTTTACGCATTCTACAGGATTTGAACCTGTGACCTTCAACTTAGAAGGTTGTTGCTCTATCCAACTGAGCTAAGAATGCAGTACATTACTAACCACTTCGCAAAGGAAGAGTGAACTCCCGTCCCGAGAAGAAAGAAGCACGCTTCTTTCGCGATGCGAACCTGCTTTCTTCGCATCGCGAAAGAAGGCTGAAAAGGAAAAGGTCGAATGGAATAAAACGAACAAAAAAAATAGATATTTTTTTTGTTCGCTTTGCGTGTTCCCGGTCTCGATCAGGTTTAACACACCACGAAATGGAATGAATTTTGTATTAAAAACTATTCTGAAGGAAGTTCGAATTCGTGTTTTGTGGATATTGATTTGCTTCAGTTTGACATGGTTTACGTGTTGTTTTCAGAAGCCCCAGACGGGCCCGGGGCGTAACGCAGAGTACGGCATAATGCATGGCATATACGACTTGTTATATCATATAGAATACACGAAACTTAAGTTTCGTGTATATATAAAGAATTGGAAATAGCATATACATATACAAAAACTTAAGTTTCGTATATATAACTTCGAATAGCATATACATATACAGAAACTTAAGTTTCGTTTATATAATCGCTTTTCACATCCATTGCCGAGGTGTAAGTTGAAATAATTTATGGAAAGAAGCCGCTTCCTATCTAGTTGCAGTAGTCAGAGGCTTTAATGCGCTAATACGCGCACTACGTGCCTGTGTTATTACCCTCAATCCAAAATTTTGTTTGAAAGTTCTCTATGTATTCGGAGTGCCCGAGTTAAGCCGCGTATTGTACACGTTTATGTCTTTCTTTTCGTGCGCGGAACGACAGCGCGTACTGGATTGTTCTTAGCCTTTCATTTATTTATGGATAGTCGGCGCAATCCTTGGTACATTCCAGGCTTAATTATAGCCTTTGCGGTTCTTTCGAGGCACGTAGTGCTCGACCCGATAGGGGAGAGGTTTTCAATGATAAAGCAATTTGTAAAACACTTGGTAGATCGGGGTTATGTGACAGCTCACATCGGCGATCATCCAGCAGCCGCAAATGTCGTGCCGCCGGCTTTAAGTGTTGTATCATTTGATATAGGACTCGACTAGGGGCAGGCTAGCCAGAACCAGATGGATGCTGCCAATTAGAATTATATCGAGTCGATGAAATCGTTTGATAAGGAACCAGACCCGCAGCGAAAGCGGCGGCACAAATGCGTATAAGAAGCTATTTGGAGAGTAAAAAGACTATTAAACGGGAGACCGAGCCGGGTGAAAGAAATAATAATGGAAAAGGAAAGCGTAATGGAGCTCGGAAGCAGTTTCTTTTTATTGGACTTGAGTCATAAGCCGTAGTGGATTGTGCGTGCAAAAGAACTATTTGTATTCTGTAAGCCGCCTAAAGATCATATATGCGTTGATATTATTATTCCGGGTCGAGTGGAAGATCACCCGATACAGCCTAAAATATACATAAAAGTAGGCAGCAAATCAATTTCATTTCATCTCAATCAACCCCTTGTAAGACGGATAACATAAGGCTTCCATTTCATATATACGAAAATGAAGAATCAAGAAATAAATTTAGGTAAGAGGAATTTATAATCGGTATATATGCATATACCACAAATCCATAAAGAAATCAAGAGATTAAGGTAAGCTCGGGTTAAATCCGGAAATTTGGGGTAAATAATAATATTTCATCATACGAGTTCACAAAGTAAGAGATCCTACAGGAGTTACGGACCACCATATTAGATTAGCGGAATGGGTGAGAACGGGCCACCCTATTAGATAGATGAATGGATGAAAATCGTCATAATTTTAAAACCATTCAAAAACCTTTTCCGTTGGGGAAGACTTCACAGACCTCTTTAGTAACTGGTGGGATTGGCTTTTGTGTGGGTGGTATTTATGTTTCTCTGCTTGGGTCAGATGGGCCAAAAAGACCTTGTGTCGACCTGACCCTTCTCTTTTTATGGCTGTTTGGAAAACAAAATAAAGACTCGTTATATATGTAAAAGCTCTAACCAAATCTCCATTTTTAAAAGCGCCATCAACGATTTCCATTACGGGGTAAACGTGCTCCTTCTATTCTTTGGGTTTTATGTTTGCTGTTTCTAAGGTTTTAGATAATGTATCTAAAGCCTCGTAAGCTTCCAATAGGGATTTACGGAGGAGCGTGATTGTACCAAAAAGCAGAGATGGGATAGCAGTGATTTCAATTGATCGGTTGATTGTCAATAAGCCACTCTTTTCCGGCTGGATTGCGGTCCTGGAATAAACATGAAATGAAATAATCTAAGAAGAAATGGATTGAGAAAAGCAACGTAGTAGTTAATATCCGAAAAGTATGGCGTGGTAACGGCAACCGGAACACGAAGTACGCAAAGATTGATATTATTTTGTATATCTAAGTAAAAGAGGAATCTCTTATTTGTAAAGAAACAGTAAAAAGTGGACATTGTTATTTCTCGGGATTTTTTCCCCATACCAGATTGAGCAATAGAATATCCGGCAAAGAGGCCCTATCTCCGAGTCCTAGACTCGAAGGGTTTCCCGTGGGGTGGCCCTTTGGATGTAAGACCAGAGGGCCACGAAATCAGAAAGCCTTTTATGCATTACGGGCCTGCGGAGAGCTAAAGCCTTGAGGGGGGGGATTTCTCTATATGTGATGGATAATCAGCCGCGAAAACAAAAAGATTTGTTTGTGCTGCGTCCTCCCGTGCCCTCATCGATAAATCATCAAGCTCATAAACATAGGCCAAGTGCCATTTGATGAGTAACTAAAAACAAGGGAGAGGGATATAGAAAGAAAAAAGTAGTAAAAAAGACAGTGATTGCTAGTAGTAACGATTTTTCACGATCCATGGGTTTATATAAAATCCATGTCTTAGGTGTATCGAAATACATTATTTTTACAAGGCGTATATAATAAAAACAACTGATCACGCTAGTAACTACTCCTATTAAGGCTAATAAGTAGGCCCCACAGCCTAAAGCGGCAAAAAACAAATAGAATTTGCTACAAAATCCAGCTAACGGGGGTATTCCTGCGTATGAAAACATAGTAATAGACAAGGTAATAGCTAAAATAGGATTAGTTTTGGCTAAAGCACCTAAATCTGCTATATATTTGAAACGGTTTTGACGTAACGCTAAAACTATGGCAAATACATTAACGGTCATTAATACATAAATAAAGATACCAATTAGTAGTGATTGAATCCCTTCTATGGTTCCGCATGAAAAACCAATTAATAGATAACCTACATGTCCAATAGAACTATAAGCTAAAAGTCTTTTGACTTTGTTTTGGGCCGTGGCGGCCAGTGCTCCTAAGATCATGGAAGCAATGCTGCAAAAAAAGAATAGTTGTTGCCATGTTGGATCATAGAAACTATAAATAAAAACACGTAACATATTGGCAAGAATAGATATTTTAGGTGCAATCGAAAAAAATGCTGTAACTATAGTAGGTGAACCCTCGTATACATCAGGTGCCCACATATATAGAGTCGAAAGTACATTCACCGAGCCGTGCAACAAGTCAATAAAATATATATATATTTTTATTATCTCCTATTGGTTCGAGAGCTCCAGCCCTTCCTTCAATCATAAAGCGCTCCCCGCGCACTACGTGCCTATGGTTGCCAGAGGCACAAGACTTCTGGGAGAGGTACGCAGCACTTTGTGGTTCCGAAGGTGCGTAAGCACTTAAAAGGGTCCGAAGGCCGGAAAAGGCTTTCCAATTTCCGCGCACTAATTTAATTTCACTTATTTCGTGGCCGAGGGGGACGATACCACCGGGAGAGGCCCGTAGGGTCGGGTCATTTTGTTTTCAGACAAAACAAAGGGCACTGTCATAAAAGAAAGGTCGGTAAAACGCCTGGAAATATATATATTTCTGATTTGTCGTTCACTCGCTGTTCGCTTAGGAAACAGTTGGGAAAATTCCCAAATGACTTACTACAGTGCTCTCCGAACCGTACTAGATAGTGGCCCATCATACGGCTCTCTAACTCTACTTAACTTTTGGATTATATATCCAAAGGGCGCAGCACTCTCCCCGTTAGGGAGAGGGGGCACAGCAAAAAATAGATCTTTTTTTTCAACCGGCAGGGCGAGCCCTCCGGGCCTCTACCTATTCGCGCCTTCGGACCCCCTTTTTGCTTTCAGCCATTCCACTCCACACGCAGCCGGATCCACCCGGATCACCTGGAATGTCTCAGTTGATTTTGTAGAGTTAAACCTGCCAAGTATAGGCAGGTACTGCATAGACCCCTTCCCCTCTGTCGTTGCCAGCGCTTCACCAGGCCGGGAAGAAAACGAGTGGTCTTCTCTCACTTTCGTACTTGGTGTGCTTTGCGGCCAGGGCGCTGGGGTACTGAAGGTCCTCTGACTTCCAGCCGGAGATTTGTTTCACCGTTGGATCTCGCCGGTACAGCCTATGGTTTTTTGTGTCTCGAGATATCGTTTTGTTAATTGTCCCCAAAGAGTTGGGTAATCAGCTCCCATGCAGTTTCCAGCTCCAATCTAGACCTTGTCGCCTTTTCACCTCGACAGGCAGGAAGCACACCAGCGTGCGTTCGCGCGTTTCCCCACCCCTTCCACGGGTGAACTGGGTAGCCAGTTGACAAGAAAATAACTTCGATTCGCCAGGCGGGCTTATCTCGTGTGACACTATTAGAGCTCACGCGGTGCTATTGAGCAGCAAAAAAAGATTTTTGCCGCCGCGCTCTCAACCGCGTTTTTGTAACATGCTATGGTCTCAACGCTCTCACGAGGTAGTGATGAGTTTTCCATGCTCGGCGCACAGGACGCCCCGAAAGTCTTGAGATTGGCCGCAATCCGTCGGTACCCATAGGCCGTCTAACGGCCGCCCGAAAAGGAACTGCAGTGATCTTAAATAAGAAACCTACAGCGATAAATAAAATTCCCATAAAGATACCACTAGATTGAGCACCGAACAAAGTGATTTCATATCCAGTAAAAATCTTAGCTAATTCTTCGAAGTTGGTAACTCCAGTAAACCCATAAATCATGGAACAACCAAACAATAATATTCCGGAGGAGAATGCACCTAAAATGAAATATTTTAAGCCGGCTTCTGTGGAAAATTCAGAGTCTCTTTTTGATGCTGCGATCACATAAAAACATAAACTTTGAAGCTCAATAGCTAAATACATGGCAATTAAATCATAAGCCGAGATCATAAAAAGCATACTGCAAGTAGAAAGTAGAATTAATACAATAGATTCGAAAGCATTCAAACTTTCCCGTTTGAAATAATCCAAACACATAACCATAGTACTAGCCGTACTTAATAATAGAAATATTTGGCAAAAATATGTAAAATTGTCTATTATTAAATTATTATATACCAAATTGGCAACAGCTAGAGGTGAGCCAACGACGACCAATAAGATGGTTATTAGAACACTAAGTAAACCAAGCCAACCCACATTACACACTAACGGTGGATAATCATATTTTTGAGAGGTACTAAATACAACTCCATAAATAAGCAAAATGATGGTTGCGTTAATGAGAAAGATCTCCGGGAAAAGCGCTAAAAAATCATGCTCAAACATTTCTTCGAACCTCTTTTTTATGTTTTTTAATCAAATTTTCCATGTTGCACTAAGTTACTTACGGAAGTATGCATACACTCTAGGAATACTTCGGGGTAAACACCCATCCAAATAATTCCAACAATAAAAGGTAAAAAGGTGAGAACTTCTCTTCTATTTAAATCGGAGAATTTGAGGATAAAATTTGGTTTGAAATTACCAAAAACCACACGATTATATAGCCAAAGGGAATAAGCGGCGCCTAAAATCATTCCAAGTGCTGCTAATGTGGCTACTAAGCTATTTCGTTGGAAAGCTCCTACTAAAATAAGAAATTCCCCGATAAAGCTGCTAGTACCGGGTAAACTCATATTGGCTAAAGTAAAAAATAAGAAAATGATAGAAAAAATAGGCATGGTGCTGACTAAACCTCCATAATATTTAACAATTCTTGTCTTATGTCGGTCATATAGAGCGCCAACACATAGAAAAAGGGCTGAAGAAACCAGTCCATGACTTAACATAAGTAAAATGCTACCTTCAATTCCCTGTATGTTTAGACTGAACATACCAATAGTCACAAAATTCATATGGGCTACTGAAGAGTAAGCAATAATTTTCTTTAGATCGATTTGTCTTATTGTAGTTAAGGAAGTATATATAATAGCAATCACGCTTAGGGTATAGATGAAAGGAGTGAAATAAAGTGTCGCTTCAGGAAACATGGGTATGGAAAATCTCAAAAAACCATAGGTTCCCAATTTTAAAAGAATTCCTGCCAAGATTACAGATCCAGCCGTAGGCGCCTCCACATGAGCTTCAGGTAACCAAATATGAACTGGTACCATAGGCACTTTCACAGAGAAGGAAGCGAAAAAAGCAATCCATAGCAAGATTTGGCGCCGCTCACTAAATTCTGTGGTTAATAATATTTGTAGATCAGTGGTTCCTGTTTGAAAAAAAATAAATAAAATGGCTAAGAGCATGGTAAGAGATGGGCCACCAACCCCAACTACCCAATAAAACCAAGTCCTCTGTACTTTCGAGGCGTGGCTTATACCTTAGTCCTGGGGATGTTCTCATTAGGTATCAATGGCCTTCCTCCGAACCGTACGTGCAAGTCTCCTCGCATACGGCTCTCCGAGTGATCTTTGAGCTTATAGATTGGTTGGAAGTTTTTAGAGGCTTCGGTCCCCGTACTACGTACCTGCTTCCAGTATACCCTGCGTTCTTGTCTGGGTTCCGATCCAATTAACCGCCAAACAAAATTTTTGCCTTCTTATTTGGGTTCAGCCTCCAGGATGAACACTTTAAGGTTTGTACTTGTAATGTCATCACCTGTTCTCTCTGGGCCCCTTAGCAGAATCATGTCCGTTCCGTTATTACGGGCCCCCCGTTGCCTACCCTTCTACCCGGTCTGACACCCCACCCCGGAGAGGTTAAAAAGCCAGTTCCCGGGAGTTACCTTAGACAATCCCACGTTTCATGCTGGTGTGTCGAATCGGTTCCTTAGGTTCTGAGTCCTTGCCCGTATCTATACGGTAGCTGTCTCCAAGTGCGTTCCACTCTTTTTACTAGCCCCCTGTTCAAGGGCGGTGGCTGTGGAGAAGGTCGCTCTTCCCGCTGGCGACATAATAGCTGGGCTTTTCCCAGCCAGACTGAGTGGGATACCTCCAGTAGACCTCCAAGACGATCCATAGAACTTCTAGCTCGGGAAACTCCTTCGCGCTATCGGTTTCACGCCGTGTTCCCCTTTTACCCACATGCTACAATACCCTTTGGGCTTTCCCCGCAAGGATAGTGGGACGCTTTACATAGAACACCCCATGCCGGCTTATTGTTGTCCGGAGACTCACTAGTACCAACGTGGCGCACAACAAGGATCCCATTAAGGTGTACAAGAAGAACTGATATGCTGCTTTTATTTTCCTTTGTCTGGAACCCCAAACACCTATAATAATAAACATGGGAATTAACACGCTTTCGAAAAAAACGTAAAATATTAAAAGATCGAGTGAGCAAAACACAGCAATGAGGAAAGATTCACAAATGAAAAACGCTATCATATACTCCTTTCTATAACTTTTGACGCTATAAAAACCAACAAGAATGCAAATAGGAGTTAAAAACGTGGTCAAAATCACAAAGAATAAAGAGATCCCATCTATACCTATATAAAAATTGATATTTGAATACGGAAGCCATCGAATAGTTTCCACAAACTGAAATTTTGCTGTATCATTCTCGAAGCGTATCCAAAAAAAAAGAGAATATAGAAAAGTCATCAAAGAGGTCCAAAGTGTGATATCTCGTATCAGACGTACTCTTGAATTCGGGATCACCAAAATAATAAGGCTTCCTAACAAAGGAAGCAAAATAAGACCACTTAGATTGAAAGAAAATGGAGCTAAAACTTGTAACATATACGTTTACTCTTTTTCCTAGAAATCCCGAAAAACATATATATTTTTGCTGCGAAAAATATATATCTGCGAAAAGGCCCGTAGCGCTGCCCTACGGGCCGCAGGCCTTCGCTGGTTAGGCAAGTTTTTGCCTTTTTTCTTCCGTTTTTTTTGCTTCGTCAGTTTATGGATATTAGATAGTTCTTCACAATGAAATCGGGATGCACTAATCCAATTATTATAAAAAATGCCAGTACAATAATGCCTTAAAGCAAAGAATTAGCATTTTATACTAAAAATCTGTGGACCCAGTTCGTTTTCGGCAAATTAAGTTGATTATTTTAATCGGACGACCGGTCTAGATCCCGCACGAGAAAAAGCACAAGTCCATTTCTGTGCAAAGGCGTTGCACTCATTCTTGTTCGGCAACGAACACGGAGACCTTAGCATGTGCAAGAAGCTCTGTTGAGGGGGTTTCATCTACCCCCCCGGGGGGGTAGCCCAAAAGTATGGAGCAAGCCGGTTTTCTTGTATTTGAGATGAGGTTCTGTACTGGCGAATCGGAGACTCTTTCGGTCCTTGTCAACCAGCAATTAACCATTGGCACCTGAGCTCTGCAAATGGGGAAGCGCATGAACGTACGTTGCTCGCTCCATGCCTATTGATGGTATATATCAACCAGGTCATAAATGGTTTGTCCTCTACGGTGAGACCCTCGTATGGAAGGATAGAGTTCAAGATGGAGCGGATTACCTATATCACTAGGGACAGGAGTCTAAACGACATCTCAAACACAGGGTGTTCAAAAACGAAGGTTTTTGGACGAGCCGTGTAGGAAACAACGGTGAGGTCCTAGGGGTTTTTTTTATTCCTAGGAAGTCAGAGGGCTCGTATTACCCGCCTACCTGAAAGGGACCTAGCAATAGGAAAGCGCTTGATAACAAGCAGCAGGGAAGGAGCCTATGTACTTACTAAATGGTTCCCGTTTGGCAAGTTTTACTCTGACGTAGTCTATCAGGCCATCTCCCAAGGACCGTATAATAAGCGCTCGGGAGGGGGGGATGTGCGTTACATAGACCTTCCGGGTTTGAAGAAGCTCCGAAGAAAGTCAGGTTAGAGAGCCGTGTGATGGGCGACTCTCGGTTTGGTTGCTTCTTTTTCGTTTTCGAGGGCCGAAGGTCTCGACCAGCAGAAGAGTTATTTCGTACCAGAGAAAAGGCCCGAAGCCTGAAGGGCTCTCCCGGGGGAGGCCGGGGGGGGCCCCGGTCCTTTCATAGCTAGCTTTGCCCCTCTCATTGCGTTCCTGAAAGATTCCCATATATTATACAATGAAGTTTGGACCTTTAGTTCGTACTACTATTTCCTTAGATATTAATAAATAAAAAGCTAACTATGTAAATAAAATACAATCGATTATCTACCCAGAAGGAGATAAAATCCCACAGGCCTATTACAGAAATAAATATCGTTAATCCGAGCAACATAACAAAGGCATAATGATAAACAAATCCACTTTGAATTTGACTTATTTGCTGGGCCATTTTTCGAATTGTGTACGAAATTCCATAAGGACCCAAGATTTCAATAGCACCTTTGTCTAAAGCTTTAAATGAAACTTCATATCCGAAACGCAAAAATGATCTAGCTAAAAAGTCGTTAAAAACTTTATCGAAAAACCAGCGCTTATTGAAAAAGCAATATAGTCGATTACCAAAAGTACTAGTTTTCAAAGCAAAAATGAGTGGATTCACCACAAAATTTACACTATACGCCGCAAATGAACCTAAAGTACTAAAAAAAAGAGGAAGTAGTTTGATAATGGTTGGAGTAGCAAACTCAGATTCGGCCAGAATTTCATTTTGGGGTAGTATGAAAAGTGAATTAGCCCAAAAATTGGTACCTAAACCAATCATCATATCTTTGGCCAAGTATCCTACAAAAATACTCCCAAAAGCCAAAAGGATTAAGGGTATTGCCATAAGAATGGGCGCATCATGACATCTACTTAAGTCTCGCTTGAATGAATTAGTGGGTGCTAGAAAGGTTAAAAAAAGTAACCGAAAAGAGTAATAAGAAGTAAAGAAGACCGATACACTTCCTAACCAGAAAGCGAAGTTACCACTAATAGTATATTTCGTGTAAGCAAGCTCCAAAATAACATCTTTTGAATAAAATCCCGTTAAAAAAGGGAAACCAATTAGAGATAAGCTGCCTATAAGCATCATAGCATAGGTGAGAGGTAACAAGGAAGCAAGCCCTCCCATCTTACGCATATCTTGCTCATCCGACATAGCATGAATCACTGAACCTGCACTCAAGAATAAAAGTGCTTTGAAGCAGGCGTGATTCATTAAATGAAATACGCTAACGGAATAGTTGGAAATGCCGCAAGCAAAGATCATATAGCCTAACTGACTACAAGTTGAATAGGCTATAACCCTTTTCAAATCGTTTTGTAATATTCCAGTGGTTGCCGCGAAGAATGACGTCATAGCGCCTACAAAAGTAATAATAATCAAAGCATTGGGTGAGTATTCAAATAAAGGGGAGCACCTTGCTATCATAAAAACGCCTGCTGTTACCATAGTAGCTGCATGAATCAAAGCGGATACTGGAGTAGGCTACTCCTGCATAACCTTTTCCGATTTCACAAGGCCGGAAAATATATATGTCTATTTTTTCCATAGCATTGGGTCATTGGTTGGTGGGTCTACCTTTGGCAAGAGTAGGGACTGGATCTTCCACTTATGAAATATAGGCTCTCCCGAAAATATGACGGGTGACCGCTGTGCCCCTAAAAACTAAGATATGGTTTTTCTCTCATACATTAATAGACTTGACGCAAAAAATCTATATTTTTCCCTGTCTATTTATTTATCCCTTCCCGTCCGGCCGCAGGCCCTTTTTCCGTCGTCTGACAGTCTCCCTGGGGCCCTGTGTTTTCGGTTTTTTTCCCCTCTCCCGTCTGACAGAAATAGTACGGGGCCCTGTCAGACGGAAAGAGGTACCCGGCCTCTCCCTCTGGTCTTCGTGCACTTTGGGCCAGCGGGTTCGGGAGAGATTCCATTTCGAACAAGAGGTCTTACGTACAGTCTCTGGGGATCCTATAGAGCTCCTTCGGCCTTAACTTCGCCGGGTGGATTTGACCCTGATAGGTTTCCTGCTGATTGGTCAAAATGAGATATTTTTCCGATAGGGACTCTCATTTGGTCGACGATCCCAGCATACAGTGAGATTTTGGAATGTACCTAATGGCACATGAGAGCCCTCAAATATTCTAAAACCCTCCATTGCATCGGGTAGCCAAGTATGCAATCCAATCTGTGCAGATTTTCCAACAGCGCCGATAAACACTAAAATACAAATAACGGTTATGGCGTGAAATCCCATATTACAAAAAAGGAAATAATGATGGGGTTCAGAAAAGGCACTAGCACAAGCAAAAATAGTGGAAAAGTCAACTGTTTGAAAGATAGTGAAACAACCCATAATCCCGAGAGCTAATCCAAAATCACCTACGCGATTTATGAGCATAGCTTTAATAGCCGCTTTATTTGCCTGAATGCGCGTGAACCAAAAATTGATCAATAAATATGACGCGAGTCCAACTCCCTCCCATCCCAGAAATAACTGAATAAAATTATCTCCAGTTACCAACATAAGCATAAAAAAAGTAAAAATTGACAAATAGCAAAAGAAACGTGGACTATGCGGATCCTCAGACATATAGGAAATTGAATAAATGTGAACTAAGCTACTTACAATTGTGACGACCAATAATAAAATGACTGTGAGGCTGTCAAATAAAAAGCCCCAAGCAGCGTCAAAGAGTTCCGAAAAAATCCAAGGAGCAATTTTTATATAGCAAGCACTGGCACACAGCGCGACTTCATAAAATGCAATACAAGATAACATAGAAGATAATGACACACACGTGGTTGTGACTACAGCCACTCCCCTTGAACCAAGAAAACGACCAAAAAAACCTGCCGCAACACTCCCAATCAACGGTAAAATGACTATAAGTAAATACATAAGTACTATTTTTTTTTTGCTTTAATTTGACTTGCCGGAAGGCTTTTTTCTTTATCAATAGAAAAAGGACCTAATTTATGTAGGCTCTACTTCGAATCTGCGGAATAGATTTAGGCAACCTCAGGGGTCGGCCAGGGTTCATATAACTTACGTTTATAATATAGCAATTTTCCATGGAGTTGCTTTTATCCCTTGTAGTCTCTTGCTCATCGTAAGCTTCCCTTACATTGGCTTCGTACTCAGGCACTAAGTATTCTCTTTGCTCCATTTGATTCAAACAGTGTTCTCTGGGTCCGTGTTAAGTTTACCCCCCTGTCTGACAGTGCTCGGCCAGCGGCAAAATCTTGAATGAAATGACTAGTTTTTCACTAATGGGATAAATAGTCGCGGACTCCGGCTTGAAAATAGACTAATCGGAAACAAAAAATACACATATGTTTTTTGTTTGCCGAAGCCGTACCGATAACTTAAAATGAAAATTTTGATTTCTAAGAATGTTTTTTTTTTTTTCGATTCCTATCTCGATTTAGAAAGGTCGGTCTATCTGGTTTTGATCGCCGCATACACTTCTTTCTGCCATTTTTAGCCTATTGCTAAGCGAATCGTTCCGCGCGATGAGATGGTCTCGTTTTCATGTATAATAATATATTAAGGCACGTAGTGCTTTGAATAATTAATTTACATAATAATTAATGTCCCCTACTCGAATTACGGTTTGATTTCGCGTCATCGAAATTAAAGTTGGATTACGAAGGATAAAATAAGTTTGCTTCGGGAAACGCAATATAGCTCGGGAGGTATTAGCCTCATAGAGCCCTAGAGCGAGGCTCTACGCTTTAGCAGATTTTGGCGAGCAGCGATACGACTAAAAACCGAAAGGACTAAAGCAATATCTCTATTTTTGTCTCCGCTCTTTCGCGCATTTGGTGAAAAAGGTAAACACGACGGATTTAAAATCCGTTCCTATGGGTTATTGGTTCAAGTCCAATAATGCGCATCTTTTAGAAACTTCAGAAAAATGATTAATTTATCATAAAAAACTGAATAAAGTCCCACGACCTACGGAAAATAGAAATATTAATTGGGTGAAAGCGTCATCAAAAAGAGTAGGGAGCGAGTATATATGAATTCCGTTTGGGATATTATAATTCGCCCCGGTATTCTGGGGAGCGTGTGGTTAACGAGGCTACGGAGTGGTTTACCCGAAACTCGAAACAGACAAGGGGATAGCTTCAGTTTTGCCGGACACGAGCTTCAAGGTTCCAGATTGGATTGAGAACTGGCTCCGAGCTAGTTCTCATCCTTGCTTAAGAAGCAACTATCCTTACAGTGTCACGAGAGCTGCAGCCTTTCCATTCCATTCTCTGATAAAAAGCTCAAGTAGAAGGTATTGGCTTCTAGCTTTTATTGCCTGGAAGACTTGTATATTTGCTCCTGCGGCCCTATCCGACTTGAACATCCAGGCTATCCAATTCATCTCCAATGACTGGCTGGTTATCTCTCGTGTCGAGCAGTAATACCATATCAAATTGGATGAAATCACGTTAGTGGCTGTAAATGAAAACTAGTTGAATGAATAAGAGAGCAAATTTTTTATCTAACCAATGATACAGATCATTCCATGCCTCTCAAAACCACGCCAAAGGTGCTATGAGTTCGACATACTCACTAGCCTGCGGGTGGGGTTTTTCTCAGGCGAGAATGATTTGAATGCTGGTGATAAAATGAAGTGCGTAGCGATCCGGGTTTCTGGGCAGACTGAGAAAGGTCGGCAATTCGGAATAATTGGTACAGGACTCACCTTGTCCGATCGCAAGCGGCTCTTGATCAATGTCAATGTGTTCAAGCCGTATTCCGCCTATGACGCCCCGTTTGGTAAAATACGCATCAAGGTTGAGGTATATTTCACGGTTTTAGGTGTATCAACATACATTATTTTCACGAGGTTTATATAATAAAAACAACTGATCACGCTAGTAACTACTCCCATTAAGGCTTCAAAGTAGGTCTCAGAGCCTAAAGCGGCAAAAAACAAATAGAATTGCTACAAAATCCAGCTAAGCAGGGGTATTCCTGCGTATGGAAACATAATAGACAAGGTAATAGCTAAAATGATATTAGTTTTGGCTAAAGCACCTAAATCTGCACTCCTCGGTAGGTTTATGTGACACACCGAGGAGTAAACAGCCCTACGCGCCTCGTGACGCGCAGAGTGGCTTGGTTGTTCGATTGCGGGTCCTTGGCCTTTTAAGTCTTATCGATAAATTGTCTCTTAAAAGTTTCCCGAGGTGGATTGAATCAACCTGGGCAGTCGCCGAGAGATGCGGAAAGGGCAGAGCCAGCGCTGCAGATTTTCAATCTATTCCTAATACAAGCCAAGACTCGCTTGGTGGAACGGCAAACACGGCAGACTCAAAATCTGTTCCTAAGGGAATATCGGTTCGAATCCGATAGCGAGTA